GATCAGGAGAGTTTGATCCTGGCTCAGGGTGAACGCTGGCGACATGCCTAACACATGCAAGTCGAACGAGAAGAGTCTCTTTGGTTGATTTTCAATCATAGAGGTTCGGAGAGTGGCGAACGGGTGAGTAACACGTAAGAACCAACCCTTTGGACAAGGATAACTTTTGGAAACAAAAGCTAAAACTTGATAACAAAATATCTTTTGATGCCAAAGGACGGGCTTGCGTCTGATTAGCTAGTTGGTAAGATAAAAGCTTACCAAGGCAACAATCAGTAGCTGGTCTGAGAGGACGATCAGCCACATTGGGACTGAGACACGGCCCAGACCTCTACGGAGGGCAGCAGTGAGGAATTTTCCGCAATGGGCGCAAGCCTGACGGAGCAATGTCGCGTGGAGGATGAAGGCTTATGGGTTGTAAACTCCTTTTGTCAAAGAAGAAAAAAATGACGGTATTTGACGAATAAGCATTGGCTAATTCCGTGCCAGCAGCCGCGGTAATACGGGAAATGCAAGCGTTATCCGGAATTATTGGGCGTAAAGCGTCCGCAGGTTGTTTTTGAAGTCGACTGTGAAAGCTCAGAGCTCAACTTTGAAAATGCAGTCTTAGATACTCAAAAACTTGAGTTTGATAGAGGTAGAGGGAATTCTCGGTGGAGTGGTGAAATGCGTAGAGATCGAGAAGAACACCGGTGGCGAAAGCGCTCTACTGGGTCAATACTGACACTCATGGACGAAAGCTAAGGGAGCGACTAGGATTAGATACCCTACTAGTCTTAGCTGTAAACGATGGAGACTCAGTTTCGGATGAAGAATTCGGAACTCAAGCTTACGCGTTAAGTCTCCCGCCTGGGGAGTATGCTCGCAAGAGTGAAACTCAAAGGAATTGACGGGGGCCCGCACAAGCGGTGGAGCATGTGGTTTAATTCGATGCAACCCGAAGAACCTTACCAGAATTTGACATGTCCATAATCCCTTTTGAAGAAGAGGGTGTTTGCCATGGAACACAGGTGGTGCATGGCTGTCGTCAGCTCGTGTCGTAAGATGTTGGGTTAAGTCCCGCAACGAGCGCAACCCTTGTCATTAGTTATGAAGTCTTGAGTTATGAAGTCTAATGAGACCGCCGGTGACAAGCCGGAGGAAGGTGAGGATGACGTCAAGTCAGCATGCCCCTTATATTCTGGGCGACACACGTGCTACAATGGTCGAGACAAAGAGTGGCTTGCTTGAAAAAGTTGGCAAATCTCAAAAATTCGATCTCAGTTCGGATTGTCGGCTGCAACTCGCCGACATGAAGTCGGAATCGCTAGTAATCGCCGGTCAGCCATACGGCGGTGAATACGTACCCGGGCCTTGCACACACCGCCCGTCACTCAGGCAAAATCGAGTACACCCAAAGTCAATAACTGAACTCTAGAGAGAGAAAGAGTTGCCGAAGGTGAATTTGGTAATGCCTGAGAAGTCGTAACAAGGTAACCGTACTGGAAGGTGCGGTTGGATCACCTCCTTAAAAAGTGTTCAAAAACAAAAAACGGTCTATCGGCCTCAAGAGCCGATAGATCAGCGTTTTTCTAGATAATTCAATGATTACTTGAGCCGATTATTCGACAGCTGCGAAAGCGAATGTCGAATAATCGGATCAAGTAATCTATGGCTAAAAGCCTTCCGAATAAAAGCCTTCCGAATAAAAGCCTTCCGAATAAAAGCGAATAAAAGCCTTCCGAATAAAAGCCTTCCGAATAAAAGCCTTCCGAATAATTGGCAAACCTTTCGGAAGAAATGGCCGCTTTACGGGGTACTTCCAAGTTGCGTGTTTGATGTGGCCGCCGAGAACGCCCTGAACTGTTAGAGAGTCAACCTTCTCGACAGTTGCTGCTTTGATCAATTTTTGTCAAAATAGTCAAGCGATATTTTGACAAAAATTCACTAAAGTATCCGTTCGCCCTCTTCGATTCTTGTTGAGAACGGATTTCAAAATGATGACCTTCAGATCCGCGTTCATCCAAATAGAGATTTGGAGAAGCTGAACACAACTGAAGACACCGTGAGCATTTTTTGTTTTCAAAAATTTCAATTCTTTATTTTATTCAAGTGAAACCTTTGTTGTTTCGATTCAATTCTTCTTTTAGATTTTGGTTTTAGGGTTATTTTTTCGCTTTGAAATTGAAGTTTTCAACAAAAAATCTTCGATCTCCTGTTTGGCTTGTGTGACAACTTGGGCGGCTTCAACTTCTTTTTGTTTTTTCAGCACATAAGCATGGTCCATTAAGGCTACAATTTGCATTTGGATTTGTTTGGAAGGGAAGGGAAGGATAACTTTTTGAAGTTCATCTTTTGTTATGGTCGGCTAAATTCCTCCAGTACTCCGTTGTTCAAACTGTTTCAAGGTTGAAGGGAATCGCAAAGCATAAAATAAATACTTTCGATCTAAAGAGGTTATTTTGATTTTTCTTATGACCGCAAAACCCGTTGAAGCAATAAAACCATCAAAACGTTGATCAATCAAACAAAAGGCTCCTCGACTTGGTCTCGTTGTTGATAGAATAAGATCATTTTCTCGAACAACCATTTTGGCACTCTTTGGAGCCTCGGCAATCTTCATATCTGAAATATTGTTTATATTCCCTGTTTTTAAGTCAATATCACCAATTTGAATATAAGGAAAATGGTGAATAAAAGAATTTTGTTGCTCTGGATTCCATGTTTCATTTGAGAAGTCTATCAGTTCACCGAGTTGCTTATGAGGAATATTTTTAACTTTATTATAATTTTTGATAAATTCGAGCTTATAATAATTTGGGTCTATTCTTCCCTCGACTTCGTCCCGATGGATTAGAAAGATTGTATTTTTCCAATCAGAGACGCTTTGTGTTTGTTCGAATTCTCTGTACTGTTTAAGAATTTCAGGCAAATCGTTTTTCTCCTGCGTTTCTCGACCTTTGGCCATGGTCCGCGATGGCCATAAAGATAGGGTAATTTGGTAGGCCTTAAAATTTCGTTTTTGTTTTTTCGCACAAAAAAGAGCGAACTTTTAACTTCAGCGCCGTAGTGGCTAAAAGCCGTTTGTGGTAATGATACGACTGCTAATATTTGGCAGGTTTCTAGGATATAATCTCGAACATATTGCAGACTGTTGTTATTCAAAATACCGTCGGGAAGAACTATGGCCATTTTACCAGTTTCGGGTTTTAAAAACTCTATGCAACGCTCAATAAACAGAATTTCCGTTTTTTGGTTTGAGCGGTTCTTCCCTAAAATATATTTTTGTAAATATTGTTTTTCAGCGCCTTTGACGGCAGCCCCAAAGGGCGGGTTGGTGAGGATGAGATCAAAATTGTTTTTTTGAAATTTTTTACCCAAAGATTGTAGGCGTGTTAGAGCCTCCAAACTATCGATACTAATAAAAGTGAATAATCATATTCATTTTACAGACGCGGGCTATTTGGTCATTAATTTCTATGCCAAATAATCGGTCTTTGGCAAAGTTATGCCAGTGTTTATAAATTTCGATCACGTCAACATAATTTTCCTCCGCCGAATTTCGAACATAATCCAGTGCGTGCAACAGGAAGCCGCCGCTGCCACAAGCGGGATCAAGCACGTTCAAACTGCTCTCATGTTGTATCATTTCCACCGCAAAACGCACCAAGTTTCTCGGGGTAAAAAATTGCCCCATTTTGCCTTTAAAAAAATCTTGCATAAATTTTTCAAAAGCAATTCCTTTGGTATCTAAATCAATATTATTAATGGCGAGTTGTTGTAAATGCTTTAGGCAAGAAAATACAACTTCCGGTGCCAAATGGATATCATCTTTAAAAACTTCATCATCCTCCTTTTTTGCTTTTTGGTAGATGGCATCTATACGTCTAAATACCTCTTTGGTTGTTTCGTTGGTGCCAATTTGAAATTGATAGGCTTTATTTTTTTTCGTCGATTTTTCATCTTCTAATTTACAGAATAATAATTTTGACATTTCATCGAAGGCAGTTGTGGGAGCCAGCCTCCCTCCCTGCCAAACCGTATCGTGGTATTTTTCCAATGCTTTGATAAGCTCTTCACGAGGGACGATTTTCAGATCTTTTCCTTCTTGTTTATAGTATTTATATTGAGGAGGCTTGCCATATCGAGTAGGGATATCACTGATGACATTGTTTTTTCGTTCTCCGCTTAAAAAGTCTTTCACGTTAAACTGTTCTATAGTAGTGCCCGCTATCGCTACTGCAAACCAAGCCTTTTTATAATAGGCATATCTAAAAACTTGCTCTACAGCTTTTTCAAATTCAGCATCGCTTATTCCATCTTTTTTGCATTAAATTGCAATATAAGGTTCTTTGAATGCATCATCTTTATAAACCAATATATCAATTCGATCTTTACCTGGCTTAATAGGCACTTCGAACTGAATGCGTTCAACTGGATATTGATAGCTTCAGACCAATTCACAAAAACAAGTGGCTCGTACGGGCTCTTCAGGATTTTTGAAATTCGTTGTATATGGTTCTTTAACATAATAAGTGATTCGAGTTTTGTTTTTGTTGAATGAAATAATACCATTTTCTATACCTTTTTCGATAGAATTTTGATCATAAAAATATTTTTTCATCCAGTATTTTTGAAAAGTGATGGATTTTATAAGTTTTTTTTTTCAATACAAAATAAAACGCGTTTTGAGTTATTTTGTTTCAACTCTTCGACCCTCCATTCAAGTGTGGGATGACTTTGTGGATTGGTAGAAAATCGATTTCAATATGAATGCAATCCAATTTGAACTTAATATTCTGAATTCTTTGATTGGAAGTGCCAATGTGGAAAAAGATTTCATAAAATTAATAAAAAAATATCCTGAAATAATCAAAGTATTTCGATTTTTGTTAGCAGTTAGAGAAGATAAACTGACAATTTTAAAAAATTACAAAAGTAAAGATTTTTCATATATGGATTTTGATTTTAAAAAAGAAAAAATCAATCATATTGAAGCTATAAAGTACTGAGAATTTGTTCAATCGCTCGATTGAATAAGTTTATTTAATCATCAAAAAATAGAGAATTTACAAGATTATATGTTGGGTATTGAAGTTAGTTGAAATGCAAATGGGGGAAAATTCATGGAATCCATTGTTGAAGTCTTTATATCAGAATATTGTCAAAAAAAATCTCATTTATCTTATTTATCTCAAGCTACACCTAAGAAAATAAATCCAAAATGGGGAATCCTTGTTCATTACAAAAAATCTGCAAGAATTTGTGATTTTGCAATTTAGGATAAATTGAAGAACCCATTATTTTTAGTTGAAACCCATTTTTTTAATGGTGGTGGTTCGAAATTCAAATCCGTATGTAAAGAATTGACTATTTTATTTAATGAATGAAAAAACAAAATATGGAATTCATTTGGATTACTGATGGTTTAGGTTGGAAAGCCAGCAAGAGACCTTTGGAAGAAACTTTTAATAATATTGATTATATTTTCAATATAGATATGCTTAATAACGAAGTCTTCAATGAGGTCATTCAATAAAAAAGCTTACCCCTGAGAGTGGCCGCGGGGCAAGCTCGCAAGAAGAAGTCTCAATAGTTTTATTTGTTGAAAATTTTGTCAAATCTGTGTCTCTTTTAGTCGTTGGTTTGATACCTATAACTCAAGATGTTCCCAAAATTGTCCGTCTTTCCGGGAGAGTGGGTATTGTGTGTTTTGTTGTGTCAGCAAATGGGCGGTTTTTGGTTCAGAAAGTGGCCAACGGTTTGCTTTCTTATCCTATCGTGATGCAGCTCTGTGGTTGTATTGCTGGACGTTGGGCGATGATCCTTCTGACCGTCAATATGGCTCGTGGGGATACAACTTTAAGAAAATATTCCCTACCTTTTGGTCTCTTGCTTTATGTTTGACGTGTTTACGAGCTAGCGATGACCGCTTCTCCAAATTTGTTCCCTAATTAATGGACGTTTCCGTGGACGCTGATCCTTTAGTTTTTATAATGGAGCCATTGTCGTTTTGAAGAGTTTCTTTCTGAAAAAATAAAATTTTCGTTATCTTAGAAGCTATGAATATTAATTATATAGGTTCAAAAAAATCGTTATTAGAAGAAATTGAATTTGTTTTCAAACAGAATTGTAAATTAAGTTCGAATTTAGTGTTTGGAGACTTATTTTCGGGAACAGGGGTTGTTGGTGAACATTTTAATCAAAAATTTGGAATGCAAATTATTAGTAATGATAGTGAATATTACAGTTTTATTCTTAACTATGCTCAATTAAAGTGTCCCTATAATGATCAATTACACAGAATTTTCAAAAGTTGGAATAGATGGTCTAATAAAATATCAAAGTATGGTTTATTTTCTCTCAATTATGCTTATCATAATAAAGAAGAGAGAGAAAATAGAAAATTTTTTTTATTAGAGAATGCCCAAAAAATTGATGGCATTCGTCTCCTTATTGAACGTTACTACCAAAAGCAAAAAATTACCCAATCCGAATATTTTTTTTTATTAGCTTCATTAATTGTCAGTGCAGATAAAGTTGCAAATATAACTAGTGTTTATGGTGCTTATTTAAAAAACTTTAAATTAACAGCTAGAAAAAATTTTCAATTTATACCCATTCATTGTCATTTACAGATTCCAAAAGCTGAAAAAAATCAAATTTTTCAAAAAAATAGTTTAGAAATCGATTCATTGAATTACGATATTTGTTATCTCGATCCACCTTATAATAATCGACAATATAGTAAAAATTATGCACCATTAAACTTTTTAGCCATTTATAAAAATGAACTCAATGTTTACGGCAAAACAGGATTAATCCGAGATTCTTTTATAAGCTCTTTTTGTCGCAAAAAAACGGTTTTCGAAAGCTTTACATTTTTATTAGATAGAATCAAATCTCGATATATATTAATTTCTTACAATAGTGAAGGATTATTGACCTTATCTCAATTAAGAACACTTTTTGAAAAATACGGATCTGTAAAAATTTATGAATTCCCTTATAAACGTTATCAATCTCAAAGAAAATCGAGAACTTGTAAAATTCGAGAATATTTATTTTTGATTCAATGCAAAAAATCGATCACAAATGAAAGTTTAGGGATTTCATTAGAACAAAATTTATGTTTACTTAATAAAATGAATTATCCTCAATCTCTCAATTATCGTTCATGGAATTTTTATAATTCCGATTTAAAAGAAATTCTTCATAAATTTTTGGAAGATCATCCACAAATTCAGTTTCAAAAATATATTGGTTCGAAACCAAATTTAGCGGATTTTCTGCTTACAGATGGTTCAACTCTTTCTGTGAAATCTAATAAATCTCCATCGAAAATTGGTCAACTTACAAAAAAACGTTTTTGTGAAGAATTCCATCTTCCAAAAAACGTCGATTTCAAATCTTTTATTTTGAAAAATGTATTTAAATTAACTTTTCAATATTACCAAAATTTATGGAATTGTGATTATATACTTTGGGTCTATAAACAAAAGAACAAATTTTGCTATCTTTTGATTAATCGAAAAAATGCCTTTCCATATCCATTTAATAAAAAAAAAGAATTTTCTTTTACTCGTGGGATCGAAAATTGGAAAGAATCGACAACTCTTAAATATAAAAAAGTTTCTATTGGTGAATATCCGATTCATAAGAATAGAGATTGTATCAAATTTCGTTTTCATTTTAAAAATGTGTTAAATTTTTTAAAAGTAGATACTTTATGATCAAAAACTTCAATTATTGGATTTTACTTCCTCTCAACAATTACCCACTATTAAAGACTTTTAAAAGCACATTTTGGTATTGGGTTGAAGTCTCTTTTTCGTGAGCGCTGATCTTCGGTGAACTCACCGAAGGTAAGCCTACCGCTTGCCGAAGCTTTAGTACCGCACTTATAAAATCAATATTTCGAATTTTTGAAAAAAATGTTTAAATATTCACCATGTGATCGGCCTCGTGGCCTGTCGTCTTTAGCTCCTCGACATCCCTTTTTGGTCATACAAGGCTCACCTCCGGTGAGCAATAATATTGAAATCCGTTCTTCTTTTCAACAAGAATCAAACCATTGGATATTTTCTGCCGAAAGTAGAGTGCTCACCTTAAGGGAAACCTTTGGTGAATTTTGTCAATTTGAAAAAAATACGTCAAAGGTTTCCAGAATGCCTATCTTGAAACACAATCCTCCAAAACTCGAAGAGTGGGAGATCAAATTCCAAGAAAGGATGGAAAAGTATGTTGATCAACAGAATCAAGATTGGTTAGAGCTTCGACTTCAAAAACAACATCATCAACTTATTCATAATCAGCGTCATGTTGTTCTCTCTCAACAACAAATTCAAGAACAACAAACAGAATTGGAATTATTTGAAGATCCTCTATGGGAAAAAGAGCTTCAAGAACAGATAGAGAGCTTGTTTTGTAGTGAGCATCAACAAGATTGTCTCGACGAGCTCGAAGTTCGAGAACATCTTTTATTGGATCAAAGTCATCGAACCCATCACATCCAACTTGAACAGCAAAGAGACTTTTGTCCGACCGATTGGTCTCAGACCGATCGCGAGCTTCTTGAGGCCAATCTTGTTAACGGGATTGAAACTCAAAATGATCAAATGCTCACGCAAATGGTGGAAAATCAACATCAGTTCACCAAAACAATTCTCCTTAAGGGCTGTGAATTGGAAGTCTCCAATGAACTTCGAAACGATTTGGTCAACCTTTCGGAATACAATCCACACTTTATGAATGGAAAAGCCTCAATGTCGACTTATCCCCGAAACATTGGTCGTTCTGCTACAGTAAATTTTCACCAAGGTTTTGGAGAAAGCGGTTTTGGTGGCCAAGATGGAGGTTCAGGAAGGGATAATTGGGGGGGTTCGAGAGGTGGAAATTCAAACAATGGAGATGATGACTTTCTTCATCCTGGGGTACGTGTTGCTTTATATAGCTTATTGTTTTTCGTGGTTATTGACTTTTTCAACAAAATTCTCCATTGGATATCCAAACGTTTTCAGGAAGCTTTGGAAGATTTACAAAAATATTTGAACACTTTGCTTAACAAAAACCCACAAAATATCCAAACACGACTTTATTCGCTTTTCCTGAAATTTCTCTATGGTTTTATAGCTTTACTCACAGGGCCAGAAGCGTTTGAAATCGCTCTTCGCACTTTAGGCAATCCATTATTTCGGGTTCTTTTTCGCGTGTTAAGATTTTGTTCACGTTGTGCTCTGATGATAAGTTTGTTTCTAGGTGGGAGTTTTTATGGGCTTCATTGGTACAAAATGCTGATGTCGATCGTTGGTCCCACCCTTGATCAAACGATGAATTTTTGAGCGGGTCCTCAAAATATTGCTTTGCCTATTTTATTTATTGATCAAAGCAATAGGTTGTAGCCTTTTGGGAGGTTGGATTTGTTTATGTCTTCGAAATTTTCGACTTTCTCAAAATAAAAAACGCATTTTATTACTTATTTGTGGGTGCAGTATAGGTTTCTATGTGGTATTAACGGATTTTCAATATGGGCGTTTATTTGCTCAAAAACTCGCCGCGATTCCCATTGTTCACCAGTTAATCAATTGTCAGCTTGGGCGTTTTTCTCTTATGTTAGGAAGTGTTTATATGACGCGTTATACTTTTTTTCAAACGCCAGTATTTTTCACTGTTTTCTTATATGGATTTGGCATCTTGACTTTAGCTTTCTCAGCAACCAGTAATTTATTTCCACCGAATCTGTAAAATACGCGACTTTTGAGAAGTTCAGAAGCTACCGTTCTTTAGCCGAGTTCGATGCATCTCTAGTGATAAATAAACAACGTTTGATTATGTGTTGAAAAAAACTTATAAAATACATCATTTTTTACCTTTTCTAAGAAAAAATATGCCTCATTCAAAAAAAATGTTCAAATATTTGCCGTTCGTTCCTGTTGCGCCACGATCTCTCGAACGCCGCCTCCGTTGGCACTTTTTTTTTCAAAGTTTGTTCTTGATTTGTTTTGGTTATTTTTCTTTCTCTTTCCCTGCTCGGGGCCTAGAGTCGAGGGCTCCCATCTTTACCGTCCAGACCCAACAAGCCAGAGACCAGGACGATACGGGCCTCTGGGACCCGTCACGGCCGCCAGACCGATCGAAACAAACGGGGGCCGATCCGAGGGGCTCGGCCTCCCAAATCTCTGGTGACTGGGTTTTTGAACCGGTCCGAGCGCCTTCTGGCCTTCACTCTGTGGTGTTTGTGCCGAAAGGCCACAACGTCGCGACCCTCGCTCTCCAGCCGTCCAAAAAAAGGTCTCTCACAAAAGCCCTCATCATTAGCGGAGGAATGGTTCTCACCTGGAAAATGTGGAATCATTATTTTCGTCCATGGCCCCAAATGTCTGAAATATTTTATAACCAACTTCAAACGGTTATTGAAAATAAAAAAGGCGATCTGGATCATGTCCCCATCATTGAGGAGGCTTTGACAGAATTTTTAAATTCTCCTCCACAAAGAAGAGCCGTCAAACACAAAATCTCTCATATTTTGGCGAATCCTCACCACTATTTCGAAAATTTAGAGATGTTTTATTTCTCACCTTTGAGATGGATAGAGTTACTTGATAAAAAAACAATAACACTTTCAAACAGGGCTCAAACCCAGCTCTATTTACGTTCCATCGAGGTCGAGAATTTGATTCAAGAGTTCGATCAAAATTTTGTGGATTTCAACACTAACTGTGAGGGAACGTTGACTTATGAAACAATTGAAAAATTTAAATATACGGAGGATCAAGATATTCGAGATTATATTTTGGAATTCGAGAATATCCCTCTTCACGATCTCACCGAAAATTTTCAAGGGGAGCAAGGTTTGTTTAATTTTCTTTTGAGAAGGTTAATGGTGAAGTTCTGGCGTGGAGCTTTTCTAATAAGTTTCAGAATTTAGAGCCGCTCTACTTTTTCCTTATAATTTAATGTAAAAAAATTCTTGAAAAGTTTTTTTTTTAGTTGTAGAATAGTATCAATTCAATAGTATTATGAAAATATTCAAAAAAATTTTTAAGTGGGGTTCGAATTCAGTTAGCCCGAATCCACATCAAAATCCAAGTCACTCTAGAGGGGGTCGACGACTTGTTGGCCCCTCAAGAGGTTCACGAGCCTCAAGAAGTCCCCAAAAATCTCTTTACGTATATGCAAAAGTTCGGGTTTGTTATACAGCATGATTTATCGCTCGAACAAAATTGGAACAAGTTGCTTTCTGAGTATCCAAATAAATTTCAATACAAAAGGCCTCTATCATTTGAGAAAATGGTGAAATTTGTTCAAGAATCCAAAAAAGACCAAAATACCCGAGATTTGTACCCTCTTTACAAAGCCAAGCAGATAGAGGACAGGTGTAGGACACCCCTCAAATGCACGGTGGCATACAGGTTTTTGAGGGGTGTAGGACAGCTTTTGATCTATTTCCCTGCATTTCTTTTATTATATATATTTATTATTATAATAATATATATATATATAAATAGAGAGATAAAAAGAGTTTTTGCGCGAAAAGCTGTCCTACAGTCCTCAACGGTCAAAAAATGAAGCCCTGTATAGGGTTTTAGGCCTGGTCGCAGGCTGGGTCGAACCCAAAAGGGAGCTGCACGAAATTTCGATAGATTGAGGTATTGTTCTTCACTTGACTCAGATAACGTTGTCGAGCTGATCGTGAGATTTAAAACTCCCCACTGTCTTTTTTGGTCTGTAAGATATCGACGACGTTCAAAAACTTCCCATTGTGGATGGAAACGATTCAGTAAAGGTAAAAATTCTTGCCGGAATTCCATATAGCGTAAAATGTCGTGTTTTGAAGCCCCTACTTCGTGGGTATATCTTAAATAGGCACTATAGAGAGAAGAACCTTTTTGATAGGTTTCTTGATCATCAGCTGTTCCATAAGGTACCCAAGAATCTTCACAAAACTTCATTCGGCGCGTAATAAAATTTTGAATATGTAATGCTTTCGAGTTTTCCTTAAAGCTTTCAAGCAATACCTGGCGAACCAGTAAATCTTCATTAATAACACGAATAAATTGAACAATTAAAGAAACATCTTGTTGAACGGCAAAAGAGGCGAACTTTTCCAATTCTGAAGTGGGGAATAGAGAATCAAAATCTCGACTTTGAGAAGTGCTTACGCGATTCACAAAGGGAACATAAATCATCCGTCGATCTACAATTCCTTCCCTTTGTTGTTGTGTGAATGGATTTTTATTGGAAGCCAGAGCAACGATGCCCTCGAATTGCATAAGGGCGGCGCGTTCGAATTTGCGTTGAACATTTTGAGATTCTCCGCTAGAAACAAGGTTTCGTAAAAGATTGACAAACGTGGAAGAAACCGTAGCCCCGATATCGTGACAAATGAGAAGTGTTTTACTGATACCAGTTAATTCCTGCAAACCAAAATTGGAAGCTATATTTTCGGAGGTGGTCACATAGCTTTTATTTTCCGGAACTAAATGCTGAAGGAGTTTTAAATAGGTTGATTTACCTGTAGCGGAATACCCGGATAAAAATAAAAATCGTTCTGGATTTCGCACATCAAGCACAGCGAGTAATAAAAATGCAATGAGAATATTGGCATAAATTTCCTCGTGGTTGGCACGGTCCACAATCCACTCACAAATCTTCGGGCACAAGGTTTGAAGAGACTGGGTTGGATCCACCGATGAAAAAGTCAAAGGTAAACGCCCACTTATGTAATGTTCTGGACGAGGTTCACATAACTCGGAGGCTTCTAAATCCCAGACCCCATTTTGAAAACCAATATATTTTCGCTTCGAAAACAGTGCGAGAGTTTGTTTTGGATCCCGTAAAAACCGTGGGGCGACAAGTTTGAGCGCATTTTCTAACACCGTATAGGTCCACGATACTTGGTCACTCTGTGAGAGAACTTTAGTTAGAAGAATTTTGGAATTCATGACTTCCCAATAACCGTCTTGTGTATAATAATAAAATTGGTCTGTCTCGACCAAATAGAGTAAACGGCCCTCTAAACGATTATACAACCATTGATTGGCCGCTTCGTTGGGTCGACCGCGTTGAACTTGGATTTCATTTTTTTCAATATACGTCAGATTGATAAATTTTTGATGAGACTGCTCGATAGACTGCAAATTGACCTTTTTGACTTTCTTGAAAACAATCGCACAATCGTCCCCCTCTTCAATCCAATTATCCGGGCTATATTTCTCATAAAAAATATCCCCTTCATCTGTAATCAGGTTTTGGGGCGGGTACACCAACACCTCTGGAGACGAAGAGCACGCTTCCACAAGTGCCTTATAGCCTTTTGTTACATTTGGATTCCAAAGAACATCTGTATCGGCAAAAATACGTGTAATCCACTGTGATGAGATACCCCAGTCTGAAAGTATATTTAAGGTTGCAACGCCACCATTACAACCTCCAATAGTACAAGCATTAAAACCACTGGCACAAAGGGCCAGTGCCCCTTTCACCCCTTCAGTTAGATCTAACCCTTCCTTCTCTAACTGTTGTAATATTTCATCATTGATATTTTGTTTATTCACGAGACCTATATTATGGAGGATTAAAGTGGGTTGTAACCCCTTGCCCGTAGGACTGAGATATTTAGCGCCCACTTTTTCACGATCTTTTTCGGCGACCCAAAATATTTTATAATCCCCCGAAGTGGATATATACCAACCATCTAACTTCAAATTTTCAAAATGGTGGTTTCCTTGTTGAATTTCTAAGTTGAACTCTTTTGCTTTTTTTAACAACCATTTTGGTAAAGGTGGAGACATTTTTTTATCCATAAAACTTTAGAACAATATTCTATAAAATTCAAAGGAAACGTCCATCAAACGTCCATCAAACGTCCGTCAAACGTTCGAACGTGCTAACATTGTTGGTATGTCAACAATGTCAGAACTACATAAAACATCCCCGGAGACGTCCCCCGCCGCGTCCACGGAAACGTTATATTACCTTTCATTTTTTTCAATAAAGGGAAGTGTATATATAAAATACATGTTGAAGTTCATAAAAGGTATGTTGATACAAAGTAAGTTAATAAAATATAAGTAAATTCATAAAAATAACCGAATTTCTTACCTAATTAATGGACGTCTCCGGGTCGATGGTATTGTTAATAAAAAGTATGTTGATAGAGAGGAAGTTCAAAAAAATCATACTTGAAATCGAACCTAAAAGGGGCTATAATAAATATTAGGCAAGGCAAGTGGCTTTGCTTAACATTTATCTATGAAAACTTTACACAAAGCATCGAATTTATGCAACTTTTTTCAAAGAACGGACTGGATGCGTTATATTCCGACCGAGCCCTTATCCTATAGCCCCATAGAAAGAGTTTCCACCCCCTCCCTAACAATGCCAGCAGTGGTCGAAGTGGTCGAGGTGGTGCCTGTTATTGACTTTATGGACGTTTGATGTGGTTCGGACATGTCCGCCGTGTCTTCAGAGATGTCCACCCACCAGTTTTGTATCTGAAATTCACGCAAATTCAAAGGAATATGAATATTATCTGAGATGTCTAAAACTTTTTGGGTATCGTATACCTTGAACACCCCAAACTTTGTTTTGACGATAGATACCTCTTTTATCTTGTATGTTAGACCAGTTCGGGTACATTGAATGCACAAGAGGTCAAAATTGTTGTCGAAGATATTGTGGATGGATGGGAGACCTACATCCATCTAGACGATCAGCCCTTTTTTGAATCGAGAATGATGATGTTTCTGGTCAACTCTATTAAACCCAATTCTCTGGATCATATTCAATAAATAGCTGTAGAAGCGTTGCGACACCCGCTTCAGCATAATATTCTTGAACAAGACTCGTTATTTCCGGATGATCCCGAACTTGCAATCAAAAGTTTCGAATACTGTGTAGATCGATTTTTTTAGCAAAACAAACAAAACCTTCCCTAAGTCGAGGGCCCAATCCAGCTTTGAAAAAAGAAAGGCTGACTGGGTTGAAGCAACACCTCCAAGGAGGAGGATTGTTTTGAATCAAAAAAATGTATGCTTAAGGTGAATACCTAAGGACTCAAAGATGATGAAGGGCGTTTAAACCTGCGAAAATTTCTAGTCAGCTGGAAAAAAGCATTGGCTCTTGCCATAGCTAGAAGTTCCCGAATAGAGCCATCTTTCAAACTACTGAACGAATTCATAGTTGAGTAAGAAAAAACTTAGTGAACTGAAACATCTTATTAACTAAAGGAAAAAAAAGCAAAATGCGATTTCCTGAGTAGCGGTGAGCGAAACGGAAAAGGCCTAAACTCAAATTTGTTGAGTGTTGTGGGATTCAAAACAAAAAAACAGAAAAGAAAAATTTAAGCAGCTGAAACCTGTACCAAAGATGGTGAAAGTCCAGTTTTTTTCTCTTTTCTTTTTTTTGAGAATATCCCAAGTAGCTTGGGACACGTGCAATCCCTTGTGAATCCACGAGGACCACCTCGTAAGGCTCAATACTCTTGAGTCACTGATAGTGAAGAGTACCGTGAGGGAAAGGTGAAAAAGAACCCCTGTAGGGGAGTGAAAAAGATCATGAAACCTAAAGCAATCAAACTGTGGGAGGAGACTAAGTACTCTGACCGCGTGCCTGTTGAAGAATGAGCCGGCGACTCATAATTTTTGGCGAGGTTAAAGATATTTTCTGGAGCCAGAGTGAAAACAAGTCAAAAAAGGGCGTTTTGTCAAAAATTATGGACCCGAACCCGTTGTGATCTAACCATGACCAGGAGGAAGCGGAGGTAAAACTTCGTGGACGTCCGAACCGACCAATGTTGAAAAATTGACGGATGAGTTGTGGTTAGGGGTGAAATGCCAATCGAACACGGAGCTAGCTGGTTCTCCCCGAAATGCGTTTTGGCGCAGCATTTGTCGATGAACGATCAAGAGGTAGAGCTCTGTTTCGGTACGGGCCAGTCAAATGGTACTAAATTGTTGCAAACTCCAAATTCTTGATCTGTTAGAACAAGAATAATCAATATTATTCAATAAAACCACTTCGTGGCCCTCTTTTTACCGACAAAGAGTGAGACTCTGGGGGATAAGCTCCAAAGTCAAAAGGGAAACAGCCCAGACCATCAGCTAAGGCCCCTAAATAATCGCTAAGTGTTAAAGGAAGTCTTAATGCTGAAACAGCCAGAAGGTTCGCTTAGAAGCAGCTATCCTTTAAAGAATGCGTAATAGCTCACTGGTTCATTGAAGCGTTCATGCGCCGAAAATGTATGGGACTAAGCGATTTGCCGAAGCTATGGGAGATGTACAATCTCGGTAGGGGAGCGTTCTGTTGATAGAGGTGAAGTCTTTTTGAAAAAAAAGTTGGATTCAACAGAAGTGAGAATGTTGGCTTGAGTAACGCAAACATTGGTGAGAATCCAATGCCCCAAAAACCTCAGGTTTCCTCCACAAGGTTCGTCCATGGAGGGTTAGTCAGGTCCTAAGATTAGGCTGATAAGCGTCATTGATGGAAAACAGGTGAATATTCCTGTACTTATGAAAATTGAGTGACAAAGGACGAAGGAGGCAAGAAACGATGACGCGAATGGTTGTCATGGAAATGTTCATCCACGAAAAAAGAACAAAAACTTTTCTCGATATGGAAAGACATGAACCAGTCGTTTTTTTTTCGTGAAAAAATGTTCGATCAACTCTTGTCAGACTTCCAAGAAAAGTTTGTGACACTGCACAATTTTCATAACCTGTACCTGAAACCGACACAGGTAGGTGAGTTGAGTATACGAAGGGGCGCGAGAAAACTCTCTCTAAGGAACTCGGCAAAATAGCCCCGTAACTTCGGGAGAAGGGGTACCTTGAACAAGATTCAAGGTCGCAGTGAATGGATTTATCGAACTGTTTATCAAAAACACAGGTCTCTGCAAAGTCGTAAGACAACGTATAGGGGCTGACGCCTGCCCAGTGCCGGAAGGTTAAAGAAATCGGTTAACGCTGATAACTGAAGCCCCGGTGAACGGCGGCCGTAACTCTGACGGTCCTAAGGTAGCGAAATTCCTTGTCACGTAAGTTGTGACCCGCACGAAAGGCGTAATCAGATAAATACTGTCTCAGAGAGAGACTCGGTGAAATAGACATGTCCGTGAAGATGCGGACTTCTCATAGTTAGACAAAAAGACCCCGTGAAGCTTGACTGTATCTTAATATTGGCTTCCAGTTATTTGTGTGCAGTCTAGGTGGGAGGTGATGAAGTTCAAAAATTGAATGGAGCCGTCATTGAGAGACCACCCTCAAATAACGAGAATTCTCAAAGTGTTTCCTTGCATCAGGACATTTGACAGTGTTAGGAGGGCAGTTTTTTTGGGGCGAAAATCTCCTAAAAAGTAACGGAGGTTTGCAAAGGTTCCCTCAAACTGGACGGAAATCAGTTGTTGAGTGTAAAGGCAAAAGGGAGCTTGACTGTGAGACCCATAAGTCGAACAGAGGCGAAAGCCGGCCTTAGTGATCCGACGGTAACCGTGTGGAAGGGCCGTCGCGCAAAAAATAAAAGTTACTCCGGGGATAACAGGCTCATCTCCCCCAAGAGTTCCTATCGACGGGGAGGTTTGGCACCTCGATGTTGACCTTTCGCAACCTGGGGCGGTAGCACGTCCCAAGGGTTGGGCTGTTCGCCCATTAAAGCGGAACACGAGTTGAGTTCAGAACGTAAACTCATTGCGTTAAGGCCGCGCAAGCGGCTTTGAGTATTGGCTTATATCGGTGAAACCTTCTTGAGAAAACGCCGCTTGGCGGCCCTCAATGGCAATACCGAGGGAAGAATGAAAAAAAAATGAACAAAAATATTAAGCTTACAAGTGAAGAAATCGCCTATATTGCTGGTTTTTTAGATGGCGATGGTTGTTTATTAGCACAACTTGTTCGACGAAAAGATTATCGTTATGGTTATCAAATACGTTTAAGTATTTATTTTTATCAAAAAACAAAACGTTATTGGTTTCTTCTATGGTTAAAAAAGAAACTTCATTATGGTACTCTTCGACAAAGAAAAGATGGTGTATCGGAGTATAGTATTGTAGGTTCTGCACAAGTCGAAAAAATTCTCCACATCCTTTGTAACAAGTTACGTATTAAACATAAGCTTTGTAGACTTCTATTGACAATTATTGAAGATTTAAAAAATGTCCAAACATCGGATGATTTTGTTCAAATCGCCAAAAAAGTGGATCAAGTAGCTGATTGGAATCATTCCAAAAAAAGAAAAATTACGGCTTCAATAGTTGAGAACTTTTTCCATTCCCCGTAGAGACTGAACGAGGTCGCTCCGCGGCCTCTTCGATTGATCATCATAGATGATCAATAATACGCCAACTCCTCAACTTTGATTGAGGATGAATATATAGTCCATGCCTTTTGAAAACAAAAGGAGAAAACATGCGTGAGACAGTTTGGTCTATATCTGCTATGAGCGTTAGAATATTGAAAGGAGTTTTCCATAATACGAGAGGACTTGGAAGAACATACCTCTGGTGTACCAGTTCTTTTACCAAAAGGAAACGCTGGGTAGCTATGTATGGAGAAGAGTACCGCTGAAGGCATCTAAGTGGGAAGCTCACCTTAAGATGAATATTCTCAAAAAGATTCCGGCAAGATCAGCCGGTTGATAGGTTTCCGGTGTAAGATTCGTAAGAATTTTAGCTAAGAAATACTAAAAATCGATTGTCTTTGATTCATTTTGTTTTGTTTTTTCTAGTGTTGATACTCAATTGGAAACACTTCAATCCTTTTCGAATTTGAAAGTTCAACAATTGAGAGGTTTTTCTACTGCAAGGGTCGCTTTGTGGAAAAAAAAACCTAATGCTAGAAGAAATTTGGGGATATGGCGGAATTGGTAGACGCTACAGACTTGAAAACTTGTTTGAGCCTTTTTGAAAGAATTCAAAAAGAGAAAGCTCTCAAATTCAGAGAATTGGGGGAATCCATTTTTTTCAATGCACAACTCCAAAACCCTGAGCCAAAGCGAAGATGGGTAGACCTCTTTGAAAGGTGCAGAGACTCGACGGGAGCTATATTTATCAAAAATTTTGTTGATAAAGATAAAGAGAGAGTCCAGAAATGACTGAAAATCTGTTGGTTCTTTGAACCGTGAGGGTTCAAGTCCCTCTATCCCCATTTGGGTCGATGCCCGAGAGGTTAAAGGGGGCGGATTGTAAATCCGCTGGCAATAGCCTTCGCTGGTTCAAATCCGGTTCGACCCAGGGCCCCTTGTGGCCTAGCGGATTGGAAAGGTGGCAGAGCGGTTGAATGCATTAGTTTTGAAAACTGACGTAGCTCCAACTACCGGGGGTTCGAATCCCCCCCTTTCCTTGAATGACGAAATGTCTATTTCCCAATCCAATCCCAAAATGTCCAACAAGTCATACTCTAGACGCCACAAGAAGAGAAAATTGTATCAGACCGTGAACAGATTCCAGACGAACTCTGGCTTCGCGGCCTACATAGATGCAACAAAAAGAGACACATCCCAAACACCCCGGCTTTCGATTCTATCTTCAATTCCAATTTTGTTAGACAGGGTGATTGATGCTTAGAAGAAAGAACAAGTGGATTTGATCAATATCTGAAACGGATCAATACAGAGTAGCTAGCTGGACATGACTACATTTTTTGACAGTTTTGTAAACTTGAGGACATTTTTGTGCGGATAGGCCACTTCTCTCCTTTAAACGAGTTAACAATCCAGGAGACTTGACATTTCCATACATTATGATCATGATTGTAAAGCATAGAGATAGAAAAGGTAAAGAGAAGGTAACTCGACTCTATGGAATCGGGAATCGCATTGATAATATTTCGTTCTGCTGTCTATCTTTTTTTATTCCACAAACAGCCAAATCTTAGGTTTTCGGTTCTCTGTGTGTGGCTAGTTTTTGGGATCAACAATTCTCGAAACAAGGTTTAGAAAATTATTCATGATCTGTAAACCTGTTCAATTGATTATACTCTATACATTTTCATATCCTCTCGAAAATTGTCCTCCTAGAGGCCGTGATTGACTATATTGGAGGGTATAACTTGGAGCGAGGACTGTAGCCGTTTGACTGAAAAAATTGGATGGTCAGTTTTTTTCAGTTTTTTTGAAAGATGTAGATTGGGGTAGAAAAACAAAAAGATGCGCTTTCGTAGGGTTGAGTTAAGCCAACTCAACCGTCACTTCTCTCTTTCTGTGTTCCAAAAACCTCAAAATGAAACAAATTGGCCACCAAAATAGATAGCCGCTTTGCGGCTCAAGGCTCAAGCTAAAGAAAGAGTTGCTTGACTTTTTTTTTTGGGTTTAAAGTAAAGAATCCAGAATACCAGAGTTTTGTGCCAAATCCAGCCATTTTGGCCAAAATTTGAGAACCTTTCCAAAAGGTTTGGGAAGAGATCGAAACAAAAGGGTGCCCTTTAGGCTTCTTTCTAGTTTTTCGAACAAAATCCATTACAATAGATGAAAACGGCGGGCGTAACCAAGTGGTAAGGTAATGGTTTGTGGCACCATCATGCGCGGGTTCGATTCCCGTCGTCCGCCTCTTAATGGGTATGTAGCTTAGTGGATGAGAGTCTATGGCTACGAACCATAAGGTCGGGGGTTCGAGTCCCTCCATACCCATTCCCTCTTTTGGCGGAAATGGAAGGGGGCAGCTTCGCTGCCAAAATCAAAGTTTTAGAAGAACATGTTTTGAAAATTATGGTTGAACCTTTATTATCCGGAATTGTTTTAGGACTTGTTCCGGTCACAATCGTCGGTTTATTTGTTACAGCTTTTTTGCAATATAAGCGAGGCGATCGTTTACTTTAATCATCGGGTTGTTGCATAAAATCGAAATTTCATTGGAATCAAATAGATATGGGACCACAAACAGAAACAAAAGTTGGTGCTGGATTTAAAGCTGGTGTAAAAGATTATAAATTAACTTACTATACACCAGATTATCAAGTTATAGACACAGATATTCTGGCAGCATTTCGAATGACACCACAGCCAGGAGTTCCTCCCGAAGAAGCCGGAGCTGCTGTAGCTGCCGAATCTTCAACAGGGACATGGACAACTGTTTGGACAGATGGACTTACAAGTTTAGATCATTATAAAGGACGTTGTTATGATATTGAACCTGTTGCAGGTGAAGAAAATCAATATATTGCTTATGTTGCTTATCCATTAGATTTATTTGAAGAAGGTTCAGTAACAAACTTATTTACTTCAATTGTAGGAAATGTTTTTGGATTTAAAGCTCTCCGTGCTTTACGTCTTGAAGATTTACGCATACCTAAATCCTATATAAAAACTTTCCAAGGTCCACCAAATGGTATTCAGGTTGAACGGGATAAATTGAATAAATATGGACGTCCTTTCTTAGGCTGTACGATTAAGCCAAAATTAGGACTTTCAGCGAAAAATTATGGTCGTGCTTGTTATGAATGTTTACGTGGGGGTCTAGATTTTACCAAAGATGATGAAAATGTGAATTCACAACCTTTCATGCGTTGGAGAGATCGTTTCCTTTTTGTTGCCGAAGCGATTTATAAATCTCAAGCGGAGTCGGGTGAAATTAAAGGCCACTATTTAAACGCAACCGCTGGAACATGCGAAGAAATGTTAAAAAGAGCGGAATGTGCCAAAGAACTAGGTGTGCCAATCATTATGCATGATTATCTCACAGGAGGTTTTACAGCTAATACTTCTCTAGCGCATTATTGTCGCGATCATAGTTTATTACTTCATATCCATCGTGCCATGCATGCCGTAATAGATCGACAAAAAATTCATGGAATGCATTTTAGAGTTTTAGCTAAAGCTTTACGTCTTTCTGGAGGGGATCATTTACATTCCGGAACCGTTGTTGGTAAATTAGAGGGGGAACGTGAAGTAACTTTAGGTTTCGTTGATTTAATGCGGGATAACTTCAGTGAAAAAGATCGTTCACGTGGTATCTATTTTACTCAAGATTGGGTTTCTTTACCGGGCACAATTCCTGTAGCTTCTGGCGGTATCCATGTTTGGCATATGCCAGCCCTTGTGGACATTTTTGGTGATGATGCTTGTTTACAATTTGGTGGAGGAACTTTAGGTCATCCATGGGGAAATGCACCTGGAGCCGCGGCGAATCGTATTGCAGCGGAAGCTTGTGTTCAAGCACGGAATGAAGGGCGTTCTTTAGCTGAAGAAGGGAATATTATTATTCGCGATGCAGCTAAATGGAGTCCTGAATTATCGGCCGCTTGTGTTGTTTGGAAAGAAATTAAATTTGAATTTGAGACAATTGATACTCTTTAAGTCGGCTTTATCCGGAGTTGTTCAACTCAAACAAAGTTGGATGGGGTGGCATGCCACCCCATCCAACCAAAAATCCAAAACACAATGCCAACCATTCAACAATTAATTCGATCAGCTCGTCAAAAACCTCTTCAACGAATCAAATCTCCGGCCCTTCAAGCGTGTCCTCAACGTCGAGGTATTTGTCTTCGTGTTTTTACAACAACACCAAAAAAACCTAATTCCGCAATTCGGAAAGTGGCTCGAGTGCGTTTAACCACAGGTTTTGAAGTCACCGCTTATATCCCTGGTATTGGACATAATTTACAAGAACATGCGGTTGTTTTGGTCCGTGGGGGTCGCGTGAAAGATTTACCAGGCGTTCGCTATAAAATTATTCGAGGAACTTTAGATACGGCCGGTGTGCGTGACCGTCAGCAGAGCCGATCCAAATATGGTGTCAAAAAAAAATAACATTTTATCGTATATTCACTTTCATGGCTCGTACAAAAAAATATCAATTGCATTATAAGAGAGAAGTTCAGCCCGACCCCATTTATAAAAGTCGAATCATTCCAATGCTTCAACAAAGACTGATTCGGCATGGAAAAAAAAAACTTGCCTCTCGGATTCTTCAAAACAGTTTACAAAATATTCAAAATCAAACGCAACTCGATCCACTTTTCGTTTTAGAAAAAGCCCTACGGAATACGACCCCATCTGTCGAAATCCAAACTCGGAGGATCGGTGGAGCGGTTTATCCACTCCCTGTTGAACTGGGTTTTGAACGTGGAATGCTCAAAGCTTTACAATGGCTCTTCAAGGCCGCCAAAAAAAGATCCGGACCGACTTTAGCTGTGAATTTAGCCAATGAATTCATTGATGCTTCAAAAAAAGCCGGCACGGCTTTTCATAAAAAAGAAGAAGTCCATAAAATAGCGGAAGCTAATGGACGTGTAAAATAAATTCATCATTGCATTTTGCTCATTTTGCTTATGTCTATTTTATCTTGGATGGAAAAAGAGGGGAATTTTGAAGAAGGAGGTTTATGGACACGATGTTATCAATGTGGGGCTCTTTTATATATTAAACATTTAAAAGAGAATAATTATGTTTGTAGTGCTTGTCATACTCATCTACACATGACAAGTCATGAACGTTTACAGAGTTTAATTGATTCAGGAACATGGCAACCTTTTGATGAAACTTTATCGGCTAAAGATGCTTTAAATTTTTATGATCAAAAATCTTATCCAGCCCGTTTAAAAGAAGCGCAAAATCAAACCGGTTTACAAGATGCCGTTCTAACAGGAACAGGTTTATTAGAAGGTATCCCGGTTGCTCTTGGAATTATGGATTTTAATTTTATGGGAGGAAGTATGGGTTCGGTTGTTGGAGAGAAGCTGACCCGACTGATTGAATATGCTACACGGGAAGGTTTAATATTAATTATTGTGTGTGCTTCCGGAGGGGCCCGAATGCATGAAGGGATTTTGAGTTTAATGCAAATGGCGAAAATTTCGGCAGCCTTAAATGTTTATCAAAATCGGGCCCATCTGTTGTATATTGCTCTTTGTACGTCTCCGACAACCGGCGGTGTTACAGCGAGTTTTGCGATGCTGGGCGATTTAATTTTGGCTGAGCCAAATGCGCTGATTGGTTTTGCTGGACGGCGTGTTATTGAACAAACCTTACAAGAAAAACTTCCGGAAGATTTTCAAACAGCTGAATATTTGTTAGAACATGGTTTATTAGATTTAATTATTTCACGTGAATTTATCAAACCGGCTCTTTTTGAAATTATGCGTTTTTATCAAACAGCTCCGTTTAAAATTCATGGTAAAATTCCGATAGATTTTGCTCCATCTTTAAATCTTTTAACAGAAGAAAAACTTTTGAGAAATTTGGAAAAAAAGAAATCCATTCATCCAACCAAAAAAAAAGGCCGCATCCCTCATGTGTCTTTTTCAAAAAAGATTTTAAAAAAACTGCGTAATTTTCATTTGAATCAATTTGGTTTTCAGCGTTCTGAAAAGCCTTTGGTCAAAAAACTGTCGAATTTTCATCACAAAATTTTGCAATCATTTGATCAATTTTATAATTTTTGACGATATTTTCAGAACTTTTATTTTGACTTTTCACAATTTTCGGTTTAAAATGAAGAACAACAAGTTTTCAATGCCCCTGTCGTCTAGAGGCCCAGGACCTCTCCCTTTCACGGAGGAAACGGGGATTCAAATTCCCCCGGGGGTATGCAACACCTCCCTCCACTTTTCGAATGCTCTTGAAGGGACTCGAACCCATATGTCAAAGACATTAGTTCCTAAAACTAACACGTCTACCAATTTCGTCACAAGAGCCAAAATTGCCAGGAACCAGACTTGAACTGGTGGCCAATGGTTTTTCAGACCACTACTCTACCAACTGAGCTATCCTGGCTTTGCCTTGAAGAGGACTCGAACCTCTAGGGCTCACGAAGGTGAGCGATTAATTTTGAATCAATTGTGTCTACCATTTCACCATCAAGGCGACTGGGATAGAAGGATTCGAACCTCCGAATAGCGGGACCAAAACCCACCGCCTTACCACTTGGCGATATCCCATTTGTAAAACTGTATCCATTTTTGTGGGCTTTTTCAAGTTTGCCTGCTTAGCTCAATAGGTAGAGCATCGGTTTTGTAAACCGAGGGTTGTCGGTTCGATTCCGATAGTAGGCTATAATTAGAATTAAAACATTGATAAAAATTGTCCAAAAGGGGAAAGTGAAAAAATTATTTTTTTCTATGACTTTGTTTTATGGCAAGAGAAAAATTTGAAAGAACAAAACCACATGTCAATATTGGAACGATTGGACATGTTGACCATGGAAAAACAACCTTAACGGCGGCGATCACAATGGCTTTAGCCGCAACAGGATCAGCCACCGCTAAAAGTTATACAGATATTGATTCAGCTCCGGAAGAAAAAGCTCGTGGCATTACGATTAATACCGCCCATGTTGAATATGAAACGGAAAAACGACATTATGCCCATGTGGATTGTCCAGGTCACGCTGACTATGTCAAAAATATGATCACTGGTGCGGCCCAAATGGATGGCGCTATTCTCGTAGTCTCAGGTGCCGATGGACCCATGCCTCAAACAAAAGAACATATTTTGTTAGCACAACAAGTAGGGGTACCCGCAATTGTTGTTTTTCTTAATAAAGTGGATCAGGTCGATGATCCAGAATTATTAGAACTTGTTGATTTAGAAATACGCGAAACTTTAGATCGATATAATTTTCCAGGAGCCGATATTCCTATTGTGAGTGGTTCAGCTTTATTAGCTGTTGAAGCGTTGACAGCTCATCCCCAATTAAAACGCGGAGATAATGAATGGGTGGATAAAATTTATAAATTAATGGACATTGTTGATGAATCCATTCCTTTGCCACAACGGAATACTGAAAAAGATTTTTTAATGGCCATTGAGAATATTGTTTCCATAACCGGACGTGGAACCGTCGCTACAGGGCGTGTTGAACGGGGACAAGTCAAAGTGGGTGATACCGTTGAAATTATTGGTCTGAAAGAAACGCAAACAACAACAATTATTGGTTTGGAAATGTTTCAAAAAACACTCGAAGAAAGTATTGCTGGGGATAATGTTGGTATTTTATTACGGGGTATCCAAAAAAATGAAATTCAACGTGGAATGGTTTTAGCCAAACCGGGTTCAATCACCCCCCATACACGTTTTAAAGCCCAAGTTTACGTTTTAAAAAAAAATGAAGGTGGACGCCATACTTCCTTTGTTTGTGGTTATCGACCCCAATTTTATGTAAGAACAACGGATGTGACGGGGAAAATTGAATCTTTTCAATCGGATGATAATCGTGAAATACGGATGGTTATGCCAGGGGATCGTGTGAATATTACGGTTGAACTGATTCAACCGATTGCTATGGAAAAAGGTATGCGATTTGCGATTCGTGAAAGCAAACGAACGGTCGGTGCAGGGATTATTTTAGAAGTATTGGATGCATAAATGGCCAAGAGACAAGATTTTTTACAACATTTTGATAGACAAAATTATCAAGACTTTGAAAATTTGTCTACGGGTGATTTCATTAAAGTTGGTTGGGTGATTCAAGAAAATGAAAAAAAACGTTTGCAGTTTTTTGAGGGACGGATCCTGGCTTTTCAAGGACCGTCATTCGGCAAAAAAGTTACTTTACGAACAGCTGGAATTGAGCGTGTTTTTTGTTGTCAAAATCCTCAAATACAGACTTTGACCGTTTTAAAATCACCCAAATCTCATCGTTCGAAACTTTATTATTTACGTCAACGGGTTGGTTACCGTTTTGGGTTAAGATCCGGCGACCGGTAAGGGCCCTTGCTATCTTTGTGAAATTTGTTAAAATTGCCGGTAAAAAAAGATGATGGCTGTCCCAAAAAAACGTCGTTCAAAACAAAAATCGAAGAAAATTTATTGGAAAAAAAAAGCTTTCAAAACAGTTGTTCAAATGGTAGGCCGCGGAGCGGCCAAAAAGGTATCCAATATGCTCACCGGACCTTTCGGCAAGCTTGCCGAAAGGCCGGTAGGCCTTTGAAGGGAGCGGTTGCTATGGTGAAATCGGTAGACACACAGGCTTGAGGGGCCTGCGGCTTGTCCGTCCCGGTTCAAGTCCGGGTAGCAACACTATTTTGCCTATTTAGCTCAATTGGTTAGAGCATCCGTTTCATACGCGGAAGATTACTAGTTCAAATCTAGTAATAGGTATGTATCTTTCCGATACCAACAAATGGCCGCTTAGCGGCTGACCGATTGCATTTCAGAATGATCAGAATGAAAAGTACAAGCTCCATCTGGGGAAATTGACAAGTATTTGCAAAGCAATTCGTTGAAGATTACGCATAGTGAAAAGCCACATCCGCCGAGTCCAATGCGTACCATTGGAAAATGTGCTGTTGATATTGCTGTTTTCCAAATACTCAAAAAAAAGATGAATAGGTCTATATTATTGTCGAATACAAAGAGGGCCATTGACCATTATTGAAGACTGTCAAAAGCCAATGTCTGGGAAAGATGGAAAAGTCATCTTTAAGCAAATACCCAATATTTCAAAAGTTCAGCAAGAGAAAAGATTGAAAACTTACTGAAAATTTCAAAACTATTTTTCAATCTATTCGAAATCATTTCAAATGTTGTTGGGGCCAGAAGTCTTAGCTCAACAACTCATCAATTTTATAAACTTTTTGATGAAAGAAACGGAAGAGGCTGTAAAATTTCGAGTGGGAGTTGATGAACTCCCTCAAGAGGTTGAGCGGAGATTTGGAAAGTTTTGAGAAAAAACCGTCAAACCATCCAATACAGAAAAAGGTCGAGGTTGAGCCGCTCAGCGGCTCCCTCCCAACCTTATGAGAAAAAAAATCGAGAACTGACGAATCAATGGTTCGCTTTGCAGAAAATTAGCCAGCAATATTTTGGAGTCATGCATCTTCTCTCAAAGGGGACGTTGGTCACTTCGCGGCCTACCGAGATTTCAAAACTAGGCTTTCGGTTTCGATAGGGTACGCGCCAGTTTGTTCAACTCGACAGCTATTTACTGAATAATCGCCTTTTGTCTATGACAAGATTTGTCTTAGAATGAGACGCCAGTTTTGGACTTTCAGTCGATTGGAAACAGAAATGGCCAACTATTGTGCTCACCAGCGAGTGATTTTTTGGGTGGTAGGCCGTTTCGCGGCCTTTCTAGTCGTTTTTTTTTCGAGAGCAGGTTAACGAGAAGCTTGCAGTAGGCTGCGAAAGCGATGGATTCGCCGACCCTTTTGGAATTTTGTATGAAATCTCAACCAGCGTGGTAGGGCCAGCGAAGAAGAGGCCTACCCTATGAATATTTTTTCGCTTTATTCACCTAAATGCCTAGACGTTGGGGCATCTTTCCAATGCCCGAGACGAAAATTTTCATCTGAGTTCAGGCCATCTGAAAGATACGCTTATAAACCATTTGATTTTTTGTGAATTTCAAGCATAATATTTATACAAAAACCACTCACTTCACTTATACTTATGGCCCTTTAGCGGCCTACTGAATTTTGTTTTTTAAGAATACGGCCGAAGACATGTAGGGCCGCCAAGCGGCCTACCAAAACTTATAAAATAAAGAACTTTTTTGAGAAAGATACAGACGGGCAGCTTGACTGCCCTACCATGAAATATTCTGGAATTGGTCGTCGAAAATCCGCCGTTGCTCAAGTTTTTTTTTCCGAAATCCAGCCAATGCCTCCTGAGGGCCATGGCCATGTCGATGTCGAGGCAATTTTTTCTGAAAATATTTTCATCAATAACAAAAAAATAGATGATTATTTCCAAAAGGATGGGCATGTGCTTCATCATCTTCAACAAGTTTTCAAAGTGTTTGGGTTTTATCAACATCGACCTTTGAAAATGCAGATAACTGTTTGTGGGGGTGGGCAAACTGGGCAAAAAGAAGCGATTTATTTAGCAACGGCTCGAGCTTTGTCAAAAAAAGGGGGTGTACCTCTTCAAAACAAACCTAACCTTTTAACACAAGATACACGAAAAAAAGAACGCAAAAAATACGGTTTAAAAAAAGCACGTAAAGCTCCTCAATATTCAAAAAGATAAAAATCCACCTTCCACTATGAAAATTCCAGGGATTTGTTTACGTTTAGCGACCAGCCAATTGATCCGTCAATGGGCTCAACGCCAATTACCCAATGGTCACCAAATTCGTGGTCAAGTCCTTTATCCAAAAACGGTGAATTATCAAACACTTCAACCGGAAAGAGATGGACTTTTTTGTGAACGGATTTTTGGCCCTGTTCAAGATGCACTTTGTGCCTGCGGTCGTCCACCTTTACGAGGGGAAAAGTTTTGTCCATCTTGTGAAGTTGAATATATTTCTTCCCGTGTTCGGCGATATCGGTTAGGATATATTCAATTAAAAACGGCCGCCGCCCATATTTGGTTTTATAAAGGAAGACCCAATTTTTTGTCTCTTTTTTTGAATTTACCCGCTAAAAAAATTGAAGGTTTACTTTATTGTACGCAAAATATTGCTCGGACAATTTTTCCAAAAGAGCTCAAATCCCTCCAATCCGATACTGTCTCAAAACGATTTTTGTTTTCTTGTCACCGTGAAAAACCCTTAACATCCTATTGGCACTTGTTGGTCTCTGAAAGATATCTCTTCAAAAAAAAGGTCTCTTCTAGATACCAAGATGACGGTGGTAAGCCAAAACGCTCTAAACGGTCTTGTCGACTTTGTTCTTCCCAAGCCCAAAAGAAGGTATCTTTCAGATACCAACTGGCCCTTCCTATTTGGCCAACACAAAAGCGCCATCAAGCGCTTCGAAAAAAATCTCCTTGGCAAGAGGGCGGTATGAGGGATGCGTCTCTTTTTTTTGGATTAAGTTTAGTCTCCAAAATGATGAGTTGGTCTCTCCCTTTCTCTTGGTTTTGTTTTGTTTATTATCTTATTGAACCCCCAAAAAAAGGCGATTTATTAAATAAGTTTTATCCAGGTCCGCCAGGCATTGTGGATTTTTGGGGATTACAGTCAAGATTATTTTGTTTTACAGGGGCTCAATTGATACGAACGTGGTTGACACAATTAACTCATCATCACTGCCAGGATGGACGTTTACTTGAAATTCAAATCCGTTTAGAATTGATGAAATTTCATCAAAAAAAACAACTTTCAGAAAACGCCTTGATTCAAAAAACGCAGTGCGTTCGGCGTTTAAAATATTTCCGGTGTTTTCGTCACGCCTATCTCAACCCAGCTTCAATGGTTTTAAGTGTTTTGCCAGTTTTACCTCCCGATTTAAGACCGATTGTCCCATTAGATCCGCCCAATTTAGCTGTATCGGATTTAAATAAACTTTATAAAACCGTTCTTTTAAGAAATCAAAGATTAGCACGATTAACGGTTGATCAAACTTTTCATTGTTTAAATTCTGAAGCTTTACAATATGCACAAAGACTTTTACAGGAATCGATTGATGCTTTAATCGATAATCAGCCCGACGAGGCACCCCATCACGAACCTGAAAGGGATTTTGATCAAGAAGGTAGGCCACCGAGCGGACGTTATCGTGTTTTAAAATCTTTATCTGATTTGTTTAAAGGGAAAAAAGGGCGTTTTCGACAAAATTTATTAGGCAAACGCGTGGACTATTCGGGAAGATCAGTTATTGTTGTTGGACCTTATTTAAAAATTTACGAATGTGGTTTACCTCAAGAATTAGCCTATGAGTTATTTCAACCTTTTTTAATTCGCCGATTACTCTCTCACAATAAGGCTTCAACCATTTTTGGAGCGAAAAAATTATGGAAACACAAACCTTCTTTTTTGTTGTCTTGGCTCAAAGATATTGTTCAAAATCATCCAATATTGCTCAATCGAGCGCCGACTTTACATCGTTTAAGTATTCAAGCTTTTCAACCCCGTTTAATTGAAGGAAAAGCCATTTTATTGCATCCATTAGTTTGTGCGGCCTTTAATGCCGATTTTGATGGCGATCAAATGGGCGTTCATCTTCCTCTTTGTTTTGAAGCACGGGGAGAGGCTTGGAAGATTCTTTGGTCACAAAATCATGTTTTTTCTGTAGCAACGGGTTCACTGGTTTGTTCACCAAGTCAAGATATGATTTTAGGCAGTTGTTTTTTAACACTGCAGAACGCATTGGGGTATAATTTTTTAGTGGCACACACCTCTTCGATCACCAACGTTCTTTTTGACAAACCTGTATTTGTTCAAAATCGTGCCCCTTTTTCTGTTTTGACTCATTGGCAAACTTCTGAAAGAGTTCTACATGAGAGAAATTTGATGGCTTTCGGTAAGCCTGTCGGCCCTTCTTCTCTTTGTTTACCGCCGCGGGCGCTCTTCGAAACCCCTGTCTGGTGTTCTTATAATCCTTATCTTTCTGGATGTGAAACGGAAGAAAAAAAACACCCACTTTTAGAAATCCGCTTAAATTTGTATGGAAATTTTCAAAAATATCGATCGCCCGTTTATCAGTATTATCATTCAAGTGGAGCAGAAATGGTTCGAAAAATACGAACAACTTATGGTCGATGGACATTTTATGAAAGTCTTTTTGAAAAGTCCCAAGAAAAAGACTCAAAAAACCAGAAAATTTTATGAGATTAACAAAAACCGTTTTTTTTGATCGTTGTTTTGATAAACGTCGATTTCAGAGCTTTCTTCATTGGTTTTTTAAGACAAGTCCTCGAGGACACGAACGTTTACTCACGTTTCTTGAAAAACTGAAATTTGTAGGATTTCATTCGGCAACGGAAGCCGGTTTTTCGATCAGTATTGAGGATTTAAAAATCCCTCCCTCAAAATCGTCTATTTTGCAATCGGCGGAAAAAAGTGTTTTTGAAGCGGATTTTCAATGGATGACGGGTTCTTTAACCACTATTGAACATTATCAACGAATTCTTGAAATTTGGCATCGGACAAGCGAAAAATTAAAATATCAAGTTCTTCAATCTTTTCAAAGTTCGGATTTATTGAATCCCATCTATTTAATGGCTTTTTCTGGTGCTCGAGGCAATATTTCTCAAATTCGTCAGCTTGTAGGGATGAGAGGTTTGATGGCGGATCCTCAGGGTCAAATTATTGATTTTCCTATTCGAAGTAATTTTCGCGAAGGTTTGACTTTAACGGAATATCTTATCTCGTGTTCAGGAGCTCGGAAAGGTATTGTGGATACAGCGTTAAGAACGGCCGCTTCAGGCTATTTAACACGGCGACTTGTCGATGTTGCCCATCATGTTGTTATCAGCCAAATGGATTGTCAGTTTAGCCGCGGAGCCGCCCTGTTCACGTCTTCCAACCAACCCATGGGTATTTTGATTGAAAGTTTATATGATCAACACAAAAAAATATTGCCTTTAAAACAACGGCTTATTGGTCGTGTTTTAGCGGAAAATATCCGAGTTGCACAATCCGATCGCTTGCTCGCTTCAAAAAATCAAGAAATTTCCCCAACACTGAGTCACCAAATTAGCGCCTTTCGGGAAAAAGTGTGCGTTCGATCGCCCCTCACTTGTCGATCTTCCAAATTTATTTGTCAACTTTGTTACGGCTGGAATTTAGCTGAAGGACAATTAGTTTCCGTGGGAGAAGCTGTTGGGGTCTTAGCCGCCCAATCCATCGGTGAACCTGGAACCCAATTAACCATGCGAACCTTTCATACAGGAGGCGTTTTCACTGGACGGTTACTTGATCAAACTTATGCACCTTTTTCTGGCCAAATTTATTATCCTTCTTTTTGTTATGGCTTTTTAATCCGAACGTTCCAAGGGCACATCGCTTATTTAAGTAAAAATAGTGGCATTTTTCACTTAAAAGTTGCGTCAAGTAACCGTCAACAGCACTTAGAAAAAATGTATTGGCAATGCCAAAAAATTGTTTCTTCCCATTTTTCAGCGATGAGCGACCCAAGTTTTTCAAGAAAGCACAAATTTGAAAGACAATTTGGGTTTCAAAAAACAACCCTCCTTTATGCGCGACAAGGAGAATGGGTGAAAAAAACACAATTATTGGCGGAAATCCCTTTTTTAGAAACCGACGATTCTGCTGAAAATGAACAAGAAATTTTGGCTTCACTCTCGGGGGAAATGCATTTTGAGAATTTAATTTTTCTTGAAAAAACCATGAATGAACAAATGGTCAAAAATGTGGTTCAAGTTCTTGGGGAATTGTGGATTTTATCGGGGCAACCTTTCCAATTTCTCAACTATTTGGGGCCACTCCGCGGCCTCCGCCGCACCGACCGTCCTTCTTTTTTTCAACAAAATGCATTTTTCAAAAAATTGGATTTAGTGAATCATCAAGTTGCTTTTTTTCAAGTTCACCTGAATCCTTCTTCAACGAAGCTTCGACCCTTTTTGGATAGTTCATCGGTGTTTCCAACTCCTTCTTCGCTCCACTTCGAATATTCAAAGAATAAGGATTTTGTCCTTTGTTTTCTTTTTTTTAAAAATATAGGCTATTTACAAATCGCGTATCGATCGCTTAGTCCATGTCTTCCAAAAAAATGTCTCCAAATTCTGAATGGCTATGCGTCTTCCACACGCTGGAAAAATTGGACAAAAAGGACATCTTTCAGATACCCCAACTATCTTTCAGATACCCATTTTCAAACCTGGAAGATGGGCTTTCAGCGAAAATATAGCTCTTTTCGCTTTCAACTTTTTCAAATTTGTTTGAAATCCACAAGTTTTTCTCGGCGCCATTCTCTGCCTTTTTTTCCCCCTCATTTTCAAACCACTTTAGGAGAATTTCCAAAGTGTTTATTTCTTCAGAACTTTTATTGGCAAAAAAATAGCTGCATTGTTGATCTAACTCGACAAGGTCACCGAAAATTGTGCATCCTTTATCAAGATAGAAAAACGCCATTTTGTTTTGATCCTCCAGAAAGGCGAGTAGGCCGGGGCCGCTTCGCGTCCCTTCTTTCCTCAAAGACGTATCTTTCAGATACCAACACTTTTTTTGATCGGTTGAGACCCCTAGCCGCTTTCCGGCCTACCGTACCTTTTGTTATCACCCTTGGCAAGCCAAGGCCCTACAAGGCCAAACATGTTTTTTTTTCTATGCCAAAAAACAAAAGTCGATCATACCTTTCTCTTCTCTTTTTGAACCAATTGAAATTGACTCATCATCAACCTCATCATTGGCATCGTCAAAATCTTCAACGTCAGCCAAGAATTGTTCATTGGAAGAATCTCTCCCCTCACAAATATCTCTTTTTCATCAATTATTTTCAACCTCTTTGGACAAAGGCGTTGGTATCTGAAAGAAACAACGCCCTTTCTTCGATGGAACGGCCGGAAAGCGGCCTACCGAGTTCTGTCTTTCAACAAAAACAGCTGATCAAAATGGGTTTTTTTTCTTGGATTCGTGTGTTTTTTTGTCAACCAAAATCACGAACTCATCAGGGTTGTAAAATATTTGTCCGCTCCGCGGCCCTGGGTCCGCGGACAAACTGCGGACAGTCTTTGGCTTTGTCTCAACAAAGGGCAGGGCCTAACCGGTCTTTTTTTCAATTTTTATTATCTTTACAGATTCTTTTTTATACGAATTTGTTGAAAAAGTATCAACAAAATTCATTTTTCACACATGAAGCAAAGAAAGCGCATCTTTCAGATGTTCTTCAGATACCCATTTTGTTCTGCCCCTCTCCGGAGACTTTCTATTCTGTTTTTTTTCTCCAAGGTTTTTTCCAAAAAAAATTGGACAAGCGGGAAGGCCGGTCGCTTGGCGGCCCTGCCTTCACTTTGCCTCGAGACTCGTTCTATCACCATGCATTCCATTTTCCTGAACAATTTTTCAGAAAGCAATTGAATGTTTTCCAATTTGCAAACTTTTCTCATGCTTTCACAAATAATTTTTGGGAATTTTTTGGTGATCGTGAAAATGTCTTCACAACCATGGCCGTTTCGCGGCCTACCATCCCTTCAAGTTATTTTAAAACTTTTGTGGAGAAAAAATCCCGATCTTATCAATGCACCCTATCAACGTTGGGATCTGAAAGATCCCTTTGGCCACCCCTTCAACGTCTTTCAAGAAAAAAAAAAAAAGGAAAGCGCCCTTCCCAATCGATCTTTTTTCTCGAAAAAATTTTACCTTCTTCTCTAACGGAAGGCTCGCGTTTATTGGAAAATGCGTTTGTTCAAAACCCAAATTGGCCATTTGGGTCAGCCAAACTTCCCAAATGGCGGCTCGAAAATTGTTTCCAACTTTATGCAGGGATCGTGCACCATTGTGGTTTGATTACCAATTTTGCACGGCGTTTTTCTCACAAATCACCCAAAAAACCTCTTTATAATCGTTTATTTCTAACAAAACAAACCCAACTTTCGACAAAATTGAAGCCAACCCATTCTCGAGATTTTCAGAACTTTTCTATTGAATATATGGCCAAAAAATCTTCACCTGTCAACGGCCATTTTCCGAGCCGTTCCGCAACCTATCGTTTTCCTAAGTTTGAGAAGGGATCAATACAAAATAGGCACACCTATACTCTTCGTTCTTGTCCCTCTCTTTTCCTTTCTCGACGATTTCAAGAAGCCTGCATTGTGGGGAGAAAATATGTTCTCAAAAAGATGTATCTTAATTTGCCATCTTTTTCTTATGTTTGTACGTGTCGAAAAGACAATTTTTCTATTTCCAAAATAAAATTTTTAGAAAAATTGACGAAAAAACCGCTTCAACCCAATTTTCAAATTTTTACGCATCTGAAAACATGTTTTCAAAAAGGCCGTTCCCCAGGCCTACCCCCAATATCTTTCAGAAATCAACACCTTTCCATACAAAATTTGGAAACCCAATTCCATTATTCCTATGGTTTTTACACCCTATCTTTTTCTAAGAAACATGTTCAACTCTGTCTTCCCCATCTTTCTGCTTTTCATAAGGGAAGGGCATCTTTCAGAAACCTCCAATATGTTTCCAACGCCGTCCGAGGACCCTTTTCGCCTTTCGATTCTATTTTGGAAAAGACGCCCTCTTTGACTCTTCATTTTTTCCAAATCCATGCTTTAGGGCCGCCAAGCGGCCTACCGTCGGTGAATCGTGGGCCGCAAAGCAGCCCCCTTCACATTTTTCAAAAAGAATGGCATCCTCGTTGTTTAGAGAGACCTGTGGTGCTCAGATTTTATTTACCTTTTCCCGATGGAGAAATGGTTCATGATCATCCATTATTTATCCAGATTGGGGACTTGTTTAGCAATCCTTGTCCAACGACCGCTTGGCGGCCTACCAAAAATGTCCATTTTCCACCAAAGATTCGAAGTCTTCGACCTATGGTTTTACCGAAGTGTTTAAATAACTTGAACAATTGGCAATTTTTATCTTTAAAGTTTCGCTTTTATCAGGATAGAACGCGTTTTGTCTTCTTGGAAGGGAGAGGAACGGCCGCTTCGCGGCTAAACAAGTTTCAAAACAGAAACATGACTGTTTTTTCATTAGGTGCTTTGATCAAAGCTGGATACCACGTAGAGCCGCGGCGCGGCCCCCTATCCATGGTCAATTCTGGACAATTTCTCGCTCAAACACGACAAAATCTTCTTTTTCGAAAAGCAACCCTCCATCTTCTTAATGATCAAAGTATTTTACATGCTCAACATGGTGAAATACTTTCAAAACATCAACGGATTTGTAGTGTTTTTTACCATCAATCCAAAACGGGTGATATTGTTCAAGGTATTCCTAAAATTGAAGAAATCTTCGAAGCTCGGAAAAAATCAAAATATAGTCTTCATCAGTTTCTTTCAAAAGAAAGGTTAGGGCATCTTTCAGATACCCCAACCATCTTTCAGATATCAACAAGGCCAATTTTATACTATTTACAAAATCTACAAAAATCCGTGATCAATAATATTCAACGAATTTATTGTGGACAAGGGGTTCATATTGCCGATAAACATATTGAAATCATTATTCGACAAATGACGGCCAATGTTTTAATTCTGGAACCGGGTCAAACTGGCTTACTTTATGGGGAAATTGTGGCTTTTCAATGGATACTGAAAATGCATTCGACGGTTCTCTTTCACCAAGTTGTTTATGAACCTCTTTTTTTAGGAATAACTAAAACTTGTTTAGAAACATCAAGTTTTCTTTCTGCCGCCAGTTTTCAAGAAACAACTCGGATTCTGAGTCGGGCAGCCCTTCAAAACCAAATCGATTTTCTTCGTGGACTGAAACAAAATGTTCTTTTAGGTAATCTTGTTCCTCTAGGAACGGGCTGTTTTAGACCCTTATGCACTTAAGAATTTTTTATTATAAAGTTAGTGATGTTTCGTGAAAAATACAAACACAATCTCTCCTTTTCTATTGAATATTCATTATGGTTACGAAATTTCCAAAATTTAGTCAAAGTCTTGCACAAGACCCTACAACACGTCGCCTATGGTATGGAGTGGCGACGGCTCATGATTTTGAAAGTCATGATGGGATGACGGAAGAAACACTTTATCAAAAAATTTTTGCGTCCCATTTTGGTCAATTAGCTATTATTTTTTTATGGACTTCAGGAAATCTTTTTCACGTCGCTTGGCAAGGGAATTTTGAACAATGGATCGCCGATCCTTTACATGTTCGACCAATTGCTCATGGGATTTGGGATCCCCATTTTGGACAACCGGCGGTTGAAGCTTTTACACGCGGGGGCGCTTCAGGTCCGGTCAATATCGCGACATCTGGCGTTTATCAATGGTGGTATACCATTGGCTGTACGTCTAATCAAGATCTCTATCAAGGAGCCATTTTTCTCTTAATTGTTTCGGGTTTGTTTTTAGTGGCTGGATGGCTGCATCTTCAACCCAAATTTCAACCAGCTCTTTCATGGTTTAAAAATGCTGAATCGCGAATGAATCATCATTTAGCTGGACTTTTTGGTGTAAGTTCTTTAGCTTGGACAGGTCATTTGATTCATGTAGCTCTTCCACAATCTCGTGGGGTAACGGTTCGATGGTCAAATTTTTTAACAACTTTGCCTCACCCTCAAGGTCTTCAACCGTTTTTTACAGGCAATTGGAGTGTTTATACCCAAAATCCAGATACAGCGAATCATATCTTTGGGACCAGTCAAGGGGCGGGATCCGCGATTTTAACTTTTGTCGGCGGTTTTCATCCTCAAACACAAAGTTTATGGTTAACCGATGTTGCTCATCATCACTTAGCGATTGCTGTGCTGTTTATTATAGCAGGTCATATGTATCGAACAAATTTTGGTATTGGCCACAGTTTTCAACAAATTCTGGAAGCTCACCGACCGCCAAGCGGAAAGTTAGGCGTTGGCCATAGCGGCTTATTTGATACAGTGAATAATTCCTTACATTTTCAGTTAGGTTTAGCTTTAGCCTCTGTCGGAACGATATGCTCTTTAGTTGCACAACATATGTATGCACTTCCGGCGTATGCTTTTTTAGCACAAGATTTTACCACTCAAGCGGCTTTATATACCCATCATCAATATATAGCTGGTTTTCTCATGTGTGGAGCTTTTGCTCATGGGGCCATTTTCTTTATTCGAGATTATGATCCTCAATTAAATAAAGATAACGTTCTGGCTCGTATTTTAGATCATAAAGAAGCGATTATTTCTCATTTAAGTTGGGCTAGTTTATTTCTCGGTTTTCATACTTTAGGTCTCTATATTCATAATGATGTTATGCTGGCTTTTGGAACACCTGAAAAACAAATTTTAATCGAACCGCTTTTTGCACAGTGGATTCAAGCGGCTCATGGTCAAAACCTTTATGGATTAGATGTTTTTCTTTCAAGTGATCAAAATCCTGCCTATCTCGCGAGTCAAACACTTTGGCTCCCTGGTTGGTTAACAGCGATGAACAATCCAACCAATTCATTATTTTTAATTATCGGTCCTGGAGATTTTTTAGTTCATCATGCGATCGCTTTAGGCCTTCATGTGACAACACTGATTTTAGTGAAAGGGGCTTTAGATGCTCGGGGTTCCAAACTCATGCCAGATAAAAAAGATTTTGGTTATAGTTTTCCTTGTGACGGACCGGGGCGTGGAGGAACCTGTGACATTTCCGCTTGGGATGCTTTTTATTTATCTGTTTTCTGGATGTTAAATACGATTGGATGGGTAACATTTTATTGGCATTGGAAACATCTAGGTATTTGGCAAGGCAATGTCAATCAATTTAATGAGTCTTCAACTTATTTAATGGGATGGCTGCGAGATTATCTCTGGTTAAACTCCTCTCAATTAATTAACGGCTATAATCCTTTTGGTATGAATAGTTTATCCGTCTGGGCTTGGATGTTTCTTTTTGGACATCTTGTTTATGCCACTGGATTTATGTTTTTAATTTCATGGCGAGGCTACTGGCAAGAATTAATTGAAACACTGGCTTGGGCCCATGAACGGACGCCTTTAGCAAGTATTGTACGTTGGCGGGATAAACCTGTAGCTTTATCTATTGTCCAAGCCCGTTTAGTTGGACTTGTTCATTTCACTGTTGGATATATTCTGACTTACGCAGCTTTTGTCATAGCCTCGACATCAAGTAAATTTGGTTAATATGGACTTAGCATTTCAATTAGCTCTTTTTTCTTTTATTGGATTTTCCTTTTTATTAGTTATTGGTGTTCCTGTTGTTTTTGCTAATGGTGACAGTTTAGGTTGGAAGGAGAGAAAGACAACCCTCTTTACAGGTCTAGGTGTTTGGTTATTTCTTGTTTTCGTGGTCGGTCTTTTAAACTCTTTTGTCGTTTAAAATGGTGCTATAATGCTTAATGCTGAATGTGTTCAGCATTAAGCATTATCATCTATCGATGCCCTATGCCAAATTTCTTTTCTCCAACAGTCCAGTCTTGGAGGGACAATTGTTTATTAGCATTTTCGGGCGGTCAAGATTCTATCAACTTAATGATCTTTTACCGAATTTGGTTTTCATCGCGCTTTCGAAAAATGTGTTTTGTTTGGTGTAATAGTCTCTGGAAAAGACAAGATTTTTATCTCTTTCGTCATTCGATTCAAATAAGTTTTGTTTTTCACCATCGATTGTATTATACGCTCTTTTTTTATCCAAATTTTAATGAAAAAAAAGCTCGACACTATCGTTATGTTTTTTTTTGGAGAATTGCTTTTTATTCTCGATCCTATTATGTGTTGACAGCGCATACAAAAGACGATACGATTGAAACATTTTTTATCAACTTATTTCGAGGATCGGGACAACTAGGTCTCCAATGTTGGCGGATATCACAAACCTTTTCTCCTCCTAACTGTTTACAACAATTTTTTTAAAATTTGTCGACCCATGTATGAGACATCTCTATAAGAAGTTTTATCTTCGGTCATCCGATGGTAGGCCGGGGAATGGCCCTTTCCACTGTCAACTTGTTCGTCCTTTTTTAAAATTTTCAAGATTTGAATTTTTTAAATTCGGTGAATTTTGGAATTTACCTCTGTATTCCGATAGCAGCAATTTTTGTCTGGGTTTAAAGAGAAATCGTTTACGGCTTTTTTTTCTTCCCTATTGTAAAATTTTTTTTAATCAAAATTTGTCTCAAAAAATCTATCAAATACAAAATATCCTCGAAGCTGACCATCAATATTTTGCAAGTGTTCTCCAAAAATATGCGGACTCTCAACAGTTCACCTATTGGCCATCTTTACCCAAAACGCTCCAATATCGTCTTTTTCATCGTTTTTTTTGGTTGATGGCGATTTCCCGTCCTACCAAAATTTCTTTTCTTGAACTTGATCGTTTTTTCCAAAAAATTTCAGTTCTTAAAAAAAAGTAAATTGAATAATCCAAGAGAAATGTTAGCATTTTGACTACATCCATCTTCCGAATTTTTCGATTTGAATATTTATAGAATTTTGCTTTTTATTTTCCTTATTTATGACTTTAATTATCGAAAATGCTGTCATGACCCCGAAACGGACATGGTTTGATGACGTTGATGATTGGGTGCGTCGTGATCGATTTGTGTTTGTTGGTTGGTCGGGTCTTTTACTTTTTCCAACCGCTTATTTAGCTCTTGGAGGATGGCTAACAGGAACAACTTTTGTGAGTTCTTGGTATACTCATGGATTAGCCACATCCTATTTAGAAGGATGTAATTTTTTAACAGCCGCGGTTTCAACACCAGCCAATAGTTTAGGCCATTCTTTATTACTCCTTTGGGGGCCTGAAGCACAAGGCGATTTAACACGTTGGTATCAACTTGGAGGATTATGGACATTTGTCGCGCTTCATGGTGCTTTTGCTTTAATCGGTTTTATGCTCCGACAGTTTGAAATTGCTGGAAGTTTGAAAATTCGCCCTTATAATGCGATTGCTTTCTCCGCGCCGATCTCTGTTTTTGTGAGTGTATTTTTAATTTATCCACTTGGACAATCTGGATGGTTTTTTGCTCCAAGTTTTGGCGTTGCAGCGATTTTCCGCTTTATTCTGTTTTTCCAAGGTTTTCATAATTGGACATTAAATCCTTTTCATATGATGGGTGTAGCAGGTGTTTTAGGAGCTGCTCTCTTATGTGCCATTCATGGTGCAACGGTGGAAAATACATTGTTTGAAGATGGGGATGGCGCCAATACGTTTCGTGCGTTTAATCCAACACAAGCGGAAGAAACCTATTCTATGGTAACGGCCAATCGCTTTTGGTCACAAATTTTTGGTGTCGCTTTCTCCAATAAACGATGGCTCCACTTTTTTATGCTTTTCGTTCCAGTAACAGGTCTTTGGATGAGTGCGATTGGTGTTGTCGGCTTGGCTTTAAACTTACGCGCTTATGATTTTGTTAGTCAAGAAATTCGGGCGGCAGAAGATCCGGAATTTGAAACTTTTTATACGAAAAATATCCTTTTAAATGAAGGTATCCGAGCATGGATGGCTGCTCAAGATCAGCCTCATGAAAAACTCGTCTTCCCTGAGGAGGTTTTACCACGTGGAAACGCTTTATAATACAAATTCAACTTTCAATGGAGTAAATGGTTCGACTATCAGTAGTCGAGATCAGGAATCAACTGGTTTTGCTTGGTGGGCAGGTAATGCACGTTTAATTAATTTATCCGGTAAATTATTAGGAGCACATGTGGCCCATGCGGGTCTGATTGTTTTTTGGGCAGGGGCGATGAATCTTTTTGAAGTTTCCCATTTCGTTCCTGAAAAACCCATGTATGAACAAGGGTTTATTCTTCTCCCCCATTTAGCTACTTTAGGCTATGGTGTTGGTCCCGGTGGAGAAATTATTGATACTTTTCCTTATTTTGTTTCTGGTGTCTTACATTTAATTTCTTCGGCTGTTTTAGGCTTTGGAGGGGTTTATCATTCATTAATTGGTCCGGAAACTTTAGAAGAGTCTTTTCCTTTCTTTGGTTATGTTTGGAAAGATAAAAATAAAATGACAACCATTTTAGGAATTCATTTAATTTTACTCGGTCTCGGGGCTTGGCTTCTTGTTTTTAAAGCTTTATTTTTTGGGGGAGTTTATGATACATGGGCTCCTGGCGGAGGTGATGTTCGTATCATCACCAATCCAACCGTTAGCCCAGCGGTAATTTTTGGATATCTTTTTAAATCTCCTTTTGGAGGAGATGGATGGATTGTTAGTGTTGATAATATGGAAGATATTATCGGTGGCCATTTTTGGATTGGGACTTTAGAAATTTTTGGAGGCATTTGGCATATTTTCACAAAACCATGGCCTTGGGCTCGCCGTGCTTTTGTTTGGTCAGGTGAAGCTTATCTCTCTTATAGTTTAGGCGCGATCTCTGTTATGGGCTTCATTGCTTGCTGTATGTCGTGGTTTAATAATACAGCTTATCCAAGTGAATTTTATGGACCAACAGGCGCGGAAGCTTCTCAAGCACAAGCGATGACTTTTCTTGTTCGAGATCAACGTTTAGGCGCTAATGTCGCTTCAGCACAAGGGCCGACTGGATTAGGGAAATATTTAATGCGTTCTCCTTCAGGCGAAATTATTTTTGGAGGAGAAACAATGCGATTTTGGGACTTTCGTGGTCCTTGGTTAGAACCTTTGCGTGGACCGAATGGATTGGATCTGAAAAAATTAAAATATGATATTCAACCATGGCAAGAACGCCGTGCAGCGGAATATATGACTCATGCACCGTTGGGAAGTTTAAATTCTGTTGGAGGGGTTGCAACGGAAATTAATGCGGTGAATTTTGTTAGTCCACGAACTTGGTTAACAACTTCGCATTTTTGTTTAGGATTCTTATTTTTTGTCGGCCATTTATGGCATGCTGGACGAGCACGTGCAGCGGCGGCGGGTTTTGAAAAAGGTATCGATCGTGATAATGAATTAGCTCTTTCTTTACGGCCTTTAGATTAAAACGCGATCAGTTGGGAACGATGAATCTTTATTGTATCGATTTTTTGTAATCAAATGTCACATACTGTCAAAATTTATGATACTTGTATTGGATGTACTCAATGCGTTCGAGCTTGTCCTACAGACGTTTTAGAGATGGTTCCTTGGGATGGATGTAAGGCTGGACAAATGGCATCCGCACCCCGAACAGAAGATTGTATAGGGTGTAAACGCTGTGAAACCGCCTGTCCTACGGACTTTTTAAGCGTGCGCGTTACTTTAGGTTCTGAAACAACAAGAAGTATGGGATTGGCTTATTAGCCGATTCAATGTTAGTATCTGAAAGATACAAAAAACTCTTCAAACTCTTTACTCAGAGTAAAGAGTTCAAAGAGTTCAAAGAGTTCAAAGAGTTCAAAGAGTAGTTCAAAGAGTTCAAAGAGTTCAAAGAGTTCAAAGAGTTCAAAGACTCGACCTTCGAGTCTTTGAACTCTTTGAATAATAAGTCTTAACTGCCAACTTTAAAAGCATCAATCAACAGACCTAAAAGAAGGCCTATTTGAACGTTTTTTAAAAGACGGAGCAACACTGTTTTTTTTTGATAAAGAAGAGAATTCAAAAATTCCAAAAATAAAATCATTCCTCCGAAAACAGTACCATTCCAAACAATTGTATTTTTTAATAAGGTTCCAAATAAATTGCCAAAAATCAAACCAAAATAAAAACTACAAGCCGATTCTAAGAAAGAACGTTTTTTGAACTGTTGAAATTTTTTGAAAAAAGTTGTGATTTTTCTCATACACTTTTCACTCCTCAGATAGGATTCGAACCTACAACCTTTCGGTTAACAGCCGACGGCTCTACCATTGAGCTACTAAGGAACTAAGGATTATCTCCACAAAGCTTCAAAGCCTAGCCCTGGTTTTTGAGAGTTGAAAGCACTTTTGGAAAAAGGGTGGTAAGGCCGCTTCGCGGCGGTATCTTCGAAGGGGATATTTGGAGCTTTTTTTTTTTCCAATATTATGGTTCAAATTCAAAAAAAGTCAAATGTAATGTGTTGACAATAACCAACCTTACCGGTTGGTGAGATCAGGGCAGATCTGTTATGGTCAAGTCGGCTCCCACACTCAGTCCATCCTGCGAGTGTTTTGGTATTTTGTTGATAGATAATGGTCCAAATCAAAGGGAAAGCCGCTCAAAAAGGCCTATCCGTTATCGATCGAATTCGAAACGCATTTTTCGACCCCGAAATGAGTTCCAGTGGTGGTCGAATATTGATGGGAACTGAAAAATAAACGAAACACAAAAAATGGTATTTTTGATCGGAAAATCAATGGAAAAACCAGCTCTATTTTCGATTTTCAAAGATTTCCACGAGTTTTTTTATGAACTTGGGCAATGGATATTTCAGCGGCTCATTACCAGACCAAATAAATCCACCTCTTTTCGGAGCTAAATAAGGTTGATCTTTTAATTCCAAACCAATCCGTCGAACAATATATGGAAGTTGTTGATAAATCAAGGTATCTTCTTCCATTCCCGGTTCAGCATACTTAAAAATATCTTCCGCCGTATTGACCATTTCTTCATAAGTATTAGATAATCGATTGGAAAAGGGTTGATTCTGCAGTGCTTTTTTTGTCATCGGCCAGGTTGTAAAGTTGAAGACATTTTTTGAATCTGTCTTTTTTTTTGGAAGAGTCAGTTTTGAAAGTGTGTTTTCTCGGGTTAAAAGACGATTCGTTACAATAAATTTTTTTTGTTCATAATCCCATCCAACAAAAAAAGGAAGCGCGTTGCCCTCTTGAAGAAAAGGTTGAAAATCTGCTTCAGAGATTAAAGAAGGCATATGATCAAGAGACTGTTCATGGATTAATGTGTTTTGTTTGAAAAATTGTGTTTTATAAAGTGGTTGATCAAATTTTAAGACAGAAAGTTCGTTTTGTTGTTTTTTTAATATTAAATATTCCTCTTCTAGGTAATCATAATTTGGCAATTCATTCAAATTGCTGCCTATCTTTTGATTGAGGTTAGATTTTTTTTGTGGAGGCTGAGGAGGCTGAGGAGGCTGAGGAGGCTGAGGAGGCTGAGGAGGCTGAGGAGGCTGAGGAGGCTGAGGAGGCTGAGAGGAAGGACGCCGTGATGGACGCCAATCCTTGGCCTGTTGTAATCTTGCCCTGGCTTGGAGCTTGGAGAGAAGTTCGATTTTTGGCAGAGTCGGAATATTGTGTCCGTATTCTATATGGATAGAAAATAATCTTTCAACAATTTTTAAAGTTCCTTTAAATTGTTGATTATAGACACGATTCACATAACTTTTTGGTCCATAAAATAAGGGTTGAAAGATCTTCGGTAATTCACAGTAACTTCGAAGTGTATCAAAATAGTTGGCTAAAGCTAAACGTTTTTGAAATAAAGAAACTTCCTCATTTGAAGTTAATTGATGGGATGGAAATTGACGATGAAGAAAATGATCTATATCTAAACGAATAAGAAATTTATTAATAATATTTTCCGAAAATTTTTCTTTGAGATCTCGTGTCAATTCTTCATCAAAAGGATCTAATTCGGAGGAATCAATGATCGAAAAGATATCAAAACCATATTTAGCCAGTTCGGAAAAAGCTGAATAACGAATCATTTTTTCATTGGAAAGAAACGGGATTTCGGTATCTTCTATATTGGCTTCTGCGGTATAATTTAGAATATAGCGTTCAATTAATTGTCGAAAATATTCCATTGAATTGTCTTCAAATAGGAAGAGGGCTTCATGAGGGAGTTCCGCATAGTGTTTCTCGTCCATTGAAAGAGATTTCATCTCTTCTTTTTGTTTTAAATTTTGTTTTTTAAGGTTCTGAATTTGTTGTTCACGTCTTTTGTGTTTGCGTTGTCTTTTGAGAACGTGATCCACAGGTCCTAATTGGGTTGTTATATATTGATCAAGAATACCTCCCCCTCGATTTAATCCACGGGACGAAAAACGATCAATTCTTGAACGCCACGCATATTCATCATGATAATTTAAAGATTCAAGATGAAATTCAACCAAAGACCCTCCAGCATATCGCCCTCGATCAAATGATGAAAGATCGGTATCCACGGAACCAAAACTGGATTTTTCGCCCAATCGTCCTTGACTCGTATCTTTAGTTTTTGCACTTAAAGAGACAAGTTTTAAACCTTGATCTTGAGGAACAAAACCGAGAGGATTCGTAAATAAATACCCCGTTCCATAGAAAGTGAAACTTGTTAATGTCAAGGTAACACATCCAATTAAGCAAAAATAATGCAATCCTCGAATCCAAGAAGAGTAGGTATAGCGGGTGATTTTGAGCAAGATATACCCAACCTTAAAACAACTCTGGCTGATCAAAAAGGTCCAGAAAACACTTCCTACACATAGTCCGCCAAAATAAACAAGGCAGGATGAATGGACAAAATCCAAAAGAGAAAAACTACTTTGAACAGATAAATTTCCCAAAAATTGGTAAAAACCAGATTGATCTGCCCAAACACATCCAAAATGGATAAAAAAAATTCTCCAAAGTTGTTTTGGTTTATAGCGTGTTTGAAGGATGGAACGCCGATGGTTCAGTTCAAAAATGACTTTCAGAACTAACCAAATCCCCAAGAAATAACTGAAAGGTTCGCAACCAAACCAAAGATGGATCATCCATCGCCATCCGAGGAAACACACCCCCAATAAACTTAAATTGCCGATGATCAAACCGAGGGTCGCCGCCCGCCCCACCCAAGGACATTCTTGACCTTCCAGAAGAATATATCTTAACCAAATAATATGGATAGGTGAAAGAGGAAAATAGAGAAAAAAACAATTGAAGAATCCACTGAAAAAAGAGGTTCCAATGAAATTTTTTGAAAGCTCCTTCGTGAAAAAACCGAGAGGCCAATGTGGTATTTCCGAAAAAATGCTTTCAGCCACTGAAGGTAAAAGGATGGGGAGTTGAACAAAGTTTTGGATCCATCGAAAACTCACGAAATACAAAAATCCATCCAAAGTGATTTTCAAAAAAAATTCTAAAAAAGTTATCCATTTTGTCTCAAGACCAGGAATTTTATAAATCTCATTTAAAATTTCGATTGTATTCTTGACCGTTTCCGTTACGGGTACGATAGACATAAAAGATATTATTTAGAATAATTCTGAAGAATGTTAATAAAAAAGAAAAAGAAAAAACAAAAAAAAAGTAAAACGGATCCAAGAATGGTCGCTCCTGTATAATCATATTGTTCTAAACATTGAAAAATTAAAACAGGTGTGATCAAATCTTTAAAAGGAAAATTTGAGGACAGAAGAACAATCGCCCCATATTCTCCGATACAACGGGAAAAACTTAAAACCATGCCCGTTAAAAGAGCTGGTCGGAGAGTAGGCCATAAAATTTGGCGAAAAGTTTGCCAAGATGTGGCTCCTAAACACCAAGCGGCTTCTTCTAATTGTTGATCCATTTCCATTAAGACAGGTTGAATACTCCGAATAACAAAGGGAAAAGAAACAAAAATCATCGCTAAAAGAACACCAAGTTTGGTAAAAACCACTTGAATACCATTTTGCAAAAGAAAGTGACCCAACCACCCTTTGGATCCATAAATGGCACTAAAACTTAATCCAGCAACAGCTGTTGGAAGGGAGAAAGGTAGATCAATCAAAGCATCTAAAATTTTTTGACCAGGAAAATGATAGCGAACTAAAACCCATGCGACAAAAAAACCAAGAAAAGTATTAATGAAACAAGCCATGAACGATAATGAAAAACTGAGTTGATACGTACAAAGAGCCACCGGCGACGTTGCTTTGGACCAAAAACTTTCAGAAAATGTTCCAAAAGATGTTGAAAATAAAACCAAAATCGGTAAAATGAAAAAAATGAAAAAATAACTACAAAGGAAAATCTGTTTAAACACGAAAATAAACAAAATAATACATCCCAATGGCTCCCCACGAGACTCTGGTTAAAAATGTTTTCGCTGTTCCATAAGTTAAAAACAGATCCCTTATTCGAGGAATCATAGGATTCCAGAGAGATGTTTGAGGTTCTAACAAGACAATCATCACAAAATTGATAAAAAAACGTCGAGGACAAAAAAGTCCCATTAATAAACCAACACACCAAAACAAGTTCCATTGAATTTTGTAAACTTCCATCGCTGTGTTGGTCAACTCATAATCAAGAAAAATATCGACACAATATTCAAATTTTTGCATTGATTTTTTAAAAATTTAATTGAAGATCTAAACATAAACATTGAAGTTCTCTTAAAACAACACGGAAAGATTCGGGAGTTCCAAATCGCAAAGGTGTATTTTTGAAAAGTGTGTGCATCAGTTGATTTCTTCCTTGAAGATCATCCGATTTCACTGTTAAGAGTTCTTGTAGAAGATAAGCACTGCCAAATCCTTGCAACGCCCATACTTCCATTTCACCCACCCGTTGACCCCCGTGGTGAGCCCGACCTCGAAGAGGTTGTTGTGTTATAAGAGAATAAGGACCGGTGGCACGTGCATGAATTTTGTCATCAACAATATGAATTAATTTCATTAAATAACTTGAACCAATACTCACGGATTGATGTAAAATCTGTCCTGTTCGTCCATCAAATAAATGGCATTTACCTGGCGTTTTTTTGGAAAGCAACCAGGGTTCGCTAGCTTGTGTACAAGAAGCCAACAATTTGGAATAAATAAAGCTCCGTGAGGCTTCATACCCCACGATTTCATCAAAACAAACCACCTGGAATTGTGTTTGAAAAATTTGCCCGGTCACTCCTAAAAGACATTCAAAAATTTGTCCAACATTCATTCGAGATGGAACACCTAATGGATTTAAGAGAATATCTAATGGGTAGCCATTGGGACAATAAGGCATATCTTCCGTGGAACAGATATGAGAAATAATGCCTTTATTGCCATGACGACCAGAAATTTTATCACCTATTTGAAAAACCCGTTGTTCAGCTAGATAAATGGTCACTTTTTGAAGATTTTTCAAAAAAAGTGGGTGAATCAAGTTTTTTTGGCTAGAAAAAGTCGGCCGAGAAGCGGCCATTGAGGTGAACGTTTTTTTAAACCAAAATTGTAACGGAGATGGGTGGGTTTCCAACTTTTGAAAAAAAATATCATAAAACCCAAACCATCGATAAAAAATGGTTGAATGGCCGCTTCCCGGCCTACCATGTAGCCACTTTTTTGAAAGAGTTGTTGAAAAACTTGTCCAGAAAAAGGGGACCCTCGAACAAAACACAAATTGAAGTGGGTATCTGAAAGATACCCCTTCCAGTCGGCCGCTTCTCGGCCTATCTTGAAGACGAGGGAGGGTAGGACCGCCTAGTTGATAGCTCTTTGGGAGGTATTGGGGATTTTTCTGAGTATAAAGGATGCGAACAATACGGCCAAAACTTCCAAGAGGCACCCGGAAACATTTTTCTTGAATAGGAACCGTTTCCTGACCAATGAGATCATATAATAATTTTTCATGCATTAACAGGGGAAGTAATGGTTTTTGGGCGGTTGAAACAATTTTCCCTACTAAAATATCCTTTTCTTGAACCCATGAGCCGATTTTGATAATACCGTTTTTATCTAATTTTTGAAGATGTTTTGGTGGTAGACTGGGGATATGAGAAGTGATTTGTTCGAAGCTATTTTCAAGAATTTCTAAGTCGTATTTTTGAATATGTAAAGATGTATATTTCGAAAGAATTTTTTGATTGATTAAAACAGCATCTTCAAAATTCAAACCTTCCCAAGGCATATACGCAACAAAAAGATTTTGACCAAGAGCCAATTCGCCTCGCTGACTCGCTGAACAATCACTTAAAAGATCGCCTTTTTGAATCCATTGAAGAGGGAAACATAGAGGCCGTTGTAAAAAAAAAGTATTTTGATTAGATTTTTCAAAAAGTTGAAACCAAAGCGTTTTCAAAACAGATTTTTGTGGGGGGTAAGGCCTACCCTCACTTCCCGGCTTCACAGCCTTCGGGCCATCGCTTTTGTTGGTATCTGAAATTGGGTATCTGAAAGAAGCGTTCCTTTCGTTTTTTCTGAAATATTGAAAATTCTCTTTTTTTTGAAAAAGAACGGAATTTGTTGAAAATTTTGAATAATTACAAAGACGGAGGCCACTTTCGAAAATCCATTGACCAGAAGGAAGCCACTTTTGAAAGAGAAAATATAAACCGGTTGTCTTCTTCATCAATCTTTAATGAAAATCTATCGGCAGATGGGGAGATGTTGGTATCTGAAAAATACGTACGCAACGCCAACCCATCAAAGAAGGACGACAATTGTGTTGAAAATATTGACAAAAATGACCGGAGAAAGGTCGGTTTGTTTTTGTTTTTGGCCAAGGGCCGCGGTGCGGCCTACCAAAATATAAACAAATTTTATATTGACTCAAATAAAACACAAGACCACTCTTGGAACTTGTTGGGATATCGTTTAAATCGGCCATCACGCGAAAAGCATGAACGGTTGTCACATACGGTTGTTCACAAGCTAATAAAGGTAAAGCTTGGCGCTGCATATTTGAGCCCATTAAAGCACGGTTTGCATCATCATGTTCAATAAATGGAATGCAGCTTGTTGCTATGGAAAGAAATTGGTGAGGATGAAAAGCTACAAAATTGATTGAAGGACTTGGACATTTTTGAAAATTGAGCTTTTTTAAACGACTGACGGAAACATGTTTCAATTTTGGTAATTTTCGATGAAACCAAATCATGTGATTTGGTTGATTGTCTAAGGACAAAAAAACCAGTTTGCGTTGATTTTGATAATGGTGTCGATACACTTCCGTATAGGGGGTTTTCATCCCTCCTTTTGGATCGATTTTCGATAGATTTGTTAAGGAATTCACTAAACCCGCATTTTTACCCTCCGGCGTCTCTATTGGACAAATTCGACCATAATGGGAAGGGTGAATCCCACGAATGTCCATACCAGCTGTTTCTCGATTGATACCCCCCGATCCTAAACAACTTAATCTTCTTTTATGAGTGAGTTCAGCAAGAGGATTACTTTGATCTAAAAATTGAGAAAGTTGATGACTATGGAAAAATTCTTTCAAGACACTCGTAATGGGTTGGTTTTTGATAATCGAAGAAACGCAGACACTGAGGACCGCGGCTTCGACGGTATTTTTTGACAGGGTGTTGAAAGTAGTCTTTGGTTTTTTGAATTTTTGGTTCACAAAAGTCGATGGCCAATTTGGATCTCTTAATGGAGAAGATATTTTTTTCTTTTTCAAAAATTGCATCGAGGAAGAAAGTGGAAATTTGGGGTTTTCGAACAGTTTGTATAAACGTTGAAAACCTATGGCTAATTGATTTTGTAATAAATCTCCTATTGTTTTGAATTGTCGATTTTTTAAATTATCAATATCATCCAACAAAACATTTTCTTGACCCTGTCTGAATTGGAAAAGAAGATTTCTTATCACTAAGAAATCTAAAGGCGTTAAACGGACGCTATGAATAGATAAACCTAATTTTGTATTCAATTGCAAACGTCCATTTTTCCCTAAATAAAAATGCATATTGGCGCTTTTGGAAGACGACGCAAACAAGGCCGATTTTCGGCCTACCACGGTGGAAGGCATCTCTGAATCTCGAACTCTTGATTTCTGGAAGATACCTTGTTGCTTAGGCTTCGACTTGGACTTGACGGCCGCTTTTGTGGCCGCGAAGCGGTTCCGGCCTACTATTTTGTGATTTGTGTTCAAAAGATGGAAATCCAAAATAGGTTGGAAGGAAGGCAAAAGTGGACAGTTGATGAAAAGACCACAATTCACCCAATTCAACGGGAACACCAATTTGGTTTTCAGACTATTGGCCGGAAAGCGGCCCTTCCTTAAAGAAGACTGGGTCGGTGACCAGGGGACAAAATTTCGACTTTTTTGTAAAGCTATCAGATTCTTCGGAGCCTCTAAGAGATCTAGATACTTTGGATAAAAAGTTTGAAAAAAAAAAGAGAAATCTATTCTTGTCCAGCCACTTTGTTGACTTATCAAAGAAACCCAAATTTTATTTTTTTTGTCAATTTCAAGACGTATCCAAGGTCCACGTTCAGATATAATTTCTGTGTAAAAAAATCGCGTATTTTGCTGAAAATAAATGCCCGGACTTCGAACCATTTGATTAATCACTATGCGTGGTGTTCCATTGATAATAAAATGACCTCGACGCGTTAACAAGGGCAGAGTTCCTAAAAAAATCCATTGAGTCAAATGGCCGTTGCCGTTTCGCGACCCACCATGAAATTGGATCGGAACATAAAAATGACAACAATAGGTTTTTGATAAAAGAAGAGATTGTTCGATGGTCAAAACAGGTGGAAGATATCGAAAATATTGATAAACAAAACAAATTTGGCCCTCTTCTGAGGGTGAGGGCCTTTTGTTTTGAGTCTTCCTTAAAAAAGATGTTTTTGAAAGGGCTGTTTTCCGGACGAACATTTTGGGGATTGAAAAAACCGATCGATAGGAAAAATTGGGAAGGGCTATTCTTGGGAAACTTGGAGACGGGAATGGCCCTATTTGTTTGGATTGGTTTGAACGTGTTTGAGAAAAAGATAAAGAAGGTATTTTGGATAACTCCTCTCTTAATTGAAAATGGAGAAATTTATAAAAACTTTTTCTTTGAATTTCTAAAAAATCGACAACAAAAAATAAAAATTTATAAAACAAAAAAAACATGTTGAATTTTTTATTTATTTTTTTTTGACGAAAAAATGGATTTCGATAGGTGTTTGATCAGTAGCTCTGAACATTACCGACTTTTTGATCAAGTAAAGCTTCGTTTATGCTAAGCTTTACTTGATCAAAAAGTTTGACAATTTGCTATTGAACAAAAATACTGCTCCTTTCAAGTCCTGATATTCTTGAAGAAAATGAAAATTACAAAATTCTGATATATTCTGGAGTCTAACCTTTTTTGAATATTTGTCAATATGGCACGGTTTGAGAGGCCCTTTCAAGGATGGTTGGCCACGAAGCGGATCCCTCTATTGGCGGTACAAATGTTTTCGATTGTAAACCAATAATACGTTAAGAACATGTTTTGGAGCTTGTCAAAAAACAAAAAGACAGCTTGTTCATATCATCGAAGGGCCATGGCTAAAAACTTTTGAGAAGAGGCTAAACAAAGCGTTATTCAAAACGGGCCGCGAAGCGGCCAATATTGAATAACGCTTTGTTTGACGTGGAGCCTATTTTGGATAGATGCGTTAAAGCCCCGGATTTCTTCCAGGATCATTGGAAAGAAAACCAAATATAAAGAGAGAGACGAAAAAAGTCACGACAAGATAAACGATGATCTTTAAAGTTAACATTCAAGAGTGGAAGATGCATTTATGTAAACTACGTTCAAATCTTTTGTTTACGTAATTTCATCAAAAAACCTCAAGCAAGCGCTTCCCAACTCATCGTAATTTCATCAATAAAAACATCACTATTATAAATTTCTAAAATAATTACAAGAAAAACCGCAAAAAGGGCCATAAAAACGCCCATTAAAACCGTTGTCCCCCATCCTGGAGCCACTTTGCCGTATTCTGAATTCAGGGGTTTCAACAAAGATCCAACAGCCGTTGTCATGCCAATATTTTTTTTAGTATTCATATTTTTGAAATGTCAATTATTTGATCTGCGTATGTGTTCGGTTCTGTTCTTCTTGAAGAATTATTTAATAATTCTTGGAGGTTCACGAAAAAAGATAGCAAAAAAAAGAATGCCTAAAGTTGAAACTAATAAAAAAGTATAAACTAAAGCTTCCATAGAAACAAATATGATGAATCGCAAACATCTTTGTCGAAAAAACCCAAAATTAAACCGATTGGCGACGTGTTGTTGGATCGCCAACTTTCAGATAAGCACCAAATTCCACTTGATCATCCCGATCGGTATCAATGCCGGCAAAAACAGATCGAAAAATGGTGCGTGCACCATGCCAAATATGGCCAAAAAAGAAGAAAAGTGCAAAACATAAATGGCCAAAAGTGAACCAACCTCGTGGACTACTTCGAAAAACACCATCCGCTCGAGGTGTTCCACGATCAAATTCAAAAATTTCTCCGAGTTGAGCCCGTCGAGCATACTTTTTCACCGTTGTTGGATCCGTGAGCGTCACTCCATTGAGTTCTCCACCATAGAATTTGACTGAAACACCCACTTGCTCAATACTATATTTAGATTCGGCTCGACGAAATGGAATATCCGCTCGAACAATACCATTTTTATCAAATAAAACAACAGGAAAAGTTTCAAAAAAAGTCGGCATTCGTCGGACAAAAAGTTGCTGTCCTGTTTGATCCTGAAAAACAGCATGTCCAAGCCACCCAACAGCCAGGCCATCTCCTTTATTCATCGGACCACTTCGAAACAAACCCCCTTTTGCTGGATTATTGCCAATATAATCATAAAAAGCGAGTTTTTCAGGAATTTGTGACCAAGCTGTTTCAAAAGAATTGCCTTGAGCAACACTTTCTTGAACCCGTTGAACAATTTCTTGTTGGAAAAAACTTTGATCCCATTGATAGCGTGTTGGTCCAAATAACTCAATAGGTGTCGCCGCTGATCCATACCACATTGTTCCAGAAACAACAAACGCTGCCCAAAAAACCGCCGCAATACTACTTGAAAGAACGGTTTCGATATTCCCCATACATAATGCATCATAAAGTCTTTGAGGTGGACGCACACATAAGTGAAATAAACCCGCACAAATGCCTAAAATCCCGGCAGCAATATGGTGACTGGCAATGCCCCCAGGATTGAAGGGATCAAATCCTTCAGGTCCCCAAGCCGGGGTAACAGGTTCTATATGACCGGTTAAACCATAAGGATCCGATACCCAGATACCTGGACCAAATAATCCAGTGACATGAAAAGCACCAAAACTAAAGCACAATAATCCCGATAAAAAAAGATGAATACCAAAAATTTTGGGTAGATCTAAAGCGGGATTTTCTGTTCGTGGATCGCGAAATAATTCAAGATCCCAATAGACCCAATGCCACATTGACGCTAAAAATAAAGCACCAGAAAGAAGAATATGAGCGGTCGCTACCCCTTCATAACTCCAAATACCTGGGTTGACATCTGTGGCTCCGGTGATCGACCACCCTCCCCAAGATTGGGTAATCCCTAAACGAGTCATAAAAGGAAGAACAAACATGCCTTGACGCCACATAGGATTTAAAACAGGATCTGATGGGTCAAAAATCGAGAGTTCATAAAAAGCCATAGTCCCCGCCCATCCAGAAACGAGACCCGTATGCATTAAATGAACAGAAATCAAACGACCCGGATCATTCAAAACGACCGTGTGAACTCTATACCAAGGTAATCCCATAAAATTGGCATTTTTTTTTTACTTTCTTAACTTTTAGACACTTTAACCCAAATTTCTAAAAATTCAAACCAAGAAAATTTTTCACAAAAAGAGTTGCTGGATGTTCATAAATTTCTTGTGGACTTCCTAATTGTTCAATGCCACCTTTTCGAAAAAGAACAATTTCATCAGCCATTTCCATGGCTTCTTGTAAATCATGGGTGACAAAAAGTGTTGTCACCGGTAATTTGGCATGAAGTTCTCGTAACCAAACGCGAAGGTTTTTTCGAACTTTGACATCTAAAGCACCAAAAGGTTCATCTAAAAGTAAAATTTTCGGTTCAATCGCGAGGGCACGGGCAAAAGCAACCCGTTGTTTTTGTCCACCCGATAGTTGATGTGGATAAAACATGGCAAAATTATCCAGTTGGGTGAGCTGTAAAAGTTCATAAACTTGGGACTGGATTTTGGCGGGAGATGTTTTCTGTATTTTTAAACCAAACGCAATATTCTCAAAAATGGTCATCTTTGGAAATAAAGCATAATCTTGAAAAACAAAACCGATTTGACGCTGTTGAATCGGCAAAAAAGTGGCATTCTGCCCATCGAACCAAATCCGGCCATTTTCTGGTTGTAAAAAACCAGCGATGGTTCGTAAAAGAGTCGATTTTCCAGAACCTGAAGGGCCAAGTAAGGCAACAAGATTGCCTGTTGGAATTTCTAAATTGATTTGAGAAAGGAGAAAAGATTCTCCAAATTTTGTTGAAACATTTTCAATCAGAATACTCATTAGGTGTTTCTTTTTTTTTGTCTTGTTTTTGTGTTGTATTTTAATGAAACCAACCATAACTATGTAACCCTTTTGAAACGAAGTTGACTCCTAAAAAACAAATCCAAACAACAAAGAATCCAAGAGTTGCTAGCATCGCTGACTTCCAACCCTTCCAATTTTGGGTGAAGCGCAAATGTAAATAAATCGCAAAAATTAACCAAGTAATCAAAGACCAGGTTTCTTTTGGATCCCAGTTCCAATAAGATCCCCAAGCTTCGTTCGCCCAAACCGATCCAGAGAGAATTCCGAGTGTTAATAAAGGAAATCCAATACCAATCGCTCGAAAACTTAATTGATCCAATTTTGTTAAGAGTTGTGTTTTCTTTGTCGCATAAAAAGCCGTTTTGATCGGGACGGTAGACCGCTTGTTGGTATCTGAAAGATACAAAGGGCCAGAAGAAAAACGCGTTGGTATCTGAAAGATACTACGGCCAACAACATTGAAAAAAAGAAAGGCAATCGAAAGTAAACAGCCACTGAGTAAAGTGGCATAACTTAACAGCATCACCGTCACATGCATCATTAACCAATTGGATTGGAGCGCTGGAATTAATGGATGAAACTTTTGAAAAGAAGCCGGTAATTGAAAACTTGCAAAAGCATTTAAAAATAACGCCGTTGGGGCGGTCACAGCACCGATCAGGAGCTCACTTAAGTGAGCTTCCAGAATTAAATGGATGATGGTTAAACCCCAAGATAAAAAAATTAAAGCTTCATAAAAAGAGTCAACCTTACAAGGCGAACAAAAAGAGCTTTTGAAGCATCTTACAACACAAAAAGCTCAAGTCCAACGATCAACGTCCAATTAGGCCGCTCCGCGGCCCTGACGAAGATGAAAGACTGTGAAAAATCTTAAGTTCCTTTCAGAATTTCCAACCGCTGCTTGTTGGTTTCTTTCAGAAACCAACAAGCGGCCCTTAAGTTTTTTCCATCACTTATCCAAAGAAAATATTGTCAATCTTCTCAAGATATTTTTCAAATTTTGATCATTGGAGAAAATTTTCTTTTTCTTTTCTTGAATGATGCATTTTTCTTCATAAATAGTGGAATCGACTATTTTTGGAAATTCAATAGAAGAGAAAAAAGAAAAAGAAACAAAATTGTATTCTTGTTCTTCCACAAATGGGTGGAAAATTATCTGAAGAGTGTCAACAATGATCGTCTTTTTTGATCACTTGATTACTTAATGGAAAATGATGTTCACCGATACCTCGATAAATGAGTAAAAAAAACATAATCAACTGGGCGCTCAAAATGGTCAATTTTCCAAAATGAGCAAAAATTGAAAAATTCAAAAAAGCACGCATCCAATAAAAAGTCATCGAACACAGTAAAAGAAAAAACGAAGAATTGTTCAAAAAATTTTCCATAGATTCTGTCGTTCTAGTAAACAAGATAGTTCTATTATATCTTTGTTTGAGCAAAAGTAAAGATGGATGGCGGCTTGTTCCTACCTGGTCGAGCCTCGGCCATCCCTTTTTTTGTCTTGAATTTGTTGACGAGGTGGTTATTGTTGAAATGTGTTATCCAATTGTTCACTTTTTTGATAAACGACGGTTGGAAAATTTTCAAAAGCACCAAGAAGCCAAGAACCATTGAATCGGGCGGATTTTTGTTTTCAAGAATTCGAAAAGTTTTTTAACCGTCCGGCAACCCTGGGTCTCAAACAAATACCTCTTTCAGAATTCGCTCCATAATTTCATTTTCAATTTGAGCTCTTAGATAATCAAAAGTCTTAATGAACAATCCACCACTACCACAACAAGGATTACCCATCATCTCACCTTCTTGGAGATGTCTATCTATCGACCATAAAATTAACGACTGTTCTTGGTGTAAAAAACTGACCTCAATCCCCTCTAAAGGTTTGACCTCAAAACTGTTCAAAAGCAATTCATCTAAGCTTATCTAGCTTTTCAACCATCTCTTCTCTTTTCATCAATAAAGTCTTTTTTGGTCCGTTCAAATAATTGGTGATAAAAACATAAACTTGTTTTAGACTTCGTTTCATCCTATGTTTTTTTTTTTTCAGTTTTAAAAACGGTTTTTTCGAAGGTGCAGAAGAATTGTTCATAGCGTATTTTCATGAATAAAATAATTTCGTCAAAACCAGCTTCAGGAGAAAGCTTATCGTTGTTTCGTAGGATATGATCACACCTAGAGAATAGAGAAGAGTTTTGAAAACGGCTTTTTTTGGTTTTCAAACAAGTTTTGTTTTTTTGGTATCATTGACGATAGCCACTTTTGGGATATCCATAATTTTATCTAACAGATTCAGTATTTCTCCCTTGACAAGCTGACAAATTTTCGTCTTTTTTCAATTCGTCGTTACCACAAAATCCGCCGAAGCATAATTGTTTCCTGGATACGAGTCTTCTTTTTGAATTTTCATATGCTTTCCATTCATTCGATGGTTTGGATCTTGTTCAGTTTTATAAATGATGCTATCAGTCCTAGCACTTCCAGTTTCTGTTTTTGTATTGTTGACTCCTATTTCTTGTTCCATTTGACTCAAACAATAAATCATGAACAAGTCTTCTATTTTTGGCGAACTTGTTCTTCTGGTTTTCATACGAGCCAATTTTGGTTGACTGGTGCCAAAATTTGACCATCTTGAATTTGGACTTGTCATCTCCTGTTTAAATAATTCTCAATAGGAAGTTGTTGATACGAAAACAGAAATAAGAAACAAAATGAATAAATTTGGATCTTTAGAGAAAAGTTTTCAATTATATTCGAGGGCCGTCAAGTGGCTTTCAATATCTCGTGGACATTTTGTTTGTTTATGCCTTGGGTGTTTTGAATGGAGCCATTGTCGCTGCGAAGAATTTCTTCTCGAAAAAATTCAACTTTCGTTATCTTCAAAGCGATGAATATTCTCAAAAGGTTCACGTTATAAGAGGAATCGAAATTCGGATCGAATTGAGTGTACTTGTACAAGGGTTATTGGTGCATAAGTAGTCAGTCTACCTCAGTAAAAACAAAAATATTTATAGCTTGGCGCTGATCTCCTATGGGTTACAGACGGATCGTACAAAGTTGTCACAGCTAACCTTCATCTATGACAATTTTGTTCTGTTATCCTCATCATGGCAGGATAACAGAAACTTGATCGAACAGATCAAAATAGAGTCAACCAAATCAAAACAGTTCCTAATTCTTCAACAGGAGATGAGTTTCTTCGCTCTTCTCTTTGTCTAAGCGTAGAGACCCTCATTAAGTATGGACTGAGCCATCGTTATCGCCAGCCACCAGCTAAACGTTTTGTTTTTTTGGTAGGCTGAGCTCCACTTTCCTATGAACAAATAATTGAATTTTCTAAGATAAAAAAACTTACTTGAAATGGATTTTGCGTCGGACTGAGCAGCTCACGAACCCTTTCGATTGGATGTCTTCCATTGAATTGATGAGTCGGCGGAAGGATTCCAAGGCCATTTTCCCCTCATTCTTCTAATTATTTCAGCCCCAGATTGTTCAATTTCATTCACCCGAAACAGGTTTGGACTTTCTAATGGGAAACACCATCCATCGGGTAAACTTGTAAAAGATGTTTTATTTCTGCAAACAAATTGTGTAATAGTTCGATCGGAGTTTGTAAAATATGTAACAGAGGTTTTTGGAATAATGTATCTAACCAAAAAAATGTGTTTTCGATTTCTCTAAGTTGAGATTGTAATAGGTGTAAGTGAAAAACTCGAATGGATCTATCAAGACCGTCTCAAGTAGATTTGAATTCAAAACAGTTTTTTTATAAAGTTCAGAGTCGGTTGATTGGAGAGTTTGTATTTTTTTATGAAATCAAAACCGTGAAACTTTCACTCGAATGTTGGCTTCTTTAAGAACCTCCAAAACAGAGTCGATATGCAAAGCATCCATCCAGGTTGAACGATTCCCAAAAGTATGCGAAAATTTCATACCCTCTGCAAGGTTTTCATTGTCCCCACAATCGCCAAAAGCTTTTTTTCTTTTATGGTCCAGTATGGCTAAGACAGTTTGTCTAGGGTCAGCCTTCTCAGAGACAGAAATTCTACTGGTATAAAATTTGGCCACAAAAGGTCTGTCTCGAGGTCGGTAAGACGTCAATTGGCGTGTCAGAGAATGATTATTCTGAACTTCGTGTTGGATCTTTGATTGTGCAGCGCTAGGAAGCTCTCGAGTGGCAGTTGTCTTTCCGACGACCACCTCTTCGTTTTCAATGCACGGTATTGGCAAATGATGTGCATTTTGATAGTCAACCTGTCTTGTCAAAATGCATAGAATGAATCTGATTTTACCCATCTTGATCTCTGAGTTGGAAAGGATTGTGGCGTCTACAACGTCTTTTCGCGCGAAATTCCTGTCAGATTAAGCAGAGGAAAGCATTGCCAAGCTCCGGTCTGATCATGAGAAGCTAAAAGAAGAAAATCTAAGGCTTAAAACACAAATTCGGAACAAATCTCAAAAACTCAAGAAGGCACAGGACAAAATGGTGGATAGGGAGCAACGCTGGAATGAAACTGAACAAATTGTGATGGGTTTAGCTGAGGCAAGAAAGAAGCCAAAAAAACAAAACAGAGAGATGCTTTTCAATTACCACCATCGAAGAAAAAACAGTCCCTGTAGGAATTTGTGGTACTAAACAAAATGTAATGGAATCGACTCTTTCATTCCAAGCCTTCCAAGAATTGTCGCTCAATGACAGTTGAAGCTTCACGAACGGATGATCGACACGATAAAGCAAGAAGCCGCTGATGTTTGAAAAAGTTGCTCAAACCTTTGTCTAAATCTGTTCGGATTGGACGATGGAGCTCCTCTTAGAGAAATGGCTTTTGATGACGGCCCCTCAAACATCATCGATTGAGAAGTCACTAATAAAATTTTGGTTGTATTTTCAGATAATTTGAACTTACCTTCGGAATGGGTGACGGTTGGATCGAGCCACCAAGCGTCTTCGGACAAAATAATTTCGAAAATACTGAACGACAGACATCGGTAGGAGTTCTCCTTCACCTTGTACTAAGTACTAAAAAATAAAACCGAATTTGATGAGTGTCGCCTACCACAGAATAGCTTAATTGAACGGTTAAAACATGACTATTCAAGAACATTTCAATTGTTCTAAGTTCACACGGTCAATTATCAAAGTTTCAAGGCAGCTGAACCCATTTTTGTTTTTCTTTTTTGACTTTTCAAACAAATCGATTACTATCCTGTCAATTTTGTAAAACGGCCATTTTTTGAATTTTATAAAAATTCTTTGATGTTCTTCCCTGACAATGACCGCTGCTTATCTACCAGAAATTTTTGTCCCTTTAGTTGGATTATTTTTTCCTGTTGTAACAATGGCTTCGATTTTTCTTTACATTGAGAGTTCATCCATTGAGTAAGCGCCGCCAAGGGGCCGGCCTCCCAGTCCCCTGAGAAGAAAATTTTGTATTTATTTTCATTGACAACAAATCATGTTTGCTCGTTTCGTTTGTCTTCTTTTTCTGTTTTTCAGTTTGGGTATTGAATCGTCAGTTGCTTTTCCTATCTTTGCACAACAAAATTATGAAAATCCACGAGAAGCTAATGGACGAATAGTATGTGCGAATTGTCATTTAGCACAAAAACCGGTTGAATTACGTGTTCCACAGGCGGTTTTTCCAGATACTGTTTTTGAAGCTGTTGTCAAAATCCCTTATGATCAACAAATTCAACAAGTTTTAGCTAATGGCAAAAAAGGTTCATTAAATGTTGGAGCTGTTCTGATTTTACCTGAAGGTTTTCAATTAGCTCCAAAAGATCGTATATCTCCAGAATTAAAGACCAAAATTCAAAGACTCAGTTTCCAACCCTATAGTCCTAATCAAAAAAACATTTTAGTTGTTGGTCCAGTTCCTGGAAAAAAATATAGTGAAATGGTTTTTCCAATCTTATCGCCCGATCCGCAAAAAGATAAAAAAAATTTTTATTTGAAATACCCCATTTACTTAGGGGCTAATCGTGGTCGTGGTCAAGTTTATGCCGATGGTTCAAAAAGTAATAATACCGTCTATACAGCTTCCGTAGCTGGCAAAATCCTGGAAATCCAGAAGGATGAGAATTCTGGCCATTTAATCCAAATTGAGACAGCGGCAAAAGAAGCCATACTTGAAAAGATTCCTCCTGGACCGGAGATTATTGTTCGTCCGAATCAACAAGTTGAACAAGACCAACCTCTCACTAATAATCCAAATATCGGTGGTTTTGGACAACAAGATACAGATATTGTGTTACAAAATCCACAAAGAATCTTAGGTTTTATTCTTTTTGCCTTGACGATTCTTTTAACACAGATTTTTCTTGTTCTGAAGAAAAAACAATTTGAAAAAGTTCAATTATTTCAATTAAATTTTTAACATGTTTGACAATTCGACGATAATTCCACTCTCTTCAATGAGTGTAAGTAACGACCGCCTTCCCGGCCTACCATGGTTACTTACACTTGTTTCGAGCATATATGGCTGAGCGGTCGAAAGCACTGGACTCATAATCCATTTCCTCTTAGGGGACATCGTAGGTTCAAACCCTACTATATGCATAACTGTTTTTGTATGGAACTATAAAAAAATCAGAAACACCGGAACAATCAATTTTGAGCGATTTCTCCAATTCTATGATTTATCAAAAACAAAGTCAAAAACTCATCGATTTTTTAAAAAAACCTGTTTTGACGGAAAAAACAACCCAATTTCTTGAATATCAACAATATACTTTTGAAGTTGATGTTAAGTTAACAAAGACACAAATCAAATACATTTTTGAATACTATTATGGTCAAAAAATCCAATCCATTAAAACACATCGTGTCCACTCGTCTACTCGACCAAAAAAAAGAGTTCGCCTCCATTTTGTTGATCCCATATCTTTTCTGTCAAAATAATGTTTTATGAACCAAAAATGGAAAAACTATTCTTCTTTTCATCGAAAAAAAGGACGCAATCATCATGGCAAAATTACCAGTCGACATAGAGGTGGGGGACATCCACGGCTTTACAGAAAAATCGAACGTCTCCCTTTGAATCTTGAAGGATGCGTTCAAACCATTGAATATGATCCCAATCGTTCCGCCTCCATTGCTCTAATTCGCTCAAGTAATGGATCACGACATTATCAACTTTGCCCTGTTGGCTGGGACATTGGAACAAAAACTCTGGCAAGTTTAACAGCCCCTCTCAAGACGGGCAATCGGCTGCCTTTAAAAAAAATTCCTCTAGGGACAAATGTTTATAATATTGAACTGAGTCCAGGAAAAGGGGGTCAATTGGTTCGATCCGCTGGAACAACCGCTTTTTTAATGGCCAAATTCGGTTCTTGGGTAACTCTTCGGTTGCCTTCCAATGAAATCCGATTATTTTCTCAAAATTGCTGGGCGACACTTGGTCAAGTCAGTAATATGGATCATTTGAATAAAAGTTTAAAAAAAGCAGGGCGGGCACGATGGTTAGGTCGGCGTCCTCGTGTTCGCGGTTCAGCCAAAAATCCCGTAGATCATCCTCATGGGGGAGGAGAAGGCGGTACACCAATAGGAAAAAGTCATCCCGTCAGTCCTTGGGGTAAACCGACTTTAGGTAAACGTACACGACGAACCCAAAAATATAGTGATGCTTTCATTCTTCGTCGATAAGCCAAAAATTGTTACACATGACTATTTCTCCATCTTTTTTCGTTGCTACCCATTTAATTCGAAAAATACAAAAACTGAATAGCCAAAAACGCAAAATTGTTATTCCAACCTGGTCAAGAGCTTCTGTGATTCTGCCAATCATGATTGGCCATACAATTGCCGTTTATAATGGTCAACAACATATTCCAATCTATATTACTGAACAGATGGTCGGTCATAAGTTAGGGGAATTTTCACCAACCCGTTATTTTCGAGGTCATAAAAAAACAGATAGAAAATTGACACGTCAGAAGCTGAAAAAAAAATAAAAACTCATCACTTTTCTCCAATGGGTCAAAAAGTCCATCCAATTGGTTTTCGTTTAGGGAACACAAAATCCCATTTATCCACCTGGTTTGCTGAAAACCAAAATTACTCCAACTATTTGTTTGAAGATTATTATTTAAGAAAAAAACTTTACCAAAACTATGAAAGTGCAGGATTTGAAAAAATCGAAATTTTCCGGAAAACAGAAAATCAGTTAACAATGATGATCTCGGTTGAAGAACCCACAATTCTCGTTGGGTTGAACGCACAAAATTTGAAAAATTTCCAACAAGAAATTCGACAAATTGTTCAAAAGTATCGAAAACAACACCTTCCACTCAAGACACCCTCTAAAATTCAAGTAACTCTCCATATTTTTGGTTGTTTTAATATGAGTGCTTCTTCAATGGCGGATTTTTTAATTGAATTTTTAGAAAAACGGTACTCTTTTCGATCGGCTCTTAATGGACTCTTGAAAAAAAAACTCAAAAAGAAACCACCGGGTCTCAAAATTCAAATTTCCGGTCGTCTCAATGGGGCAGAAATGGCTCGTCAAATATGGATTCGAGAAGGTCGATTACCCTTACAAACCCTCCAAGCTCATATTGATTATAGCTCCAAACAAGCACAAACTATTTATGGTCTTTTAGGTGTGAAAGTTTGGGTTTTTCACCATCTTCATGATTATCACTAATGTTTCAACCAAAACGTACCAAATTTCGAAAAGTCCACCGTGGACGACGGCGGGGTAAAAAAGTGCACCTTCCGCCTTTTTTTGGAGAATTTGCTTTACAGGCACTTGAACCTTGTTGGTTAACTGGACGTCAAATCGAAGCAGGACGTCGTGTCCTCTCTCGTCTTACCCGACGGGGAGGTCAAATACGTATTCATCCTTTTCCCGATAAACCTGTTACATTTCGACCACCGGAAACACGAATGGGTTCTGGAAAAGGGGCGCCGGAATACTGGGTCGCGGTTGTTCAACCTGGTCAAATTTTATATGAAATTGACCAGGTTTCTCCCTCTTTGGCGAAAGAAGCTTTAAAACAGGCGCGTTACAAAATGCCCATTCAAACCAAAATTCTTGAAAAATCTCGCCTATGATCCAACCTCAAAGTTGTTTAAATGTTGCGGATAATACAGGAGCTCGCCAACTCATGTGTATTCGTGTTCTTCATAAAAGTCAAAAACAAAAAGCTAATTTGGGTGATGTTTTTTTAGGGGTTGTCAAAGAAGCTTTACCCAATATGGCGATTAAAAAATCGGATATTGTTCGGGCAGTTGTTGTTCGGACTTCTAAAGGTGTGCGTCGATCCAATGGATTAACCATTCGATTTAATGAAAATGCGGCGGTTTTAATTAATAATGAGGGGTTACCTAAAGGAACGCGCATTTTTGGGCCTGTTGCTCGGGAACTCCGAGAAAAAAATTTTATGAAAATTTTATCTCTCGCTTCAGAAGTTGTTTAGATCCGTTGTCTTCTGCACAATTCGTTGGTATCTTTTAGATACCTTTTTTTCATTTTTTTATGGCACAACGACTTCAAAGTTATTTTTTTCAAAAAATTCTGCCTCACTGGTATGCGTCGGCCAATTATCATCATCCATCTCAAGTGCCAAAATTACAAAAAATTGTTTTAAATCGTGGACTGGGTGATGTGTCACAAAGTATTTTGGATTCATCTCTTCAAGAATTTCAAAAAATTACCGGACAAAAAGCACTTCTTCAGTATTCAAAAAAATCCATTGCTGGCTTTAATTTACGGCAAAAAATGCCGATTGGCATAGCCGTAACTTTGCGAAGAGATTTTATGTATGGTTTTTTAGATCGTTTAATCAATTTAGCCCTACCGAGAATTCGAGATTTTCCCGGTCTTTCATTAAAAAGTTTTGATGGATGTGGGAATTATAATTTTGGTCTTGATGAACAATTAATGTTTCCAGAAATTTCCTACGATCAAATTCAACAAGTTCGTGGAATGGATATTGCCATTGTCACAACCGCTCAAACAGATCAAGAAGGGTTGACCCTCCTCCAAGCGTTTGGGATGCCTTTTCAAAAATCGTCGATTAAAGATACAACAGATTTTCAAATTTTGTATGATCAATGATCCTATTGCTGATCTTTTCACACGGATAAGAAATGCGAGTTTAGTTAAATGTTCAAAAGTGGCTGTTCCATTGACCCAAACGAATGAAAGGATTGTTCAAATTTTCGCACAGCATGGTTTGATTGTGAATTTTCAAAGATCGAACCAGACCCTTGTTTTAACTTTAAAATATCAAAAAAACCAACCGATTTTGATGAAACTTCAACGTCTCAGTCGACCAAGTTGTCGTCTTTATGTCAAAACACAAAATATTCCAAAAATTTGTGGAAAATTAGGTATTGTTCTTCTTTCAACATCTAAAGGTATTCTGAGTGACCGTGAAGCTATCCATTTCCAGGTTGGTGGAGAAATATTAGGTTTCGTTGCCTAAATGCAATTTTATAGAAAAACTCCCCTATCCATGACTCAAAAAAAAACTTTATCAAAAAAAAGTCCACTGAAAAGTAAGGAGAAAAAAAAGAGTTTACAAAACAAAAATTCCAAACAAATAGGTTTACAATTAGAAGGTGTTGTTTGTCAATGTTTATCGAATGGAATGTTTCGGATTAAATTAGAAAATGGATTTCAAGTTTTAGCTCATCTTTCTGGCAAAATTCGTCGCCATTCCATCCGTATTTTATTAGGCGATAATGTAATTGTCGAAATGAGTCCCTATGATTTATCTCGAGGACGCATATTATATCGTTTACCACTGAAAAAATAAATTGATGAAAGTTCGCGCATCTGTGAAAAAAATTTGTCAAAATTGTCGTCAAATCAAAAGGAAAGGTCAAATTTTTATTATTTGTGAAAATCCAAAACATAAACAACGTCAAAAAAGAGCTTCAAAACATCAGTCATGAATTTACGGACAATGCCAGTAATGGTAGACCGGCCACTTGGTGGCCCTGGTTTGGGCCGCGAAACGACCCTTATTCTTCATATTAAAGCAACTTTTAATAATACTTTATTAACCTTAACAAATAGTCAAGGACAGGTTTTAACATGGGCTTCAGCCGGATCTTGTGGATTTAAAGGAGCTCGAAAAGGAACACCTTTTGCAGCCAAAAAAGTTGTAGAAATTTTTATAAAAAAATCGTCGGATTACTTGCTTCGTTGCCAACAAATCCAAATTTGTGTTTGTGGCGTTGGTCCTGGGCGAGAAAATGCTTTACGGGGTTGCATTCGATCGGTCAGAGAAACGCTTCAACAAGATAAGAAAAAAAAGAAAAAAAAAAGTGGTAAACCGCAAAGCGGCCATAAAATTACACTTATACGAGAAGTAACCAAACTGCCTCATAATGGGTGTCGTCCTCCAAAAAAAAGACGTCTTTAATCTTTTCTGTTTTACGGCGATATGAATTTAGAAAAAAATTTTTATTGTATTTCTTCGAGAATTGAAAAAAACGGTCAATTATATGGTTGTTTTAAAATCGGACCTTTTTTTGAATCTCAGAGTTGTACTTTTGCCAATACATTACGGCGAACTTTATTAGCGGATCAATCAAGATCGACCTTTCAGGCCGTTCAAATTTACGGTGTTACACATGAATTTTCTCATCTCGTTGGTCTTCGAGAATCCATTGTTGATCTTGTTCTCAATCTTGAAAAAATTGTCTTTCAAACAACACAGCCCCTTACCAAACCCCAAATCGCTTTTCTTCATTCTCATGGACCCAAGAAGCTTCGAGCGCAGCATCTTTGTCTTCCCCCGGGTTGGCGATGTGTTCGACCCGATCAATATATAGCCACTTTGGAAGTTGATGGACAACTTCTTCTCAAACTTTTTTTTTCACCCAATTTTTCTCTTTTGGGTAGGCCTGGCTTCTTTGGCCCTCCTCAAAGCCTACCGCCGCTAAGCGGCTTTCCATCGAAACGTGCGGTGGGTCTTCCGACCCTTCCTTCAGTCAAGAAAAAGACTTGTTTTTCCAATAATTTTTGGCTAACTTTTCAGTCGAGACAATTCAAAAATTGGCCAATTTTTGAACAATTGTCGACTTTTCACCATCCGTCGCTTTTCGGACCATCTTTCAGATACCTCAACTATGTTTCAGAAACCAATCTCGGCCATTTTTTCTATCCTTCGAAAAAACCTTCGAAAAAAAAAACACCAACTCTTTCATTAAAAAAAGATATTTTTCAAAAACAAGAAAATTTTTTATTATTAAACAGTTCTCTTTGCACGATTGAAAAAGCACATTATACTTTACAAACCGAAAATCATCGACGTTTTCCAACGACCTCTCTTTTTTTTGAAGTTTGGACAGATGGAAGTTTGCATCCACAAACCGCCATTTTCAAAGCACTGAAACAAATTTTATTAGAGATATTTGCTTATAGTTTACAAATTACAAAATCTGAAAAGATGTATTTTCTCAAAACAAAACAAAGAGTCAAGTTATCCACGGATCAATTTCAAGAAAAATTTTTGCATTTAGAGATTGGAAATTTTCACTTAGATTTCGATACGTACATTTTTTTAAAAAAAAACAAAATTTACAAAATCATGGATTTTTGTTTTTTTTTTAAAAATGCAAATTGGCAGAATTGTTCTCCTGTCTTAAAAAAAACACTTTACAAATTTTATTTTTTTATTCAGTCAATGCTTGATGAAAGCTTGATGAAAAATCTCTATTGCTGAATTATCGAGAAAGCTGGAGGCACCTTCCAGCTTTCTCGATAATTCAGCATCTTTGAGATTTAACTAACCGCCAAAATTCGGGCTAAGAAGAAACTCCAAGTTGTTCCAATGCCCCCTAAAAGGTAATGCGCGACACCAACAGCACGGCCTTGAGTGATACTTAAAGCACGCGGTTGAATCGCTGGTGCAACTTTGAGTTTATTATGGGCCCATAAAATCGACTCAATGAGTTCTTGCCAATAGCCTCGTCCACTAAAAAGAAACATTAAACTAAAAGCCCACACAAAATGCGCTCCTAAAAAAATAAGACCATAAGCCGATAAAGCAGAACCATAGGATTGAATAACTTGGGAAGATTGCGCCCAAAGGAAATCCCGTAACCATCCATTGATCGTATTTGCAGAAGCGGCAAAGTTTCCACCCGTAATATGAGTGATATTTTCTCCATTAACCGTTCCCCAAACATCCGATTGCATTTTCCAGCTAAAATGAAAAATCGTCACCGAAAGTGCATTATACATCCAAAACAGACCTAAAAAAACATGATCCCAAGCAGATACTTGACACGTTCCACCTCGTCCAGGTCCATCACAAGGAAATCGAAATCCTAAATTAGCTTTATCTGGGATAAGTCTTGAACTTCTTGCATAAAGAACCCCTTTTAATAAAATAAAAGCTGTCACATGAATGGTAAAGGCATGAATATGATGAACCATAAAGTCGGATGTACCTAAAACAATAGGCATCATAGCCACTTTTTCTCCAACAGCTACAAAAGAACCACTTTCCCCCCAAGAAAGACTTGTTCCAGTCAAAGCTTGAGGCGCCGTGAATTGGGGAGCTAAGAAATGGATTTTTTGAATCCACTGAGCAAACACAGGTTGAAGTTGAAGAGTTGTATCGGAAAACATATCTTGTGGTCGACCTAACGCACTCATTGTATCATTATGAATATATAATCCAAAACTATGAAAACCTAAAAAAATGCACACCCAATTAAGATGCGAAATGATGGCATCCCGATGCCGAAGAACGCGATCTAATAAATTATTATAGTTTTTGGCTGGATCATAATCCCGTATCATAAAAATGGCCCCATGGGCTCCAGCTCCGACAATACAAAAGCCCCCAATCCACATATGATGTGTAAATAAAGATAATTGAGTTCCGTAATCGGTTGCTAAATAAGGATAAGGGGGCATGGCATACATATGATGGGCAACAATAATGGATAATGAACCTAAGAGGGCTAAGTTAATCGCCAGTTGTGCATGCCAAGAAGTGATCAGAATTTCATAAAGTCCTTGATGTCCTTCCCCCGTTAGGGGTCCTTTATGAGCTTCCAGAATTTGTTGGATACTATGGCCAATACCAAAATTTGTTCGATACATATGACCTGCTATAATAAACAGCACAGCAATCGCTAAGTGATGATGAGCAACATCGGTTAACCACAGACCCCCTGTCACTGGGTTGAGACCGCCTTTAAAGGTGAGAAAATCACTATAGGCTCCCCAGTTGAAAGTGAAAAAAGGTGCTAAACCTTTTTCAAAACTTGGGAACAATTGAGCGACTAATCCTCGATTTAATAAAAATTCATGAGGTAATGGGATTTCTTTGGGATCGACCCCTGCATCTAAAAGTTTATTAATAGGGAGACTTAAATGGATTTGATGTCCAGCCCATCCTAAACTACCTAACCCTAAGAGCCCAGCCAGATGATGATTCAGCATGGATTCAGCATTTTGAAACCATTCTAATTTCGGTGCTGCTTTATGATAGTGAAACCAACCAGCAAAAAACATCAAACCAGCGCCAACAAGACCAGCGATCGCTGTACTATAAAGTTGTAATTCACTAGTTATTCCACAAGCCCGCCATAATTGAAAAAAACCGGAAGTTATTTGAATACCTTGAAAACCTCCACCAACATCAGCATTCAAAATTTCTTGTCCAACAATTGGCCAAACAATTTGAGCACTTGGTTTAATATGTAAAGGATCTGTTAACCAAGCTTCATAATTGGAAAAACGAGCTCCATGAAAATACATCCCACTTATCCAAATCAGAATAATACCAAGTTGACCAAAATGCGCACTAAAAACTTTTCTTGAAACATCTTGAAGATCATTTGTATGACTTTCAAAATCATGCGCATCGGCATGCAAATTCCAAATCCAAGTTGTGGTTGCTGGACCGCGTGATAAACTTCTTGAAAAATGACCAGGTTTTGCCCATTTTTCAAAACTTGTTTCTACAGGATCACGATCAACAAGTATTTGAACTTTTTGCAAATTTTTTGAATCTGGCAAAAGTGTCATAAGCTTTTTTTTCTTTTCCTCGGATTATAAACAACTATCAAAATTCACGCACTCTTTTGTTTGTGCAATCTCAAAACAATGTTTGATTTCTCGTTAACTCTCAGAACTCCTGTATCTTTCAGATACCAACTTCAAAAGAGTCCCAAACCAAACATTATTATGCTATCTCGAGCACGGAGTGCATAAGGGTCCTTGAAAAAAGGCGATACCCAGATTCGAACTGGGGCAATCAAAGATTTGCAATCTTCTGCCTTACCACTTGGCCATATCGCCATAAAATACCGAGACTGACGGGGATCGAACCCGCAACTTCCGCCTTGACAGGGCGGTGCTCTAACCAATTGAACTACAATCTCATTGTGTTCACAATAAATATGTTAGTATCTGAAAGATACAACACACTTTTGACTCCTTAACCCAAGCCATTGGTATTGTATTATGGAAAAATTTTGCAAAAAGTCAATCGCATTGAAAAACCTCAAATTGTGATGAAAATCATCCCTGGGCTCATCGTCTAATGGAGAAGACATTAACCTTCTAAGTTACTAATGAAGGTTCGATTCCTTCTGGGCTCATCTATCTCGAAAAAAAAACAAGTTGGTATCTGAAAAATAGCCCTTTCAATACTTGATTTGTTTCTCAATGGCATTTTACAAAAAAAAAGTTACCATTCTGGATCAAGGTCCTGACGATAAAAAACAAAAAATTGTTATGAAATTAGCTGTTTATGGAAAAGGTGGAATAGGTAAGTCGACCATCAGTTGTAATCTTTCCATCGCTTTAGCAAGACGTGGACAAAAAGTTTTACAAATAGGTTGTGATCCAAAACATGATAGTACTTTTACTCTGACAAGTTTTTTAATACCAACAATTATTGATACTTTACAAGCCAAAGATTATCATTATGAAGATGTTTGGCCAGAAGATGTTATTTATCAAGGCTACGGAAATGTTTCTTGTGTGGAAGCCGGGGGCCCTCCAGCCGGTGCGGGCTGTGGAGGGTATGTCGTCGGTGAAACAGTCAAACTTCTCAAAGAACTCAATGCTTTTTATGAATATGATGTGATTCTTTTTGATGTTTTAGGGGATGTTGTCTGTGGAGGATTTGCCGCTCCTCTCAATTATGCGGATTATTGTTTAATTGTTACGGATAATGGTTTTGATGCTCTCTTTGCTGCCAATCGTATTGTCGCTTCGGTTCGAGAAAAAGCACGAAGTCATCGCCTGAGATTGGCAGGACTCATAGGGAATCGAACACAACAAAGAGATCTCATTGACAAATATGTTGAACATTGTCCAATGCCAGTTTTAGAAGTTCTTCCTTTGATAGAAGATATTCGTATTTCTCGTGTGAAAGGTCAAACAATTTTTGAACTGGCTGAATCCAATCCACAACTTCATGAGGTTTGTGATTTTTACTTAAATATTGCTGATCAGCTTTTATCGGCTCCCGAAGGAGTTATTCCGAAAGAATTGATGGATCGTGAATTGTTTTCTTTATTATCCGATTTTTATTTAAATCCACAAACCAACGTTGAGCCGGAGGTCGGAGTAGATTTTCTCATGATTTAAAAATGATTTTTTTATGTCTCATTTAAAATTTGAATGTGAAACGGGCAATTACCATACTTTTTGCCCTATTAGTTGTGTAGCTTGGCTTTATCAGAAAATTTCCGATAGTTTTTTTCTTGTTATTGGTACAAAAACCTGTGGGTATTTTTTACAAAATGCTCTTGGCGTGATGATTTTTGCAGAACCCCGATATGCGATGGCGGAATTGGAAGAAGGCGATATTTCGGCTCAATTACAAGATTTTGATGAATTGAAAAGATTATGTTGTCAAATTCAACAAGATAGGAATCCAAGCGTTCTTGTTTGGATTGGAACATGTACAACCGAAATCATTAAAATGGATTTAGAAGGGATGGCTCCAAAAATTGAAGAATTGACGGGTCTTCCTATATTAGTCGCTCGCGCTAATGGTTTAGATTATGCTTTTACACAAGGAGAAGATACGGTTCTCGCCGCTATGGCTCATCGATGTCCTGAATATTTACCAGCAAAAAAAGCACAAGCGCCTTTAGTTCTTTTTGGATCTTTACCCAATACAGTTTCTCAACAATTAACTCGAGAATTAGAAAATCAAGGTATTACTGTCTCTGGCTGGCTACCAGAAACCCGCTATGAAGAACTCCCAGCTTTAGGTTCAGGAGTTTATGTTTGTGGCGTTCATCCTTTTTTGAGTCGAACAGCGACCACTTTAATGCGCCGTCGAAAATGTCAACTCATAGGTGCCCCTTTTCCGATTGGCCCTGATGGGACAAAGGCTTGGATTGAAAAAATCTGTCAAGTTTTTGGTGTTCAACCGAAACATCTTGAGCAACGGGAAGCCAAGATTTGGGACAATTTAAAAGATTATCTTTCATTAGTGAAAAGCCGATCAGTTTTTTTTATGGGGGATAACTTATTAGAAATTTCTTTAGCGCGTTTTCTGATTCGTTGTGGAATGATCGTTTATGAAATTGGTATACCCTATATGGATAAACGTTTTCAAGCAAGTGAATTACATCTTTTAGAAAAGACTTGTCAAGAAATGAACGTTGCTTTGCCACAAATTGTTGAGAAACCTGATAATTATAATCAAATCCAACGTATTCGCGCTCTTCAGCCAGATTTAGTTATAACAGGTTTAGCCCATTCGAATCCTCTAGAAGCGCGAGGGATGACGACGAAATGGTCCGTTGAATTTACTTTCGCTCAAATCCATGGTTTCACAAATGCTCGTGATATCTTAGAACTTGTTACTCGCCCACTTCGTCGGAATACCCATTTAAAGAATTTAGGCTGGTCAAAACTTGTTTCTTCGGCGGAAGGAGCATCCCCGCCTTTGAAGTAAATGTTCAAGGTTAAAAAAAGGACACTTAGTTAAAAGTTAAAAAAAGGACACTTAGTTAAAAGTTAAAAAAAGGACACTTATATGAACATAAGTGTCCTTTTTTTAACATTTATTTAACACAAGTCAACTAAAAATTAAGCATTAATTGACGGTGCTTCAATAGAAGCTAAATCTAACGGGAAGTTATGAGCGTTACGTTCGTGCATTACTTCCATACCAAGGTTCGCACGGTTGATAATATCTGCCCATGTATTAAGTACACGACCATGAGAATCAACAATGGATTGGTTGAAGTTGAAACCATTTAGGTTGAATGCCATAACAGAAATACCTAATGATGTAAACCAAATACATACAACTGGCCAAACAGCTAAGAAGAAGTGTAATGAGCGAGAGTTATTGAATGAAGCAAATTGGAAAATTAATCGTCCAAAATACCCATGTGCTGCTACAATGTTGTAAGTTTCTTCTTCTTGACCGAAACGATACCCAGCATTTGTTGATTCATTTTCATTTGTTTCTCGGATTAATGATGATGTTACTAAAGAACCATGCATTGCTGAGAATAATGAACCACCAAAAACACCTGCTACACCTAACATATGAAAAGGGTGCATAAGGATATTGTGTTCTGCTTGGAAAACAATCATAAAGTTAAATGTTCCAGAAATCCCTAAAGGCATACCATCTGAGAACGATCCTTGTCCGATTGGGTAAACTAAAAATACTGCGGCTGCGGCAGCTACAGGTGCCGAATAAGCTACAGAAATCCAAGGACGCATACCTAAACGGAAAGAAAATTCCCATTCACGGCCCATATAAGCACATACACCAAGTAAGAAATGACAAACAATTAATTGGTATGGACCACCATTGTATAACCATTCTTCTAAAGAAGCGGCTTCCCAAATAGGGTAAAAGTGTAAACCAATTGCATTTGATGTAGGAACTACGGCACCAGAGATAATATTATTTCCGTATAAAAGAGATCCTGAAACAGGTTCGCGAATACCATCAATATCTACTGGAGGGGCAGCAATAAAGGCGATAATGAAAACAGATGTTGCTGTTAAAAGAGTTGGAACCATAAGTACACCGAACCAACCAATGTAAAGACGGTTGTCTGTGCTGGTAATCCAATTACAAAAACGTGCCCAAACAGTTTCCGTTGAACGACTTTGTACAAAAGCTGTCATAATAGTTGTTTATGTTAATAATCAAAAATATCTACGTTTAAAGCATAGATTTCATTTTCTCAAAAAAAATGTTTGAATTGATGATAGGATCTCTTTACAGTCGGTTAAGATGTTGTTTTTTAAGTTAATAAATAAAGTTGATTTTTTGTGAATTCTTCTTTATTATATATCTTCATGATTTGTAAAAATTTTATTGTTAATGCTGGAATAAATATAGCTGAAACCCATAAGGAAACTTCACCGGACATTCGTCGTCCAATCTTTCCTTTTACAGCTATTGTTGGACAAGAAGAAATGAAATTATCATTAATTCTCAATGTTATTGATCCGAAAATTGGTGGTGTGATGATTATGGGTGACCGTGGAACAGGCAAATCGACAGCTGTTCGAGCCTTAGTTGATTTATTACCGGATATTCACGTTGTTTCAGATGATCCCTTTAATTCCGATCCAGAAGATCCGGAAAATATGAGTGATTTTGTTCGAGAAAAAATCCAAAATAATGAACCTCTTTTAACAACTCAAAAAAAAATCCCCATGATTGATTTACCCTTAGGGGCAACAGAAGATCGAGTATGCGGAACGATTGATTTAGAAAAAGCATTAACAGAAGGTGTAAAAGCTTTTGAACCTGGACTTCTTGCACAAGCGAATCGAGGCATTCTCTATGTTGATGAAGTGAATTTACTAGATGATCATTTAGTTGATGTTTTATTAGACGCAGCCGCTTCCGGTTGGAATACTGTTGAAAGAGAAGGTATATCCATTAGTCATCCAGCGCATTTTATTTTAATTGGATCTGGTAATCCTGAAGAAGGCGAACTACGGCCACAATTATTAGATCGATTTGGGTTACATGCTCAAATTGGGACCGTTCAAGATCCAGAATTACGGGTACAAATCGTCGAGCAAAGAGCCACTTTCGATGCTTCGCCTTTAGTTTTTCGTCAAAAATATCAAAAACAACAAGAACAATTAACCCATCTTTTATGTTCGGCTCGTGAACGTTTAAATACAATTCAAATTGATACCGATTTACGAATCCAAATCTCCCAAGTGTGTTCGATGCTCAATATTGATGGTTTACGGGGGGATATTGTCACCAATCGAGCCGCTAAAGCATTAACATGTTTTGAAGAACGTCAACAAGTCACACCGGAGGATATTTTTCGTGTTCTTCCATTATGCTTAAGACATCGATTAAGAAAAGATCCACTCGAAACTATTGATTCGGGTGAAAAAGTCCGTGAAACTTTTCAGAAAATATTTGACTAAGCAAAGTGGGACTTGAACCCACCGCCTTATGTTTCGGAAACATACACTCTATCCACTGAGCTATTTGCTTAATACAAAAATATGACTAAAAATGCGATAAGACGCTATTCGATTTCTGGAGCTAGACGATTAAGTAATTGGTTTTGGACAAGCAGTATCTTTTTGGGTTCAAGTGGTTTTTTGCTAACAGGATTTTCAAGTTATTTTCAGAAACCTTTCCTACCTTTTATTCCATCAGTGTCTGTTCAATTTTTCCCTCAAGGATTAATCATGATTTTTTATGGAATTTTAGGTTTCTTTCTGAGTATTTATTTGGGTTTAACACTTTTTTGGGGTTTAGGCAGTGGTTTTAATGAATTTAATAAACGTCAATCTTATGTACGCATTTTTCGCTGGGGATTTCCTGGGAAAAATCGACGAATTAATTTATATTATGATTGGGAAGATATTTTAGGTCTTCGAGTTGAATTTCAAAAAGGATTGACTTCACAATATATACTTTTTTTACAAGTTCGGGGAAAAAAAGAAATCCCATTAACAAATATTGGCACACCTTTAACTTTTGAACAAATTGAAAAACAAGCTTCTGCTTTAGCCAAATTTTTACAAGTAAGCTTGAGTATTCAAAAATCAACCATGTTCTAAAAGAGGCTTGACTGAAACATAACTCTCGAAAAGAGAGTTATGTTTCAGTTCCACCCTCATTCTTCGGATGGATTAAATGCATAATTTTCTAAACATTGTTTTAATAATTGAACGGCGATTTCATCAAAAATTCTTGTTTCTTCAATAACTTTTGAATAATCCGAATTAGTTATAAACCGTCGTAAACCGACTAAATAAGAACGAACCTGTTCAACCGGGATGGCATCAATATAACCATTCGTTCCGGCATAAATCGTTGCGACTTGTTCAGCTAAGGATAAAGGGGAAGCTTGGGGTTGTTTTAACAATTCCCGTAATCGTTGACCGCGTGCGAGTTGATTTTGGGTTGTTTGATCTAAATCGGATGAAAATTGGGCAAAAGCTTCAAGTTCTGCAAATTGAGCTAATTCTAATTTTAATTGACCAGCCACTTTTTTCATCGCTTTCGCTTGAGCGGCGGATCCCACCCGTGACACTGAAATACCAACATTAATGGCGGGTCGAATACCGCTATTAAAAATATCTGCCGATAAAAAAATTTGACCATCTGTAATCGAAATCACATTCGTAGGAATATAAGCGGAAACATCCCCTTCTTGAGTTTCGACAATAGGCAAGGCGGTCATACTTCCCCCTCCCATTTGATCATTTAATTTGGCGGCTCGTTCAAGAAGACGAGAGTGTAAATAAAAAACATCGCCCGGAAAGGCTTCTCGACCAGGTGGTCTGCGTAAAAGTAAAGACATTTCACGATATGCCTGTGCTTGTTTCGATAAGTCATCATAAATCACGAGAGTATGTTGACCTTTATACATAAAATATTCAGCCAGCGTGGCACCGGTATAAGGAGCTAAATATTGTAAAGTCGCCGGTGTATCAGCTGTAGCAGCAACAATGATTGTATAATCGAAAGCACCTTGTTTTTTTAAAGTCGAGACAACTTGAGCAATCGAAGATGCTTTTTGACCAATCGCTACATAGATACAGTAAACAGACTTGCCTTTTTGATTTAATATCGTATCAACAGCAATCGCTGTTTTGCCCGTTTGGCGATCCCCAATAATTAATTCTCGTTGTCCTCGTCCTATAGGAATCATGGAATCAACGGCAACAAGACCTGTTTCTAAGGATTCAAAAACCGATTTTCGGGCAATAATACCCGGAGCTGGCGATTCAAGAAGACGGGTTTCTTGAGCAACAATCTCTCCTTGTCCATCAATCGGGCGAGCTAAAGCATCGACAATCCGACCTAAAAAATTGTCACCAACAGGTATTTGAGCAATTCGCCCCGTTGCACGAACAACACTGCCTTCTTGAACATTTGTTCCTTGTCCCATCATAACAGCTCCTATATTTTTTGACTCTAAATTCAGAGCGATGCCAATGGTGCCATCAGCGAATTCAAGTAATTCGCCAGCCATAACATTATTTAAACCATAAATTCGAGCGATCCCATCGCCTACTTGAAAAACCGTTCCAACATTTTCAATTTTGATTTCTTTTTTATAATTTGAGATTTGTTCGCGAATGATACTACTAATTTCATCAGGTTGTATTTTAACCATAACTCGATTGAATACTGTCTATTAAAATTTACAGTGAACCTTTTCATTGAGGCCGCGAAGCGGCGATTGTAAAAGCTTTTAAAGCTTGAATAGATAATGTATGGACAGATTTTTGAATTTTTGAATTCAATCCTTGTTGAAATTTTTGATCAACTTTTTGTAAAGCAAAATCAAGAATTTTTTGTGAAATTTGTTTTTGAATCTTTTGTTGTTGATAAAGAATTGTTATCTTTTGATTTTCTTGAAGTCTGTGAAGATCCTTCATTCTTTGGATTTGATACTGTTTATCTTGTTGTTTAATTGTATCTTCCGTATGTAAACGAATTTCTAAAACTTCTTGATAAGCAGCTTGATATTTCATTTGTGTAGCTAAATAAATTTTTTCAATCTGTTGAGCACGTTGTTGTGCTTGTTCAAGATTGACAAAAATAGATTCTTGACGTTTCGATAATAAAGACTTTACAGCATCGCCAACAAAAAAAACGACAATTGCAATGACAACGTTTTTTTCTCGATGAAAAAAAGAACTGTCGGTGCATTTTTCAATACGGACAGCTCAAATGTTATTTTTTTTTAACAATCCTTGTTAGATGGGTGAAAGTTGGAAGCGGCTCTATAGGCGGTTTCGCCAAGTCGAACTTTCTAAACAACACTTTCTAACCAAAAATCAACACTCACAGCCAAAATTTTACCTTTCAGTTCTGCGGAAATTTGGCCTATTTCGTTGGTATCTTTCAGATACTCTGTTGTTTTTTTCTTGAAAGCACTCTGTTTTTCATGAAAAAATTCTCCATTATAGATGTGGGTGCATATAAATTTTGTTGTTTAGCAACTCAAAATTTTACATCCAATAATTCTTAAATTTATTCTTTCTTCCAACACCTTTCAAGAAAAAAGTCAACAACTTCAAGCTAAATTAATAATATTTGTTTCAAAAATATCTGTCTGAATTCCCCAACTTTGCATAATCATTTTCTCAACACAACTTTTCTAAACAAAAATACTTTTAACAAAACAAAGATTAAAGAAAAGGATTAGCAAATAAAAGTGCTAATGCAACCACAAGACCATAAATAGTTAAAGATTCCATAAACGCGAAACTTAATAATAAGGCTCCACGAATTTTACCTTCAGCTTCGGGTTGTCTGGCTATGCCTTCAACAGCATATCCAGCAGCTGTTCCTTGACCCATACCAGGACCAATCGCTGCTAAACCAACAGCTAAACCAGCAGCAACAACAGAAGCTGCAGCAATAATAGGATTCATATTTTTTTCGGGAAAGAAAAGCAAGTCTATTGAAATTCATGAAAAGTAGCTTCATAAGAGACGAATCTTGGGGCCATTAATGATGTTCTTCCATCGATTCACCTATATAAGCACCTGCTAAAGTTGAAAACACCAGTGCTTGGATGGCACTTGTAAATAATCCTAAAAGCATTAATGGGATAGGAACAATAAGAGGAACTAAAGTAATTAAAACGCCCACAACAAGCTCATCTGCTAAAATATTGCCAAAAAGTCGAAAACTTAAAGATAAGGGTTTCGTAAAATCTTCTAAAACGTTAATTGGCAAAAGAAAAGCAACCGGAGAAATATAACGTTTAAAATAATTCAATCCACGTTTCTGAAAGCCAGCAAAAAAATACGCTAGTGAAGTTAATAAAGCTAAAGCGACTGTTGTATTAATATCATTGGTTGGTGCAGCTAATTCACCATTGGGTAATTCAATAAATTTCCAAGGTAATAAGGCCCCGGACCAGTTCGAGACAAAGATAAATAAAAAAATCGTTCCTAAAAAAGGAACCCAGGAAGCGCCTTCGGATTCACCTATTTGTGTTTTGGCAAGATCTCGAATAAATTCCGTAATATATTCCGTAAAATTTTGTAATCCTTTGGGCTCAAGGCTTAATTTTTGATTGGCAACCAAACTTAATACGATGAGAATGCTTAAAACAACCCACGATGTTATGAGAACTTGAGCATGAACTTGATAACCACCGAAGGTCCAATAAAAATGTTGACCAACTGAAATTTCAGCAAAATGCAAAATATTCAACATAGTCGATGAAAAGATGAAAACTATAAAATTCAAGAATTGAAAAATCTTTTTTTGGTTTTGTTTTTTTTTTCATAATTTTGTTGTCCTTCTTGAATGGCTTGGGATAATTTTTTTAAAATATATGTGATGGAGGCTAAAGAATCATCATTAGCTGGTATAAAAAGATGGGTAAGGCTTGGATCACAATTGGTATCTAAAATAGTTAAACTTGGAATTTTTAATTTTTGACATTCTCGAACAGCTTTCATTTCTTTTTGTTGTCCGATAATAATTACAATATCCGGCAATTGAAACATGGTTTGAACGCCGCCAAGATATTTAAGAACACGTTTTCTTTGTCTTTCTTTTTGTGCTTTTTCTTTTTTTGATAAAGAAATATCTTCTTTTTGTAATTGAAAAATGGTTTTTCGCATTGTTTGCCAATTGGTTAAGAGACCCCCTAACCATCGTTTATTAATATACCAAGAATTACAGTCATTGGCGATTTTTTCAATACATGGAGCAAGATGCTTTTTTGTTCCAACAAAAAGAACTCGTTTACCACGACTACTGGCTTTCGAAAGAACAGAAACAGCTTTTTGTAAATACGAGTAAGTTTGTCGAATATCGAATATTTGAAGATCATCTTTTTCTCCATATATATAAGGAAGCATTTTGGGATTCTGTTGACTTCGTTGATGTCCTAAATGAATACTAGTGGAAACCATTGTTTGAACAATCTGTTGAACATGGATAGTTAAGAGCATAAAAATAATAGATTTTTGGGGATGTTTGCCGCTTGGCTCTATCCAGTGGGGGTATCTGAATGATATGTTTTTTCGAAAAGTGAATAAGAGAAAAGCTTGGTACTTTTGGCTGGCCGCTTTGCGGCCAATAAAACAGCTTTTCAACACGATTTTGAAAAAAGATTAACGGGAAGCGCGATGGAAAGCTTGTTTCGCCTTTCAACTGAAAAGGAACCCAGCACAACCAATCAGGGATGGAAGAGAGAACCAGCTAAACGGCTATCAATTTGTCCAAAAAAGGATGAAAGCGCTGACAGCATCTATCTTGGAAAGTTTCCAAACAGCTGTCCGACCTTTGATTTTGATCGTTTAACTGGCTTAGTGAGTTTCAAAGGCCACTGAAAAAAGATAATAACAAGAAAATTTTTTTTTTAAAGTTCCATTCAAACTTTGTCTTACTTCTGTCCAAAATTGCTGTTCGGTAGGCGCTTATATTTTTGGTTAAGAAACCCGACAAGAAGTGGTTCTCTTCCCAGAAAAACAAAAAAAATGTTCTCAAAGATCCGAAAAGTTGAGCGGCTTGTTTGCCGGTAAGCGGCTCAACTTTTTTCTTTCTGGCCAACAAGGTGTTCCAAACAAGTTTTGTATGTTTCCTTTGCTTTGAAAAATGTCTCTAGACAAAAAAACCTAGTGAGTTTTAAGGAGAAAAGGTAGGTTCACAAAGTGAACTCCTCCAGGGGATGGATTCAACTTGTTATCTGGAAGTTTAAAGAAAGAGTTCGTATCTGAAAGATACCATCATGTCAAGAGTGAAGCAACAGTTATCTTTGTGTTAAAGCGTTTTTTAAACAACTTTACACTCGATATCGAAATTTGAGTTGAATAGAGTTTTTGGTTAGACTGTTTTTAGAAAATAATCAAAAAAAGATTTTTCTGATAATTCTTTCACCTTTACGATAAATTATGAAATTAGCTTATTGGATGTATGCTGGTCCAGCGCATATCGGAACCTTAAGGGTCGCTAGCTCATTTAAAAATGTGCATGCTATTATGCATGCTCCTTTAGGAGATGATTATTTTAATGTCATGCGTTCAATGCTTGAACGGGAACGAGATTTTACTCCAGTAACAGCGAGTATTGTGGATCGACATGTTCTTGCCAGAGGCTCTCAAGAAAAAGTTGTTGAAAATATTACTCGAAAAGATCAACAAGAAAAACCCGATTTAATTGTTTTAACACCGACTTGTACATCGAGTATTTTACAAGAAGATTTACAAAATTTTGTTGAACGAGCGACTTTTCAGACAAATTCGGATATTTTATTAGCGGATGTGAATCACTATCGAGTGAATGAGTTTCAAGCCGCTGATCGAACTTTAGAACAAATTCTTGCTTTTTATTTAGAAAAACAAAAACTACCTTTTCAAAAGACAGAACACCCTTCTGTCAATATTTTAGGAATTTTCACATTAGGATTTCATCATCAACATGATTGTCGAGAACTTCACCGTTTATTAAAAGATTTAGGCATTCAAATCAATCAAATCCTCCCTGAAGGTTGTCTTGTAACCGATTTAAAAACCCTTCCTCAAGCTTGGTTGAATATTGTTCCTTATCGAGAAATTGGTTTAATGGCCGCTCAATATCTTGAAACCCAATTTCAAATGCCTTATGTAGCCACAACTCCAATGGGTTTAGTTGAAACAGCGGATTGGATCCGTCAGATTGGATCTCTTATCCATGATCAAAGTGTTTTGTTCAAAGGAGCACCTCCCAAAAAAATGCATTTTGAAAAATATATTGATCAACAAACGCGTTTTGTCTCTCAAGCGGCTTGGTTTTCTCGTTCCATTGATGCACAAAATTTAACAGGGAAAAAAACGCTTGTTTTTGGTGATGCAACCCATGCCGCTGCTATGACCAAAATATTAGTTCGCGAAATGGGGATTAATGTTTGTTGTGCCGGAACGTATTGTCAACATGATGCGGATTGGTTTCGTGAACAAGTTCAAGGTTTTTGTGATCAAGTTTTAATTACTGAAGATCATACTCAAGTCGGCAATATGATTTCTCAAATAGAACCAGCAGCCATTTTTGGAACACAAATGGAACGACATGTCGGCAAACGGTTGGATATTCCGTGTGGTGTGATTTCGGCGCCGATTCATATTCAAAATTTTCCATTAAGTTATCGGCCTTTTTTAGGTTACGAAGGAACGAATCAAATTGCTGATTTAGTTTATAATTCTTTTACGCTTGGCATGGAAGATCATTTGCTTGAAATCTTTGGAGGTCATGATGTCAAAACGGTTATTACCAAAGATTTATCAACCGATCAAAATTTCACTTGGCATCCATCGGCGATCAACGAACTTCAAAAAATTCCAGGATTTGTTCGTCCACGTATTAAACGCAATACAGAAAAATTTGCACGTTCAAAAAAAATTCAACAAATTACCGTTGAAATTATGTATGAAGCGAAAGAAGCTTTTTCCGGTTAAATTTGGATTGATGGATTTTTCTCCTATAATACTTCTTATTGGAACTCTTTTTTTCGGAATGTAGCGTAGTTTGGTAGCGCGCGTGTTTTGGGTACTCGAGGTCGCAGGTTCAAATCCTGTCATTCCGAAATAAGCGTGCATCTTTAGTTCAGTCTGGTAGAACGTAGGTTTCCAAAACCTAATGCCGTGGGTTCAAATCCTACAGGATGCGAACTTGCAGCACTGGTGTAACGGTAGCGCACTAGTTTGCCATACTGGCGGTAGGGGTTCGATTCCCCTGTGCTGCTTTATCTATTTGAACATTTTTCTTATGTCAAGATATTCTGGACCCCGACTTCGTCTCTTCAAACGTTTAGGCCCTTTACCTGGATTTGGTCAGAACATACATCAAAAATATCAGAAATATCAAAATGCAAATCTTCAAGCATCCAAAAAAACAAATAAACAAAAAAATAAAGCGTATTCTCTTCGTTTAATAGAAAAACAAAAACTTCGCTATAATTATGGATTAACAGAGCAAAATTTAGCCAATTATGTTCGAAAAGCTCAAAAACACAAAAACTCCACAGGAGAAATACTTTTAAAAAATTTAGAAATGCGTCTTGATAATATCGTTTTTCGGTGTGGATTTACATCCACTTTACCTGCTGCTCGACAACTTATTACTCACGGCCATGTTTTTTTAAATGGACAAAAAAGAACACGACCCAGCCTTCTTTGTAAGCCTCAGGATGCCATTACACTCCATAAAAAAATTCCGATATCGTCGGAAAAAGCATTCCAATCCTCTTTCATCAGTTTTGATGCCACAAATCATCGAGCACAAATCCATCAAACCCTTCAACGTCTGCCGTTCAATATACAGGAATTATTAGTTATTGAATATTATTCAAGGAGAAATGGCTGAGTGGTCGAAAGCGGTGGATTGCTAATCCATTATAGGAAATTTCTTCTATCAAGGGTTCGAATCCCTTTTTCTCCGTCAAAAAAATATATGTCACATATCAACGTTTTCAAAAAACGCTCAAAAAACGCATTGACAACACTTTTCGACTTTTTCGCTCTTTCAACAAAAGTCGAAAAGTGTTGTCCCCGCCATCTAATCAACCTGATTTTGGTATCTAAAAGATACCCATCTTAAAACGCAAAAATTAACGGGTCAGGAAAAAATCGATTCACTTCGATAATGAGTCCAGAGATTAAAGATAAAGATAAAAAAGCAACAACAGGAGCCGTTGAAAAATATTTGAGTAAATTGTTCATAATTAAATCAATTGAATTTTGATAAAACCGAAAAAAAGGAAGATGGTCAAACTTGTCGCTATGCCCAACATTCCTATATAAAGTAATAATGTTGTCATATTTGTTCATAGTATCCAAAATTGAAAAAAAAACAATTGTTTACAAATTGTTTTTTTTGAAGATACTTTTTGATGAACTCATCCACACTTTGCAGCACTGGTGTAATGGTAGCGCCTCAGGTTTCCATTCTGATGGTAGGGGTTCGATTCCCCTGTGCTGCTCTGTCGATGATCAAAATTGTTTTTTGAAGAGGTACACCGCAAAACGTGCCTCAACATAAACTCCTGAAGGGTGGCCTGGGGCCTATCCCACCTTTTTTTTGAAAAAAACGTCCAAAAATGGTGGTTTGTTAGGTTGCTGGGGCCACACACCCTCCATGTTTTTTTTTTCGACAAGCACTTCTGTTGGTATCTGAAAGACTTGAAGTTAACGACTCCTCAAAAGATACAGCAAAAAGACAAAACACATTGGTAGGCCGCCATTGTTCGCCCTCTTGTTAGGAACACGTTAGGCTTTGGTAGATTGAAAGCCAAAATACCGGTATTTTGATTCTTTTGGCCGCAAAGCGGCCAAAATCGGTCAAAAACACGGTCAAACAATCCTTGCCGTTGGTAGGCCGGGAAGCGACCATCCGTTGAGACAAATAACATGTTTTGTCGGAAAGTTGTTGGCGGCTTCCCGGCCTACTTATCTTTCAGATACCAACGGACTAGGGCAATTCAATTCGAAAATTTTTTTGAACAAATTTTCCTCTTTTCATAGGAAAAATTTGAACAAATTTTTTTACTTTCTCTCACGACATCCATGTCAACACAAAATTTTAATAAAGGACAAATCACTCAAATCATTGGACCAGTTTTAGATATTGCTTTTCAACCTGGACAAATGCCGAATATTTATAATGCCTTACGGATTCAAACCCAAAATAACGAAGTTATTTGCGAAGTTCAACAACTTTTAGGCGATCATTGTGTTCGCGCCGTGTCAATGAGCGGGACGGATGGTTTAATGCGAGGTTTACCAGTTCTGGATACAGGTGAACCGATCAGTGTGCCTGTCGGTAAAGCCACTTTAGGGCGTATTTTTAATGTTTTAGGAGAACCTGTTGATAATCTCGGTGACGTTGAGACTTCCACACGTTTTTCTATTCACCGAGATGCTCCAGCTTTTGTGGATCTTGAAACAAGCTTAAGTATTTTTGAAACGGGTATCAAAGTTGTGGATTTACTTGCCCCTTATCGCCGTGGTGGAAAAATTGGTTTATTTGGAGGAGCTGGGGTTGGTAAAACCGTTTTAATTATGGAACTCATTAACAATATAGCCAAGGCACATGGTGGCGTTTCGGTTTTTGGTGGAGTTGGTGAACGAACACGAGAAGGCAACGATCTTTATATGGAAATGAAAGAATCGAAAGTGATTAATGAAGAAAATCTTGTTGAATCCAAAGTCACTTTAGTTTATGGTCAAATGAACGAACCCCCAGGAGCTCGCATGCGCGTAGGTTTAACGGCTTTAACTTTGGCAGAATTTTTTCGTGATATTCAAAAACAAGATGTCCTTCTTTTTATTGATAACATTTTTCGGTTTGTTCAAGCAGGTTCAGAAGTTTCGGCCCTTTTAGGTCGAATGCCTTCTGCTGTAGGATATCAACCAACTTTAGCTTCGGAAATGGGCGGTTTACAAGAACGGATTACATCAACAAAAGATGGATCGATTACATCGATTCAAGCGATTTACGTTCCAGCGGATGACTTAACAGATCCAGCGCCAGCAACCACATTTGCTCATTTAGATGCAACAACGGTTCTTTCTCGAGCTTTGGCTTCAAAAGGTATTTATCCAGCTGTGGATCCATTAGATTCAACATCGACAATGCTCCAACCTTGGGTTGTTGGTGAAGAACACTATGTTTGTGCACAAAAAGTTCAGCAAACACTTCAACGTTATAAAGAATTACAAGATATTATAAAGAATTACAAGATATTATTACTTTCTGAAGAAGATCGTTCGATTGTTGCCAGAGCTCGTAAAATTGAACGCTTTCTTTCCCAACCTTTTTTTGTTGCTGAAGTCTTTACAGGATCTCCGGGTAAATATGTTAGTTTAGCTGAAACGATTCGTGGATTTGAGATGATTTTATCCGGAAAACTGGATGATTTACCTGAACAAGCTTTTTATCTTGTCGGCAATATTGATGAAGCGATGGAAAAAGCAAAAGAATTAACAAAATAATTCCAAACCCAAACTTGGTTATTCAAAGCCTGTTGGTATCTGATAGATATTGGGTTCACTTTGTGAATCCAATATCTGAAAGATACCATCCATATCCATTTTTTTCAATCCATTTTTTTCAATCCATTTTTTTCAAATGACTCTTCAATTTTGTATTATTACGCCAGATCGTATTTTTTTAAATGCTCAAGCCGATGAAATGATTTTACCAACCAATACTGGACAAATGGGAGTTCTAACCGGTCATGCTCCTCTGATCACGGCTCTGGATATTGGTGTTCTTTTATACCGATCCCAACAAAAATGGATGGCATTAGCTTTGATGGGCGGTTTTGCTTTAATTCAACACAATACCATCACCGTTTTAGTCAACGAAGCTGAGGATGCGCAAACCATTGATCCTCAAGAAGCACAACAAACATTTGAATTGGCTCAACAACAATATCTTCAAGCCACTCAGCCAAAACAAAAAGTTTCCGCGAATTTTGCTCTCAAAAGAGCTCAAGCGCGGTATCAAGTTTTGAAAGTTTAATGAACTTTTCTAGGCGTAATTTTGAACAAATAGGATTGATCCCCCGATCTATTGTTCGTACAGTTCAACGTTTCATTAAACAGGTCGGGCTCAATACCGATTTATTTGTTCTTTATGAATTCCGAGTTTCCCGCTATATTGCGCTTGCCTCCTTTCAATGTTTTTTTTTCTTGATTGTTTGTCCTTGGATTTTTCACTGGGTTTTGAATTTTGTTTTAATCAATTTTCTCGAATTTTCATTGAATAAAGGGACTTTCGTCACACCAATTTTCCTCAACTGGCCTCAACAAGAACGCGCTTTTTCACAAATTCAAATATTTTCCCAAAAACTCTATTTTGAAACCCTGCTCGAATCTTCTCATCGCCTTCAAACCTCCGCTCCATCTTCCATTTTTTTAGAAAAAATCTATTTTTCTTATTTCTTAAAATGTGCGAATTTTTATAATAAACAAAGTCTTTTGATTTTAACCAATTGGATAACGGATTTGACTACGCTTGTTTTTTTAGTGTGCTTACTCATATTTTCCACACCCCAGATGCTGATTTTAAAAACATTTTGTATGGAAGCATTATTAAGTTTAAGTGAAACTACAAAATGTTTTTTTCTTATTTTTTTTTTAGACTTACTTGTTGGATTTCATTCTTCAAAAAGTTGGGAAATTTTTTTGCAATTTTGTATGGAACATTTTGGTTTGCCAATTCATCAAAATTTTATAGCTTTTTTTATTTCAACCTTTCCCGTTTTATTAGATACAATTTTTAAATATTGGATTTTTCGTTATTTAAATAAAATTTCACCGTCAACGGTCGCCACTTATCAAGCGATGATTGAATAAAACTTGACAAAAAAATGCGAAAAGAGATACTCTTGCGGGTTGCGGGATAGAGCAGTTTGGTAGCTCGCAAGGCTCATAATCTTGAGGTCATAGGTTCAAATCCTATTCCCGCAAATTTTTTTGGAGATATGGAAAATACGGCATTTTTTCTAACGATTTTTTTAGGGTGTCTTTTACTGAGTGTAACAGGTTATTCAATTTATCTTGGCTTTGGACCTCCTTCAAAAAAACTCCGCGATCCATTTGATGAACATGAAGATTGAATTTTATAAATTTTTGTTGGAATAGACGGCCGCTTCGCGGCCTATCAGAATTTTATGTCTTTTTTCTTATCGAATTTGGATTTTTTCGCCAAATTGCCCGAAGCCTATGCTCCTTGGAGCCCATTAGTGGATGTTTTACCCATAATTCCTATATTATTCTTTCTTCTAGCTTTTGTTTGGCAGGCTTCGGTAAGTTTTCGATAATCGAATTTATTGGCATTTTGATCACCATGTTTCTAAATTCGAATTTTTCAATAAAAGATAGTTTTTTTCAAAGGGCTGACATCAAGTTTTTTCCGATTTTGTTCAAACGCTTTCAATAATGAATTCACAAGTCTTTTTTCAACTTCTTTCATTATTTGTTGTTGTTACAGCAGGTCCTTTAGTGATTTTTTTAGTGAATAATAGTAAAGTCAGTTAATGGCCGCTTCGTGGCCCAACCTTCCCTTATCCAGAACGTTCATCACCCTATGTCTATTTCTGAAAGTCAAATCTTTATCGCTCTTTTTCTTGCCCTGATCAATGGTTTTCTCGCTTTAAAATTAGGGAGTCGTCTTTATGTTTAGTTGAGAGGTCTCTCAACGGCGAAACGTTCAGAGACCGCTCAACTAAACTTGTTGGCTTTCTGTTTTCACAAATAAAATTAATAAAAAAGAAGTTGAAAAAAGAAGAAAAAAAGCAACAGCACTTAATCCAAGAATATTAACTTGCATCGAAGGTTAAAATTAATGGTTTTTAGTTGGCTGTTCGATCGACAGACAATTCTACCTTATGAAAGGGACTCGACATCATCAAAGTCCGAAAAAAATTGTTGAATTTTACATTCCAAGTCGCTTTCTCGAAGACATCCTTGACGTAAAAAATAATCGGAAAGAAAATCTATAAATTCTAAAAAAGGTCGTAATATTTTTAAAGCACTATTAAAAGACTGAAGTAAAACGACATTTGAAAGCGCAAAACGGCGGTTTTCAAGATAATGACTCCAAGTCATACACGCTGGGCAAGTTCTATAGGTTGTATGAAAATATTCATCCGGAGGCACCCATTCAACATTTTGAGAAGAATAATTAGGATCCGACAGCTGAATACGAGACCACTGCAAAAAGCTTCTCCAGCTTTCTCGATAATTCAATTGAGCCGCTACTTTTTTTCCCCACCAGGTTCGATAAGAATGTTTTTGATCTGAAGTGGACAGTTGATTGCGCATATCTAAATCCATCATCATTTCATCAACAAGTGTTTCCCCGTAAACAATTGCCTTTTCCGCTTCCGGTTCCATATATTCCCAGAAATTGATATTTTCTAAAATTGGATGAAATTTTTCTGTAGCAATTCTTTCAAGATAAAAATACCATTCTTCAACCATAAGTTTTAATAAACGTTGTGCACTTTGAAGATCACTTTCCATACCTAAATTGGATTGTTCAACACTATTATTCAGAACACAAAAAGTCGAGTCAAATTGAAAACAAATTTGCTTTGTAAATTTCTGTAAGGGTAAAAAAACTAAAAAAGATTCACTCGCTTTTCCGCCAAAAAGAGCGACTAAGCGTTTTTCAATTTCTTTTTTTGACAACCTTTGTTGATCAAATTGGTCAAATTCGTGAAAATTTTGCGTGAAAAAAAAGAAACGGAAATTTTTTGGACGTTTCCAAAGACTAATATAAGCTAAAGGCATTTGTTTTTGTTCTAAATAAAACAGTAACAGCATTTTGCCTATATTATAATAGCTCTGCCGTAAAACAGTGGAAATTTCTTGTAAAGCATTAATAGTCGGCGGCTGTTTTGTTTTTGTCTGACCCCAACTTTGATAGATGAAAGATACCCTTTTCGAATAAAATTCTTGAACAGAATTTTCTAAAAACATAAATACATTTTTTAATCGAAACATGATTGGATCACAAGGAAAACTTGTAATTAAATCGATCCCCCGCTCAAGGGTTTCGAAGGTATGTTTTTGGCCTTTTCCAATGGCTGTTAATTCAGAGGCAAAAACAATTGAAGCAATATCCGCTGAACTTAACCCATTGGTTCTTTTTGAAAAGTACTCCCAGGAAAGGCGATCAACACCAATTTGAGAAAGATGCGTATATAATTTTAATAATTTCATTCGAGCCCCATAATCGGGTAAATGAAAGTGTAAAATTTTTTGAAATCTACCAGGCCGCAAAAGGGCTGGATCTAAAATTTCCAAACGATTCGTTGCTCCGATAATGACAATATTATCTAAGGCGTGAATCCCATCTAATTCAATTAATAATTGGGTAAGGATTGTTAATTGCTCCGTCCGAGCTCCTCGAGAAAATTGGATATCTTGCATAACATCCAAAGGTACGCGTGTGGACTGGACGGTTTGTGTAAATTCCGGTTCTTTCCAATACGGATCATGATCATCCAAAAATTTCGATCGTCTCTGTATTTGAGGAGGAACAGGATTCGGGTTGCGAAGCAGCTCCTCACCATCCATCCATTCCATTGGGTCGGATTCGGATCGACGATCCGTGTAAAATTGTCGCCGTTTACCAATCCCATCAATTTCATCAATAAAAATCATACAGGGTGCGATTTCTCGTGCCCGTAAAAAAAGTTTATGTAATGTTCTGGCACCAGTGCCACAGCCATCTAAACCGAACCGTGATTTTTGTAAAAGTCCCCCGGATTGGGTTACAACCGGAACACCCGTTTCCCCAGCAATCGCTTGAACGAGTAATGTTTTTCCTGTGCCAGGCGGACCTGTGAACAAATAGCCTTTTGGTTTGATGGTCACGGTCCCTGCTGGATTTTTTATCCACGAAATATTCAGTAAAGGAGCTCTTTTAAATCGGAAACTTAAAGGTCTCAGTTGTTTTGTGGGTTTGTTTTTTCTTTTATTTTGATCAAGTCTCTTATTAATCTCGTATTGGTGTTGTGTTGGCGCTGGTCCCAGTGCCGTTAAAGGAAAAAAACGTCTGGATGTTCTTTTGAGAATAGAGCGAATTTGCGTTCTTGTTCGAAGAGTTAGCAGAATTTTATAGAGAGAAAACGGTAAACCTCGTCGGGGTGTTCGGTCCAAAATTAATCGCAGTTTAGTTTGAAGAAAAAATTGACTACGATAAACAAGAAGAATGATTTGGACGAAGGGATCGGCTGATTGGACAAGTTTTTTTGTTTTAAGAAACCAAACGATTTCGCTAACTTGTAAAATTCTCTGTTTTTGATTCATACCGATGATATTGCTTACTTTTTTACCATGATGGCGAATCCCCCGATAACCTTTATCGATCGGCATAAAACCTAATTCTTCTTTAATCCATTGAACATCATCCAAAATACCGGCGCGTTTTAAAATATCCAGACCGGATTCAACAAATTCTTTAACATATTTTTGATAAATTTTTTTCAATATATGAATCGTAATCCAGCCACTACTAAAAAAGAAAAAAACAGACCAGGAAGAATTTTGTACATTTTCTCTAAATTCAAAAAATGGAAAATCAAAAAATCTTGTTTTTAGGATTTTTTTTTTATGGTGATAAAATTGAAAAGGAGGAGACGGCGATCGCCGAGGATAAAGATAGGTGATGTGATCTTTTGGAAATTTTTGAGCCAATTTAAAAAGAGGCATTTGTTTGAGACCAATCTCAAGGGTTGCCGGGCGGTGAACAAACTGTTCAAATTTTAGATTTTTTATATCCGGAAAAAAATAACCTGACATCCTGCGCACTAAACAAGTTTCATAAATTTTTTTTTGATCTTTCAGGTGACGACGTTTTTGAGAAAGAATGGGGTGATTCTTAGCTGCATCTTTTAAAACTTCAGCAATTACTTGTGAAAGAATTCGATCAGCAATCGGTTGTGGTTGTTTTTTTTTTGGCTTTTTGGTAGGCACAGCCGTCTTTGGTAGTCCGCTTAGCGGCTCTTGATCTTTCGATTGGCGCTTTTTGTTTTTGTTTTTCTTAGACAAATGTTTTTGCTTATACTCTTGCTGCTTTTTGTCCACTTCCTGTTGATAAATTTTCGTCCATTTGAGGATGTCTTTCTTTTCTTCACGTTTTTCTTGTTGTCTTTCTTTTTCTGCTTCAGCCAGTTGATCAAACGTCAAAGACGCCTCAATAGGGCTATAGATTTGTTCTTCCATGTCCAGAAAAGACTCAATTTCTGAATAATACTGAACAAGTTCAGGATGGGTTTCCTGTAAATGCAATAAAAAATGATTGTAAAAATCCCCATAAGCGGTTACATTTTGAAAATCCAGTGATCGAGCAAACTTCACGATTTTAGCAAAGAGTTGAGATTTATGAATTTTCCAAGGTCTTTTAATGGTAAAATTCTTCAAACTAAAAACATAAGGATTTTTTTTGGTTTTTTTAAATCGAGCAAATTGATTCTTCAAAACAAGTGCTAAAGCATCTTTATTTTTCGGAATTCTCGGTAAGACACGCCGAACAACATAAATCTCAGAAGATGAAAGATAATACAATTTTGGCAACGAAAATATTCGAGAGATGCGGAGAATCGTCGACGTTAAGGGGTATTGCATCTTTTGAAACCATACCCGGTCCGTTTCGAAGGGGTAAATGGTTCTTTTTTGTTGATTGTTGATCTGATCTAAATAAAACACCGTGCCGTTCTTTATAGAAAAACCGAATTTTTTTCCAAACCACTCGTTGAAAGAAAAACAAAAAGGGAAAGGTTTGTTAACCATCGCTTCGTGGCCCCAAATCTGAGTTGGTTGAAAAAACACAAATGGGGATTTTTTTAATCGAACTAAGCCAGACTTGGTTAAATTCTGACAGGTTTTTGAAACGCCCTTTCTTCCTGAAAAGCGATTCAACCCCTGCTGAAAAGTCTTCCATAACATTTTTTCCCATCTTGGAGAGAGGGTTTGTATTATCTCTTTCACAAAAACCCAATTTGGGTTTCGTAAATTGATTGGAAGCTTGGAATGGTTTGAAGCGAGGAACACCAAATCTCCATCTTCAATTTTGTGTTCGAGTTCGGAAACGGTATTGTCAAACAACTTTTTCAAATACTTTTCGCATCCAGCTTGCTTTAATAAAAATTCGTGAAAAAGAGAAATTTGTTTGCGTTGAGCAACATCCAAATTATTTTGGTGTTTAATCAAGCTTTTATACTGTTGAAAAATTTGGTTTTGTAATTTTTTCTTTTGATCAAAAAAATCCAGAATCTGATAAGCAACAGAACAAATCGACATTGGAAGATCGAGTTTTCTCGTGTGTTTTTTTGGTGAAATTTGAGCTTTGTCCTTTATAGAAGAAGCTACTTTGAGTGCTTTTCGGCGGTCAACTTGACGTTTCTTTATGAACTCTTGCAAAAGATCAGGAAGATTCCAACAGATGGATTCCAATAAATAATCTTCGGCGAAAAAATGAAAGTCAAAAAAATGATTGTGTTTGATTTTTTCGAGCATTGGCGAAAATCGAGGAAAATAGGCATCGAAGATCTCCGTTTCCTTTTCCGCTCGCCATCTCATAAACTCAACAAGTTCTTCCAAAACCACTGGTTCAGGATCATAATATTCTCCAGCATTAGCGGGAAGAGGATAGGTAAAATAGACTTGAAAATCATCAAAATATATCATCTTTTGAGCTGGCTTATGGGTAATTTTTTCCCCGAGTTCATTTTTGAGATAACCATATCGCCGTAAAACCATCGGATCTCTATTAAAGATACCTTCCATTTCGTCCATCGAAATCAGTTCAAAAGAATAGCGTTTTTGTTTCAGTTTTGTTCTTTCGACAAACCGACTCTTCAAAGACGCGACATGAGGCATCAACTCTTGGAATTTCATTGTCTGATGGTACATTTTTCCTAACTCCAGTTCTCGAAATTCTGGATATTGTTTCTCAATTAATTCGATAAATTGCCATAAATTTTTTTCCAATTTTTGTCGTTGACTGGACAGATTCGTCAAATATTTGATCTTGAAAAGGGATCTTTTGAGTGGATCTAATCGGAGTCTGTCCACACCATCTGATCCAGTGCTATAAAAACGATGAGGACGAGGACGACTCACTTGTTTAAGAAAAGTGTTTAAAGCTTTTTTTTTATGAACAATATATTCGACTCTTTCCGGCTCGTATTCCGTATCTTTAATAAAAATCGATGCTTTTCTTTTTCTTTTCACAGAGTCTAAGCGAAATTCTTCCAATTTTTGAGGAATTTGATCCTTCATTTTAAGCAATTGCTGCGCCTCCTCTAATTCGCTGAATAGATTGATTCGTGTTGCATGTTTTGGAGGCAGCTTCGCTTGATTTTCAAGACGAGCAATATGATCTTTATGCTGTTCAAATTGACTTGGGACCTCCTTTTGAGGATCGCGTAGATAGAATATTTCCAATAACATCTCAGCAAATTCACATTTTGATAAGTGGAATTTCACTCTGCGTTTCTTTGGACCAATAATGTATCGGAAAAGCATATTCAAAAGAGCTTTCTCGTTTTCAGCTTTTGCCAGAGCTTCTTCCTGTTTTTGTTTACGTAAAGCAGATTGTTTTGCGCTGATCACCCGGGAACTATGACTGTCCATCCATAGTTGATGTTGCAGAGCTTTGGTTGTCTGAATCCCCTTCTCTCTCCAATATTTGATGAGTCGAGGTTTCTTGAGAGCAATAATATACTGGAAAATCTGCTCAAGATCGTCCTCACCCATTCTTATTCTTTTTTTTTTTTCTGCAAAAGAAAGCATTTTGGGTTTCACGGGGAGCTCTTCGAGATGAGGGCATTTTTTCTTTTTAGGCTGATAAGTCTGACGAACAGACTTGGAGGGAGATACCGTTACAAACGCATTGTATTCCACTGTAGAAATATCAAAATCATCGAACACACTTTGCTCCGCAAAATCAGAAGATTGACAAGCAAGAAACGGATTGAACCAATCCACCATTATGTGCTTCCGTATCCGTGGAAAGGCGATCGTGGCATGGCCGCCTATTATTTTTTGCAAGCCACCATAAAGAGTTGGTAAACCGATTTTGTCGTTGTTTTGATAAATTTCAATTTTTTCAAAAGGAAAAAAAAGACGATGATAGAGGTAAAATTTTCTGTCCTTTGCATTTTTTTTTAAAAAATCTTCATATTGGGAACAAAATTTTTGTATAAAGTTATAAGATCGATCTAACTTTTTGTTTTTATGTTTTTTATAATTATGAATCACAATCACTTTATCATCCAAGGGTCGATAAAAAACGAGAGTAAAAGGACTGGTGAACGTTTTAAATGTCGGAGGCCGAAAACGCCAAACTTTTTCCTTATCAAACATTTGTGTTTCTGCAGACCAATTTTGTTCAGCAACATGGCCACCTATATGAAAAATCGCTTCTTCTTCTTTTTGTCGTTCTTCTGGCGTCTTCTTTTTTTCATCCTTTTCTCGGACCTTTTCCGATAATAAGAGTGGGGTAATCTCTTCAAAAGTATGATAAAGATTGATCGCATCTTGTTTTTGCCGTAGCTGCAGGATTTTATCGAAAGTGGTTGGATATGTTGGGTCTTCCTCATCTAAATAGCGATGAAAATCGATAAAAAGTTTTTGTTCTTCGTTTTCGGTTTCTTGAAACCAGACTTTTTCGGCACTTTTTCTTTTTTGGCGAGCGGTTTTTTCCTCGGCTTCTTGGTAAGGATAATTGGCAGAGGGCAATTGCAAATAAAAAGTTTCAAATTTTTGAGCCACTTTGTTCTCTCTTAAAAAGACAGGATAATTTTTCAAAAAAGTCGAATTCCGTGTTTCGAAATGGATTTGAGCTAGACTGAAATACATAATAAAAAGACTACCAAAAATTGACCAGTTTGTAAGTTGTTGTGAAGTTTTTTGACCGAAATTGAAAAGAGGCCGTTTCCAATAAGTTAATAATTCAGAAAAATTCAATTTTTTTTTCATATGATTCTCTTCTAAAAAAACTAGTTTGTAGAAATTTTAACAAAGAGAATATATTTGTCTAGAAGAAACGAAAAAAATCCTGTAAAATCTTTTCGTAAAGGTCAAATTTTGGGTATTTCTTCAAATTTGGAGCGTTGTTTTTTTTGAGAAAACAAATCGATTTTGAGCACTTTTGAAAAACCCGCTCTTCATGCCATGTTTTGGACTCATTTAAAGCGATTTTTCAAAAGTTCCTCACGCTCACCTTTAAAAAAGAAAGCACTGCCTAAAGTGTTAGCCGGGGACGCGAGATCTATTCAAAAATTCAAACCTGTTGGGGAAAAAGAGGGCCGGGGAGCGGCCAAGTTGTTTGAATTTTTGAACAATGAAAAAACATAAAGAGATATTGGTAGGCAGTGCTCAAAACTCAGTCCGTGATAACCACTGGTTCACTCTAAACAAATTTCGGACAACGCTTGCCTACCCAGCATTTTTTCGGTTGTTGCCTCCCAACGACTGATGAGCTTGGGGGAGTTGGGAGCTCGATCTATCCGCCCAAAACACAAACTGGCTTACAAAGCCGCTCCGCAGCCTTGTGTTCATCTTCGTTGAAGATGTTGAACTTTCGCCGACTTAGGGCACCCTATTCTTCATATCTGAAAGATGCATTTTCCGTCTTCTCATCCACTCCGAATACCAATGGCTTTCAAAGGTGCCAAAGCGCCTAATAAAAGAGCTCGCCTCTTAACCAAAATCCATCCATGAAATGGAAGAATGCATATTGACATCTGCGTTGGGAGAATGAACATCTTTTGTGGAGGTATCTGAAAGATACAAATCGCCCCGGGAAGCGGCTTACCCCAAAACAAGTGGCTATTGGTGTGCGCTTTGAAAACCGCGAAGCGACCTGCCATATATTTGAAGCGGATGTATCTGAAAGATACCACAATTGATTCGAAACATGTCGGTAGGCTCGATAGCGTCCAAAGCATCTTTAAAGGTCGGCAACAAACAGACCCTGAAAAATATCAACTCATCCGAACTCCCATGAAATCATTTGAGTTTGGGAAAGGATTTCGCAAAAATATATTTGAACCAGTCCCATCCAACTTCGTCACGCTACCTATTTCCATCCCTCGACAATTCGAAAAACCCCTTCGAGAGACGCTTCAATCGCGATTATCAAGCTTTTGGAAACTTTCCACTTCAAACGACTTATGTCGATTTTCAGAAAACAGTGTTTTTTCTCAAAGCTTCACATCTCATTTGATTGGTAGGACCTATTTCAACAAAAAAAACTTATGACATACCACAGGTAGTCCCCTTGACGGTCTTCTCTACTCAACTGTTCCATTGAAGGCCGCGGAGCGGCTTCTCAAAACACGGGTCCACCTAGCTAGAAATATCCAAACAGGAATGAGCCGATTTCGAAGGATCGGAAGCTTTTTCGCTGTATTAACAACTTATTAGCCTCGAACTTCGACCTCTTCTCCAAAAATTGTTCTGGTTTCGGAGAGGCGAGGGCCACTGCTTAACAGAGCTCTCTCAACGGATTGTATTTTTCAAATACTCTTTTTCAGGTACCAACAATACTTGAATATCTATTCAAAGAAAGGCTCGTTCTGCAAGGCAAGTTGTTGGTAGGGGGAATGCATTCAACAAACTATCTTTTCCTTTGTTTTTTTACATTCGTATCCCTTTAATGGATTTCCTCAACTCAATATTTTGAATGGAAAGTGTTGGCTGCTTGGTAGGCCCGACATGAGGAGAACAAGGATAGGCCGAGAAGTGGTGGTAGACGTTTGATCAAATCTGATCAAATCCAAATACTCAATAGGCTAAAGGCTAAACTTTAGCCTAAACTTTCAATCAATTGATCATCATCCGTCCCCCAATATTTTGCAAAATCCCTTCATCAATTGGGTCTATCCTTCCGTACCTTTGTCGCATTCAAACCCTCACCCAAAGACGCCGAGGACTTTGTGAAGGATTGAAAACGGAGAAAGACGTTTAACCGCTTACTAGACCGCAGAGCGGCCCCTACCATGGGGAGCCCATGGTTGTTTGGGTTTGGCATGAGAAAAGAGACTGGTTCAATAAGCCTGTCTATAAAGTCTAAAAAAAGTTGTATTCAAAAGGGTGAATCGATGCGTTTCGTTCGCATGAGCCAATTTTGGGCAGCTATATAATTTGTTGGTGCTAAGCGAATCGCTTCCTTCCAATAATCGGCAGCTTTATCAAACAGAATTTTGGAAATTTCAAGAGATCCGTTTTCTAGTGCTTGAAGGCCTCGATGATGATAGATGACCGCAATATTATTCAGGGCTTGTGGTAAAGAAGGATTCCGTTCTAAGGCTTGATAATAATATTCTAAAGAACGCCCATGTTCACCATTCTTTGAGTGAATTAAACCGATATTATATAAAATATAACTTCGATCATAAGCATCAATTTCTAAACGTAAAGCTTCATAATAATTTTGCAGTGCTTCTGCATATTCACCAGCCGAGTGTGCCGACATCCCATCCCGATAATAAGAGAAAGCTTTTTTTTCTCGACGAGAGGTTGGAAAGATTTTTAAAATCGTTTCAGCAATTAATGTAAAAGTTTGATCAATAAAATTTTCATTTCTTTGATTTCTTGGCATAAAAAAAGAGAATAGGCCAAATCGGACTCGAACCGATGACTTATTGCTTGTAAGGCAACCACTCTACCAGCTGAGTTATTGGCCTGAAGTTTTTTTAAGAATCAATCAGACGAACAAAAGGTAAAAAACTCACTAATCGAGCATTTTTAATCGCTTTAGAAAGAGAACGCTGACGATGAGCTGTTAAGCGATTTAAACGTTTGGGTAAAATTTTTCCAGAAATTGTTATAAAATTTCGTAATAATAAAATATTTTTATAATTGAATTGATGAGATAAATAGAAGGATGCGTTTTTTTTCATTTTCATAAGGCTTGAAAGAGATGAGGATCTTGAAGTGTTAATTGAGCATATATTTTGCGATTGAGTTTGTGAGAAAATGGATTTTTGTCAACAAAAGAATGATAATCTAAACCTAATTGTCGAACTTTGGCATTCATTCGACAAATCCACAGATTTCGGTACTGACGCTTTCGTAAACGTCGATCAATAAAAGCATTATTTAAAGATTTACAAAATTGTTGATTAGTCGTTTTATAAAGAATTGAGGTGGCCCCTCGACATCCTTGAACAATAGTGAATTTTTTTTTACGGCGGTGGCGTGTACTTTGATTACGTTTAACTCTTGTCATTTTGTGATAATAGAGGAGGGATGCCTGGGATTCGAACCCAGAACCTATCGGTTAAAAGCCGATGACTCTAGCCATTGAGTTAGCAACCCAAAACAATTTTGGACATTTTTATTTTTGTTATTTTAACCAGAATTTCCTGAAAATCAAGGGTCTCATGGACTCAATCCGTTTTGAAACCAAATCGCGGCGGTAGGCTGGGAAGCGGCCATTGCTTTTTTTCAATAAATTGGCTATAATCTGTTTTGATCAAAATAAAATCCTTTTTTTTTCAATGTCTAAAAAAGCTTTAATAGAACGTCAAAGAAAACGTGAATTTTTGGTGCATAAATATTCTATCAAACGGCAAAAAATGCATCACATCATAAAAAAAGAAACATCTCTGCCAAAAAAATTTCAATGGCAACAAAAATGGCAAAAATTGCCTCGTGATAGCTCGACGGTTCGATTACATAATCGATGTCGATTATCCGGTCGTCCAAAAGGCGTTTTTCGTGATTTTCAACTTTCTCGCCATTTCTTACGAGAAATGGCTTTACTTGGTTTTTTACCGGGTGTTCACAAAGCTTCCTGGTAATAAAGTCCCAAAGGTCCCGTTTAATTGTGTCATGGCTCTCGTGAAACATTTATGGAAAATTCCAATTCAAAAATTTATGATTGGTTTGAATCAAGACTTGAAATACAAGTCATTGCAGATGATATTACAAGTAAATATGTTCCTCCTCATGTCAATATTTTTTATTGCTTTGGTGGGATTACTTTTACTTTATTTTTAGTTCAAGTCGCTACAGGTTTTGCGATGACTTTTTATTATCGACCGACCGTAGCAGAAGCGTTTTCTTCCATCGAATACTTAATGACACAAGTCAATTTTGGTTGGTTAATCCGATCCATTCATCGTTGGTCAGCCAGTATGATGGTTTTAATGATGATTCTTCATGTATTTAGAGTTTATTTAACAGGTGGTTTTAAAAAGCCAAGAGAATTAACCTGGGTAACCGGCGTTTTTATGGCGATTTGTACGGTTTCTTTTGGTGTAACGGGCTACTCCTTACCTTGGGATCAAGTCGGGTATTGGGCGGTGAAAATTGTTACCGGCGTACCGGATGCTTTGCCAGTCATTGGAAGTTTTGTTGTAGAACTTCTCCGAGGAGGTGTTGGAGTTGGTCAAGCCACTTTAACACGTTTTTATAGTTTACATACTTTTTTACTCCCTCTCTTGACAGCCGTTTTTATGCTGATGCATTTTCTGATGATTCGCAAACAAGGTATTTCTGGACCACTTTAAAAAATGTCAACTTTTGGCTTTAACCAAAGGCCGCAAAGCGGCCTCTACCATTTCAATCAAAATATAAAATATGGCTGTTACAAAAAAACCGGATTTATCCGATCCTTTTTTACGTTCAAAATTGGCTAAAGGTATGGGACACCACTATTATGGAGAACCCGCTTGGCCAAACGAACTGCTTTATATCTTTCCTGTTTGTATTGTTGGAACTTTTGCTTGTGTTATTGGTTTAGCGATTCTGGATTTAGCGGTTGTAGGCGAACCGGCCAATCCATTTGCAACGCCTTTAGAAATTCTCCCTGAATGGTATTTTTATCCAGTTTTTCAAATCCTTCGAACGGTTCCGAATAAATTATTGGGGGTTCTTTTAATGACTTCTGTTCCATTAGGTTTGCTGGTTGTGCCGTTTATTGAAAATATTAATAAATTTCAAAATCCATTTAGAAGACCGGTAGCAACAACTGTTTTTTTTGTCGGAACCGTTGTCGCCATTTGGTTAGGTATTGGAGCCACTTTACCTATTGATATTTCTTTAACACTTGGCTTATTTTAATAGGCCGAGTGTTAAAGTTTTTTCGAAAACACAAAGTTAAAGGGAAGAACCTAAACCTACATAGGAGCCATAAAAAAAAATTCCAACCAATGTTAAAGCAGCCATACCAATGACTGTTCCAACAAGCCATAATGGAAGACGACCGGTTGTTCCAGTATTCGACATTGTTTTTGTGTTGAAGAAAAGTTAATTAAAAATCGAACTTGAAAATAAGACAGCTAAAACAAAAATTAATAAAAGTCCCCAATATAAACTTGTTCGGTTGAGTTCAACACTTTGTTTATTTGGATTAGGATTCGCCATAAAATCTTTCAAAAAGAGGTCATGTTTATCAAATTTCAATCAAAATGGTGTCTCCCAACACCAACCTCACCAGTTTAGCGGACAATAAATTGCATAGCTGTTATGGCACCAAGAAAAAAAATCGTTGGAACGGCTAAACCATGAACAGCTAACCAACGAACAGTAAAAATTGGATAATCCGTAGAGTCTTTTGTAGTCATTGATTGTGATAAAGATTGTGATAAAGATTGTGATAAAAAAAATCCTCATCTTGGTATCGGGAAGATACTAAGAAAGAGCTTGAACTTGTTCGTAAGCATTCAAACGATCCGTTATGAGAGGAGCCGCTTGTCTTTCTTCCGTAAAATATTCATTCGGACGAGGACTGCCAAAAACATCATAAGCTAGACCTGTACTAACAAAAAGCCAACCGGCAATAAAAAGAGAAGGGATGGTAATACTATGAATTACCCAATAACGAATACTTGTTAATATATCAGAAAAAGGACGTTCCTGTGTGCTACCAGACATGATGTATGTAAGTGAACAACAATTTTTATAAATTTCAAAAAATTACTTATTATTCTTTTCAACAGAGGAGAAATGTTCAAATTTTTGAAAAAATTGACAGTACCAATATCTGCAAAGCGGTCCTTGTTAAACACTTTCGGCAAGATGATCCACTAATCCATAATTTTGAGCTTCACGAGCCGACATAAATTGATCTCTATCCATGTCTTGAGAAATACGATTTAAAGGTTGTCCCGTCCGCTCCGCATAGATATGGCCAACTTGTCGGCGAATCTGACGAACTTGTTCAGATTCCCATAAAACTTGAGCGGCTTGTCCTTGACTCCCCCCTTCGGGCTGATGAATCATCATTCGAGCATGAGGGAAAGCTAATCTTTTGCCACGGGCTCCTCCAGTTAAAATAAAAGAAGCCATCGAAGCCGCGGTTCCTACACAAATGGTTGTAACATCGGGTTGGATATAATTCATGATATCATAAAGACCAATGCCGCAGGTAACAGATCCTCCGGGTGAATTGATATAGATGTAAATATCTTTTGAACGTTCTTCACCATTCAAATATAACATAATACCAATTAATTGATTGGCTAATTCATCATCTAAAGGCTGACATAAAAAAAGAACCCGTTCACGGTAAAGGCGATTATAAAGATCAACCCATTCCGCCGCCGGTTCTCCTGGTAACTTAAATGGGATTTTGGGAACACCTATAGGCATAGAGAGAAAAATCCAAAATTACTTTATTCTATAAGCTTTTGTTTGCTACTTTTGGCTGTCCGCGGAGCAGCTTTTTGGAACGTGACTGGAGATAAGGAGAGTCGAACTCCTGACATCTGCCGTGCAAAAGCAGCGCTCTACCACTGAGCTATATCCCCCATTGGGCTATATTGGACTTGAACCAACGACTTCTGTCTTATCAGGACAACACTCTAACCAACTGAGCTAATAGCCCTTAAGTAAATATTTTACCAAACATAGGTTGTTCATCCAACAATTTTTCTATAAAAAATTAAAGTTTCATTGTTGACCGAAAAAATCCATTGATGACTTGTCGAACTTGTCCAATATCGTTTATACAACCATTGTGAACTTTGATTTCGGTGACGTTTTTTAATCCACAACCAAATTTGCTTAAACAAAAAATTATTCAAAAGAGAACACGTTTGAGAAAATTGCTGTGAACAATTATAAAATTTTTGCCAAGAAACAATTTTTCGATTTAATTCTAAAATTATGTGATCCATGGATTGAGTTTTGAGTCGCGGATTTTTTAAATATCGTCGAATTTGTTTTTGATGATAAAACAAATTTTGTCGGCTAATCCTACCCGAAAAATGTGTCACATTTTTCCGAAAAAACCAACCACTGAAATTCAAACCTTTTTTCAGTGAAAATAATTGACAATAAGATAGGTTAAGGCCAAATTTTTGTTTAAAAACTGCCAAACAGTGATTCAAAGAGGAAAGATTTTGGTCTGTTTGAAGAGAAATCAGCAAAAATTCATTATATTCAAGAAAATTGTGTTGAAATGTTGGGTGGTAGGCCAGGGCCGCTTCGCGGCAAGTTAGAGACATGTTTTTTTGGTTATTCAAAACATGTTGATTTCTGAAACATATTGAAGGCCGCGAAGCGACCGTCCATTGATGAAGAATCCAATTTTTCACCATTCTTTTCAGGAAAGCATGATGCGGAACTGTTGGAAGTAACTGCTGGAAAAAATATTTTTTTTCCATACAGACATTGGATAATAGCCATTTTTTGGTTTTTTTATTCAAAAAATTCGAAAACTGATTAACAAGAATGAAACGGGTTGTTGGATGATGACAAAATTGACACAGTTTTCGATAAAGTTGTCCAGCCTTTTGGTTACGAAAAGAAGGAAAAAGAGGCGAAAGAGCACAAAACCAAAGTTGGTGATCAATTTTTTGCTTTAAAAAAAAACGATCTTTGTTCAAATCGAAATCAAAATGTGTATTTTGATACAAAATTTGTTTAATAATGAATAACTGAATAAAACTTGTTTTTCGGAAGAATCTTTGAAAATTTCGACAATTGCGGAAATTCTGCTGATTTTGAGTTATTTTGTTTTGAATTATTAGGCTTTTTTGGCAAATATGATGCCACTGAATTGAAACATTTTTGGTCATACCTTATTTTTTGAAGTGGTCAATATCTTCCAGATACCAACGCCCTCTAGGCGTTCTTTTAAAGAGTGAACACAGGCCGTGTCTTACCGTCTTACCAAGAGAATGTTGGGTGTGAAATCTATTCTATTTCTATTCGGAGGATTTGACAAATGCAATCATGTTGAGTTTACTTCTTGAATCTCTAACCTTGAGTTGGTTAGGGATACCTTGGTAGGCCGCAGAGCGGCCAAGTTCTCATTCCAAAAAATCAACCAACTTGTCAAAAAGCCAAAAGCGTTTTTGTGGCCAACATGTCGAATACTGACAAAAAAGTTTCAAATACATTTTTGGTCAAGTCGATTGCAAAAGCGACGGAAAAGTCATCAGAAAAAACAATTTGCTGGTGACAAGTTTGAGAAGTGAAAGGAAGATGGCTTTTATTAGAATTGTCCACATTCCACATTCCACATTCCACATTCCACATTCCACATGGAAACCCGGGTATCTTTTAAATACCAACAAGTCGCCTTAGAGAAAGGCTGACTGGATTAGGATGGTTGACTGAAAAATACTATAATCATGTTT